ATTTAAAGAATTTAATAAAGTAGTAATTTCCACACTCATATCAAAGCAACTTGAAAATTAGATAAAATTAGAAGATAATATAGTAGTTATTAAAATAAATAAATTAACAGCCTATTCGCAACAATCTCAACTATCTGGAGATAAATCAACATGTCAATTGGTCTTTTAGGAACTAAAATAGGCATGACTCAAATATTTGATAACAAAGGTAATGCCATACCAGTAACGGTCTTACAATTAGGCCCTTGTTTAGTTACACAAATCAAAAACAAAAATTCTGATAAATATAATGCTATACAAATTGGATATGAAGCTATATTAGAAAAAAAACTTAGTAAAGCACAACTAGGTCATCTAAATAAAAATAAATTACCATCATTTAAATACTTAAAAGAGTATAGGGTAACTTCGCCAAGTAAATTTGAACCTGGACAACCTCTTACAGTGAATAAAATAAAAATTGGATCTTTAATCGATGTTTCAAGCAGGAGCATTAGCAAAGGATTTACTGGATACCAAAAAAGACACCATTTTAGCAGAGGACCCATGTCTCATGGTTGTAAGAATCATAGAAAACCTGGATCTATTGGAGCTGGTACAACACCTGGCAGGGTATTCCCGGGTAAAAAAATGGCAGGAAAAATGGGCAATAAGAAAACTACAATTAGAAATCTAAAAGTGATTGATATAAAGCCAAATAACCATATCGTAATTATTAAAGGATCTGTTCCAGGTAAAGCTGGTAGTATAGTAAGCATTAAAATACAAGAATCTAAAATATGACAGTGGAAACAAATATCACATATAGTGTGCTTTCCTCAGAAAGTATAAAAAAATATGATAAAGAACTTAAGCTAAAAGTCAGTAATACTAATGGTATGTACATTATACATAGAGCATTAGTACAGCAATTACATGAAAAAAGACAAGGTAATGCTAACTGTAAAAATCGTAGTGAGGTTAGAGGAGGTGGAAAAAAACCATGGAAACAAAAAGGAACAGGTAAAGCTCGAGCTGGTTCGATTAGATCACCCTTATGGAGAGGTGGCGGTGTTATATTTGGCCCTAAATCTAAAGAATTCCATAAAAAAATAAATAAGAGAGAAAAACAACTAGCATTAAGAACATTGCTATACAATAAAAAGCAAAATACCATCATCATTGAAAACACAGAAAATTTAGTTCAACAAACAAAAACTCAAAAAGTATTAAAACAACTAAAAAACCTTCAAATTGATACCATTAAACAAGTCTTAATAATAGTTGGAAAAAAAGAAAAACAACTATATTTAACAACGAGAAACTTACATAATATTGAGATTATTGACGCTAGTCACATTAATATTTACGCAATTTTAAAAGCACAAACAATAATTATAGAAGCTAAAGCTTTAGATATAATTCATAAAATATATAATGGATAAACTAAAAAAAAGAAAACCAACAGATATTATAAAAAAAGTAATTATTACAGACAAAACTACAAAATTTTTAGAATTTAATCAATATTGTTTTAATGTAGAAAGAAAGGCTAATAAATTAGAAATTAAACAAGCAATTGAATATCTCTTTAAAGTAAAAGTAAAAAAAATTAACAGTTATAATACACCAGAAAAAAAACATACCGTAGGAAAATTTATTGGGAAAAAACCTCAGTATAAAAAAGCTATAGTTACGTTAAATGATGATTACAAAATCAATTTATTTTCAGATAAATAACCTATATTGCAAACATGGCTATTCGTTTATATAAAGCATATACACCGGGCACCAGAAATCGCAGAGTTTCGACTTTTGTAGATATTACTAAGAAAAAACCTGAAAAATCTTTAATCAAAAGCAATAACTACAAGAAGGGTCATAATAGTAGAGGTGTAATTACATCCAAACACCGAGGTGGAGGACATAAAAAAAAATACCGAGTTATTGACTTTAAAAGAAAAAAAATAAACATTTGGGCTAAAGTAACAGCAATTGAATACGATCCAAACAGAAATGCTAGACTTGCCTTACTACACTACGCAGATGGAACAAAAAAATACATATTACACCCTAGATCATTAAAAATAGGCAATCAAGTAATATCTGGACCTAACTCAAGTATTGAAATAGGTAATGCTTTACCTATGAAAAATATACCTCTAGGAACGGCTGTACATAATATAGAACTAACACCTGGAAAAGGAGGACAAATTGTAAGAGCTGCAGGTGCATATGCACAAATTTTAGCTAAAGAAGGAAAATTTATCACCTTAAAACTACCTTCTAGTGAAGTGCGGCTTATTAATCAATCTTGTTATGCAACAATTGGACAAATAGGAAACATTGACGCAAGTAACATAACTATTGGTAAAGCTGGTCGTAATAGATGGTTAGGAAAAAAACCTAAAGTACGCGGTATAGCTATGAATCCAGTTGATCATCCACATGGTGGTGGAGAAGGTCGATCTCCTATTGGAAAAACTCATCCCGTAACACCTTGGGGAAAACCTGCTTTAGGTATAAAAACTCGAGCTCATAACAAATACAGCAATTCTTTAATTTTAAGAAGACGTAAATAAAATATAAATTCAACAAATGTCAAGATCTCTATACAAAGGACCATTCATAGAAAGCAAATTATTAGATAAAATAGAAAAATTAAATAATAATAAACAAAAAAAAACCTTGAGAACCTGGTCTCGGTCTTCGACAATTATACCTAGTATGGTTGGACACACTATAGCCATTCATAACGGCAAACAACATTTTCCTATTTTTATATCTGATCAAATGGTAGGTCATAAACTAGGTGAGTTTGTACCTACACGGAATTTCAGAAGTCACGTAAAAACTGATAAAAAAACTAAAAAATAACAACATCATATTTTATGAGCGAAACATTAAACAAATTAGTATATGCTAATAGTAAGTATATAAGATTATCACCAAATAAAGCACGTAGAGTAATAAATCAAATCCGTGGCAAAAAATACCAAGAGGCACTGCTTATACTAGAATTCATGCCCTACAGACCTTGTAAAATAATAAAAAAAACTTTACAAACAGCTGTTGCTAATGCAACTAATAATTATCACTATACAAAAAAAAACCTTATGATAAAAACTGCATTTGTAAATGCAGGACCAAAATTAAAAAGATTCCAGCCAAGAGCACAAGGTAGAGCTTTTCCCATTAGAAAACCCACATGCCATATTACAATTGAAATCGCAAAAAATTAAATATAGACTGTCTTAGATTACAAAAATATACAATGGGACAAAAAACACATCCATTAGGATTCCGTATTGGAATTATACATAAGCATAAATCCGCTTGGTTTACAAAACCTAAAAAATATTCTACTTTTTTACAAGAAGATTACCTTGTTCGTTCTCATATTAATAAAAAGTTTAAATCAGCTAGTATAGTCGATATCAATATAGATAAAAAAGGTAATCAAATTGAAATTACCATTAAAACGGCTAGACCTGGTATTATTTTAAGTAGACTAGGATCGGGAGTTGAAGAACTAAGACAAGAAATTACAAAAAAATTAAAAAACAAAAAACAAGTTCGAATTAACATTATAGAAATAACAGATCCTGACCAAGAAGCTTGCTTAATAGCAGAGTTTATTGTACAACAACTAGAAAAAAGAATAGCTTTTCGCAGAGTAATTAGGCAAGCTATACAAAGGGCAGAAAAAGCTAATATACAAGGTATAAAAATTCAAGTTTCTGGAAGATTAAATGGAGCAGAAATTGCACGAAATGAATGGCTACGTGAAGGCAGAGTACCTTTGCAAACATTAAGAGCTGATATTCAATATTCATATAAAATAGCACAAACTATATACGGCATACTTGGTATCAAAGTATGGATATTTAAAGGCGAAATTTTAAAAAACACTAAAATCTACTGATCAACAAATAACAATTAGATAACTATTTACAAATCAATGTTAAGCCCTAAAAAAACAAAATTTAGAAAACAACATCGTGGAAGAATGCGCGGAAAAGCGAATAAAGGCAATACTATTGCATTTGGAGAATATGCTTTACAAGCAATTGAACCTGTATGGCTAACATCTAGACAAATTGAAGCCACTCGCAGAACTATTACCAGGTATGTTCGTCGTGGAGGAAAAATATGGATTAGAATATTCCCAGACAAGCCTATAACTGCCAGAGCTGCTGAAACAAGAATGGGCTCTGGGAAAGGTAATCCTGAGTACTGGGTAGCCGTAATTAAACCTGGTCATATTTTATTTGAAATGAACGGGGTACCAGAAAAAGCCGCTAAACAAGCAATGAAACTAGCTGCATATAAACTGCCAATAAAAACAAAGTTTTTAACTAAAAAATACTTTTAACAAAATATGGCCTTTCAAAAAATCAATGTACTATCCAAATTATCATTAGAAGAAATACAAAGAGAAGTTATCAAACAAGAAAAAGAAATATTTGAAATAAAATTTGAACAAAGAATTAAACAAACAGCAAAACCTCATATTATAAAAAAGAAAAAACATTATCTAGCGCAATTACTAACATTAGTAAAACAAAAACAATAAATATTATGTCTACGAAAGAAATGATAGGAACTGTAATTAGTAATAAGATGAATAAAACACTTACAGTTGCTGTAATAAAAAAAATTGCTCATAAAAAATATAATAAAATTATCTCTAAAACCAATAAATATTATGTACATGACGAAAAAAATGAATTTAATATTGGAGATATCATTAAAATTCAAGGAACTAGACCTCTGAGTAAACAAAAGCGGTGGAAAGCTATCAACAAGGTAAATAAGTAATAATAATTTATATATGATACAAAATCAAAGTCATTTAAATATTGCTGATAATAGTGGTGCACGTAAAATTATGTGCATCCAAGTACTAGGAAGCAGTAACCCTAAATATGCTCGAGTTGGAGATATCATTATTGGTGTCGTAAAGGATGCATCTCCAAATATGAACATTAAACGATCTGATATAGTAAGAGCTGTAATAGTAAGAACAAAGCAAACTATGCATAGGATTGATGGCATAAGTATCAGATTTGACGATAATGCCGCTGTAATAATTAATCAAGAAAATAATCCTAGAGGTACACGTGTTTTTGGTCCAATTGCAAGAGAACTAAGAGAAAAAAATTTCTCAAAAATTATTTCGTTAGCGCCTGAGGTTGTATAATGATAAAGATTGCAAGACATAAAATACATGTAAAAAAGGGTGATACTGTACAAATTATATGTGGAAAATACAAAGGCCAAACTAGTGAAGTTACTAAAGTATTTACTAAAAAAAATATGGTACTAATCAAAAATATCAATATAAAAACAAAACATAATAGACCAAAACAAGAAGGAGAAAATGGAACAATCATTCGCTTTGAAGTACCTATACATAGTTCAAATGTAATGATTTACAGTAAAAAATATAAAAAACGTAGCAGATTTAACATTGAATATAGTAACAATCAAAAATACAGAAAATTAAAAAAACCGGTGAAACAATATAAAATATAAAAATGAAACAAGATTTAAAAACTTTATATCTAGATAGTATAGTAACGAAACTACAAAAAGATTTTGAATACAAAAATATACATGAAATTCCGAAAATCACTAAAATAGTAATTAATAGAGGATTAGGGGAGGCTATAGAAAATACAAAAATAATCGAAAATAGTATAAATGAATTAAAACTCATCACAGGTCAAAAACCAATCATAACATATGCTAAAAAATCTATTGCAGGCTTTAAAATTAGAGAGAATAGTCCTATTGGTATGACTGTTACTTTAAGAAGAAAAAAAATGTATGATTTTTTAAATAAACTGATCAATCTAGCCTTACCAAGAATTAGAGATTTCCGAGGAATTAGTAAAAAAAGTTTTGATGGAAAAGGCAACTATAACTTAGGCATTAAAGAGCAATTAATTTTTCCTGAAATAGAATATGAAAATGTAGAAAAAATTCGTGGGATGGATATATCTATCGTAACAACTGCAAAATCAGATCAAGAAAGCTTTGCATTACTAAAAGGCTTAGGAATGCCTTTTCATAAATAGTTTAATATACATTTATTATTTCATAAGGATAAATTGTGGTTAATGATACTATCTCTGATATGCTAACACGTATTCGCAATGCAAATTTAGAAAAACATAAAATCGTTCAAATTCCGGCAACCAAAACAACAAAAAATATCACTAAAGTACTAAAAAGAGAAGGTTTTATTCAAAACTTTAATGAGATTGATACACCCTTACAAAACTACTTAATCATATCTCTAAAATACAAAGGTAAAAATATGCAACCTATCATAACAGCGTTAAAAAGAATTAGTAAACCTGGTTTAAGAGTGTATACTAACCATCGAGAACTACCAAAAGTTTTAGGTGGAATTGGGATAGCACTAATTTCAACATCAGCAGGAATTATAACAGATCGAGAAGCAAGACAAGCCGGCTTAGGCGGTGAAGTTTTATGCTATATTTGGTAAATCATTAGTATAACAACAGGTATAAATTATGTCTAGAATAGGTAAAAAAAGTATTATTTTAAGTAATAAAATAAATACTCATATATACAATAATAAAATTACAATACAAGGACCAAAAGGAGAAATTTCTCAAGAAATTTCTCCTAACATAACAATTAAACAAAAGGACAATGAATTAATTCTAACGAAAAAAGAAAATAGTAAAATAGCGGAACAACTTTACGGACTATCTAGAACATTAATAAATAATATGGTCTTAGGAGTTTCAGTAGGTTTTAGGAAAAAATTAGAAATACGAGGAGTTGGATATCGAGCAAAAGTAGAAAATAATAAATTAACTTTGAATGTAGGTTATAGTCATCCAATTGAAATATTATTTCCAAAAGATATATTGATTGAAGTAGAAAATAACACTATGATTACAATAGAAGGAATTAACAAAGAAATTGTTGGCCAGGTTGCCGCAAGAATAAGACAAATTAGACCTCCTGAACCATATAAAGGTAAAGGCATCCGCTATAATCAAGAAAATGTAAGAAAAAAAATTGGTAAGGCTGGAAAATAAACAATGAAAAAAAAAATAAAAGGAACTTTAGATCGCCCGCGCTTATATGTTTTCAAATCAAATAAACATCTTTATGCACAAATAATAGATGATATTAATAATAACATTATTGCAAATAGTTCAAGTATATGTTCTCCACTAAAAGACAAAATTAAATACTCATCAAACTGTGAAACAGCTAAATTAATAGGTAAAGATATCGGCCAAAAATTAAAAGAAAAAGGTATCAAGACTGTTATTTTTGATCGTGGCAAGAAAATCTATCATGGAAAAATCAAAGCTTTAGCAGAAGGTACAAGGAGTACCGGTATAAAATTTTAAAATCCATCATGATAAATAAAAGAAATAACTACAAACAAAAAGATCAAGAAGTAAATTGGGAAGAAAGAGTTATACAAGTAGCAAGAGTAACAAAAGTAGTAAAGGGAGGTAAAAAACTAAGTTTCAGAGCTATTATTATAGTTGGCAATACAAAAGGACAGGTAGGAGTAGGTATTGGTAAAGCCAGTGATGTAGTTGGTGCCGTCAAAAAAGGTGTAAGTGATGCTAAAAAACATATTATTGAAGTTTCATTAACTAAAGATTATTCTATTCCTCATAAGATACATGGAAATTCTGGAGCTGCTGCAGTAATTATGCGCCCATCTGCTCCGGGATCAGGAGTTATTGCTGGTGGATCAATACGCACAGTCTTAGAACTAGCTGGTATAAGAAATATTTTAGCAAAACAATTAGGTTCTAATAATGCTTTAAATAATGCAAGAGCTGCTATTAATGCCCTAGTTAACCTAAAAACTTTCAAGCAAACTGCTTTAAATAGAGATATAGAAATAAATAACCTATACAATTAAGTCCCTATTTACAAAACAATTATGGAGAAACAAAATATATTAAGCCAAAAACTCTCTATTACATTAATAATACTTATACTAGCCAGATTAGGTATTTTTATTCCTATTCCTGGTATTGACCATGATACTCTGTACTCTAATATCGCACAAAACAGTTTAATAAATTTTTTAAATATTTTTTCTGGAGGCGGACTATCAACAATTGGTATTTTTGCTCTAGGAATTGTACCTTATATTAATTCAACCATAGTAATTCAATTGCTGACAAAAACCATACCTTACTTAGAGAAATTGCAACAAGAAGAAGGTGAAATTGGAAGACAAAAAATTACACAACTGACAAGATATTTAACAGTAATATGGGCAATTATTCAGAGTATTGCTATTGCAGCATGGATTAAACCATATGTATTTATATGGAATTTAAATTTTATAATAGATTGTCTTTTAACACTAACGACAGGATCACTAATAATCATGTGGTTCTCGGAATTAATAACAGAGTATGGCATTGGCAACGGATCATCATTATTAATATTTCAAAATATTATTTCAGGAATACCGAAGAAAATTTATACTTACTCAAGTGAAATTTATAAAACAGAAAGCTTAATTCAAATTTTAGCTTTATCTATTCTATTTATACTTATGTTAGTAATAACAATACTAATACAAGAAGGTAAAAGAAAAGTCATAATTATTTCAGCACGACAACTCAATAAGAACAAACGATTAAATTCAAAAAGCTACATACCACTAAAAATAAATCAAGGCGGAGTTATGCCTATAGTTTTTGCTTCAGCAGCAATGACTATCCCATCTTATTTATTAAAAACCACTAAAAACATCATAATTGTAAAAATAATTCAAACATTTACTCCTGGTGGACATTTATATATTATAACTTATGGATTACTAATTATAATATTTAGTTATTTTTATTCATCATTGGCACTAAATCCAGAAGATATTGCAAAAAACTTAAAAAAGATGGGCGCAAGTCTACCTGGCATAAGGCCTGGTATAAATACAAGTATACACTTAAAAAATATTCTAAATAAACTGACTTTTTTCGGATCCATCTTTTTATTTTCTGTAGCTTTAATACCCTCAGTAATTACTAAGGTTACTAATATACAAACATTTCGAGGACTAGGAGCAACGTCCTTACTTATTTTAGTAGGAGTTGCTATTGATACAGCTAAACAAGTACAAACATATATAATTTCGCAGCAATATAATAAGATGATACAATGATAAGTATACATATTAGAAAAAGATAAAATAAAATTACAGATAATAAAAAATAAGATGAAAGTTCGACCATCCGTACGTAAAATTTGTGATAAATGCAGAATCATACGAAGACACCGAAAATTAATGGTTATATGCAATAATCCTAAACATAAACAAAGACAAGGATAATTAATAAATTATAATACTATAAAATTTGATTTGGAGATTTAACATGGCCAGAATAGCAGGAATAGATCTTCCAGGCAATAAAAGAATAGAAATAGGACTAACATATATATATGGTATTGGTCTTTCTCGCTCTCAAGAAATACTAAAAAAAACTGGTATTGATCGTAATATAAAAATAATTAATCTAAACGACGAACAAATCGTATCTATTAGACAAATCTTAGACAACAACTATGAAATCGAAGGAAATCTAAAAAGATTAGAGTCCATTAATATTAAAAGATTAATGGAAATTAATTCATATCGTGGCAAAAGACATCGTACAGGATTACCTCTTCGTGGACAAAGAACAAGAACAAACGCACGTACTCGAAGAGGTAGTAAAAAAACAATGGCGGGTAAAAAAAAGGCTCCTAAAAAATAAATATACAATATATAATGATCTAAATGGCTAGACAACTCAGAAAAAATACCAACAACAAAAATAAGAAAAATATAGTAAACGGTATTACTCATATAAAATCAACATTTAATAATACCATTATTACAATTACTAATCTAAATGGAGAAACTGTTTCTTGGGGATCATCTGGAGCTTGCGGCTTTAAAGGAGCTAAAAAAGGAACACCCTATGCTGCACAAACAGCTGCAGAAAAAGCTGCTAAGCAGGCGATTGACCAAGGTATGAAACAAACAGAAGTGATTGTTAATGGACCTGGATCTGGAAGAGAAACAGCAATTAGAGCTATCAAAGCTACTGGCATCGAAATAACAATAATTAAAGATATTACATCTATACCTCATAATGGATGTCGTCCACCAAAAAAACGCAGAGTTTAACAAGTTTTACGAACCCGTTAATCAATTATTATAGTTTATTCGTTATATACATTTAAGAAGGAACTTTCTTTAATGACTCATTTTCATATAGAATGCATAGAGTCAAAAACAGAAGGAATTCGTGAACAATATGGACGATTTGTAATAGAACCTTTGAAACAAGGACAAGGTATAACTCTTGGAAATTCACTGCGCAGGACAATCTTATCTGATTTAGAAGGTACAGCAATAGTAGCAGTTAGAATAGCTGGTGTTAATCATGAATTCTCCACAATAACTGGAGTACGAGAAGATGTCTTGGAACTACTTCTTAATCTTAAAGAAGTAGTTTTAAAAAGCAACTCACGCGAACCGCAAATAGGTAGATTAAGAGTTCAAGGACCTGCTGTAGTAACGGCTGGCCTCTTTGATTTACCTACAGAAATAGAAATTATTGATCGTCGCCAGTATATTGCAACAATTTGTAATAACACGATTTTTGAAATGGAATTTCGTATTGAAAAAGGTAATGGATATCGATTAGTAGACAATAATCTCGAAAATAAATCTGTTGACTTTTTACCAATCGATGCTGTATTTATGCCAACAAGAAAGTTTAACTATATAGTAGAAGAACAACATATTAGTTCAACTTCAATCCAAGAAAAACTGTTTTTAGAAATCTGGACTAATGGTAGTTTATCACCTCAAGAAGCAATTAGCGAAGGAGCTAGTATACTAACTAAATTAGTTAATCCTTTAACTAATATTAATTTTCAACCGATAGAAAATGAAAACAAAAATAGTGACGAACGAATTAATGATGTACTAATTGAAGAATTAAAACTTTCTGTTAGAGCCTATAACTGCTTAAAACGTGCTAGAATACATTCAATATCAGATTTACTTAATTACTCACAAGATGAACTTTTAGAAATTAAAAATTTTGGTCAAAAATCTGCTGAAGAAGTGATTGAAGCTTTAAAAAACAGATTAGGAATTGACTTACCAAAAGAAAAATAATACAAAATAACTAATTTAATATATATTAAACAATTTTTATAGCTACAAAAATTAATTGTTAAAAAAACTAAAATTTTTGCTAACAGATTATAATTATATTCTAATAAATCATAATTCATTAATATTATGCAATAATATGAACAAAACATATATACCGAGTCAAAAATTAGAACAAAAATGGTATCTGATAAATGCTAAAAACCTAACTCTAGGAAGATTAAGTACTAAAATATCTACAATATTAACAGGAAAAAATAACCCTATCTATACTCCACATTTTATAAATACATCATACATTATTATTATAAACAGTGCATATATTAAAGTTACTGGAAAAAAATTTTTTCAAAAATTGTACAAAAGACATTCAGGTAAACCAGGCAGTCTTAAAGTCGAAAATTTTACAAAATTACAATCAAGACTTCCTAATAAAATTATCGAAAAATCAATTAAAGGAATGCTACCGAAAAATAATTTAGGACACAAGCTTTTTACTCACCTTAAAATTTATCCAGGATCTAAGCATCCACATAACGCTCAAAATCCACAGCAGCTCATAACAAACTAAAAAACACAACGCTATGAATAGTTTATCTAATCAATCAAGAGTTACTTACTCTGGAACGGGTAGAAGAAAATCATCAATAGCCAGAGTTAGATTAATACCTGGATCTGGAAAATTAATTATTAATGGCTTACCTGGCGAATCTTATCTACAATTTAGCCCAAATTACTTACGAATCTCTTATGCACCTTTGAGGACTTTAGGATTAAGCACGGAGTATGATATTCATGTTAAAACAAAAGGTGGAGGACTAACTGGACAAGCAGATGCAATAAGACTGGGCATTGCCAGAGCATTATGTAATATCAACCCAGAAAATAGAAGTACATTAAAATCTGAAGGATACTTAACTAGAGATCCAAGAGTAAAAGAAAGAAGAAAATACGGCTTACGCAAAGCAAGAAAAGCACCTCAGTATTCCAAAAGGTAAAAATAAATTATGGCAAAAAAAATATTCATCCTACATGGTATCCAAAATCTAAAGTTTATTGTGATGGACAAGAAATTATGACTGTTGGATCAACTAAACCTAAATTATACGTAGATGTATGGTCAGGAAATCATCCATTTTTCACAGGTTCACAAAGAATTATTGATACAGAAGGTAGAGTTGAAAGATTTAGAAGAAAATATCAAATTTAAAATAGATAAAAAAAGAATCTACATCAAATATTTGACAGGTATAAGCACAATACTTATACTATTTTCAAAAATAAGAATTACACTTTCATATCAAATGCCAACTATTCAACAATTAGTTAGAAACGAGAGAAGAAAAATTAATAAAAACACTAAATCTCCTGCCCTGAAAGGATGCCCACAAAGGCGTGGAGTATGCACTAGAGTTTATACAACAACACCTAAAAAACCAAATTCAGCTTTAAGAAAAGTAGCTCGAGTTAAACTCACTTCTGGTTTTGAAGTAACAGCCTATATTCCTGGTATAGGACATAATATACAGGAACATTCTGTAGTATTAATCAGAGGAGGCAGAGTCAAAGACTTACCTGGTGTGCGTTACCATGTTGTTAGAGGCACATTAGATGCTTCAGGGGCACAAGACAGAACTCAAAGCCGATCAAAGTATGGAAGCAAAAAACCTAAAACTTAAATATTACAACCTTTAAAAAATGTCTCGTCGTAACATTGCAAAAAAAAGATCTGTTGTACCTGATCCTATTTATAAAAGTCGGCTAGTAAGTATGATTACCGTACGTATATTAAATAGTGGCAAAAAAAACCTAGCACAAAAAATAGTTTATAATGCTTTAGATATTATCAAAGCAAAAACATTAAACAATCCCTTAGAAATCTTAGAAAAAGCAATTAGAAATGTAACACCCTTAGTAGAAGTTAAAGCTAGAAGAGTTGGTGGCTCTACATACCAAGTACCAATAGAAGTAAGAGCATATAGGGGTACAAACTTAGCATTAAGATGGCTAACACAATTTGCTAGAAAACGTGCCGGTAAAAGTATGGCTAATAAACTTGCCAACGAAATTATAGATGCTGCCAATGATAGTGGTAACACTATTAGAAAAAGAGAAGAAATACATAAAATGGCAGAAGCAAACAAAGCATTTGCACATTATCGTTAGTTAAACAATTTTATTAGTAATATAATACAAAAAAAGGACATATCAAATGGCTAGAGAAAAATTTGAAAGAAAAAAACCTCATGTAAATATTGGAACAATTGGTCATGTAGATCATGGTAAAACAACATTAACCGCTGCTATTTCTGCAACTTTGGCAGCTGCTAATAATACGATAGCCAAAAAGTTTGATGAAATTGATGCTGCACCTGAAGAAAAAGCAAGAGGTATAACAATCAATACAGCACATGTAGAATATGAGACAAAAACTAGACACTATGCGCATGTAGATTGTCCCGGTCATGCTGATTATGTGAAAAATATGATTACTGGAGCAGCCCAAATGGATGGTGCTATTCTAGTTGTATCAGCTGCTGATGGGCCGATGCCACAAACAAGAGAACATATATTACTAGCAAAACAAGTAGGGGTACCAAATGTAGTTGTATTTTTAAATAAGCAAGATCAAGTAGATGATAATGAGCTATTAGAATTAGTAGAATTAGAGGTAAGAGAACTGCTATCACAATATGATTTCCCTGGAGATGATATACCATTTGTTGCAGGATCAGCACTATTAGCACTTGAACAAGTAAATAATAATCCAAGTATAAAACCCGGTGAAAATGAATGGGTTGATAAAATACATGCTTTAATGGGAGCAATTGATAATTACATTCCAACACCCAAACGAGATATTGAAAAAACATTCCTAATGGCAGTTGAAGATGTATTTTCAATTACAGGACGCGGCACCGTAGCAACTGGAAGAATTGAAAGAGGAAGTATCAAAGTAGGAGATACAATAGAAATCGTAGGTCTTAAAGAAACTACAACTACAACGATCACAGGATTAGAAATGTTCCAAAAAACTCTTGACGAAGGTATGGCCGGAGACAATATAGGTATTCTATTAAGAGGAGTACAAAAAAAGGATATAGAAAGAGGCATGGTATTAGCAAAACCAGGAACAATTACTCCACATACACAATTTGAAGCTGAGGTATATATCTTAACAAAAGAAGAAGGTGGAAGACACACACCTTTTTTCTCTGGATATAGACCACAATTTTATGTAAGAACGACTGATGTTACCGGAACAATTACTCAATTTACCGCTGATGATGGATCTGCAGCAGAAATGGTAATGCCAGGAGATCGTATCAAAATGAGTGCAGAACTTATTAATCCGATCGCAATTGAACAAGGTATGAGATTCGCAATTAGAGAAGGTGGACGAACAGTTGGCGCAGGCGTAGTTTCCAAAATTATTGAATAATAAAAACTGATGAAAATCAATCAACAACAGCGAATAAGAATTAAACTTAAGTCTTATGATTATAACTTATTAAATAATTCATGCAATCAAATTATAAATACTGCTCACCGAACTGAAGCTAAAGCCATAGGACCAATTCCTCTACCTACAAAGAGAAAAATTTATTGTGTATTGCGCTCACCTCATGTTGATAAAGATTCAAGAGAACATTTTGAAGTTAAAATCCATAGTAGAATTATTGATATTTATACAATATCTTCACAAACAATTGATTCTCTAATGAAACTAAATATTTCCGCTGGTGTAGATATAGAAGTTAAATTATAGGACAAAGCGTTAGGTAATTTAAATTACCTAACGCTTTGTCCTATAATAAACTAATATAATTCTTCCTCTTTATGAGTTTCAATCTTACAGTCACTAGTTGGATAAGCAACACATGTTAAAACAAAATTATCTGCAATTTGATCATCATCCAGAAACGACTGATCAGACTGATCTACAGAACCTTCTTTCAATATACCTGCACATGTAGAACAAGCACCTGCTCTACAAGAATAAGGTAGATCAATTCCTTCTTCTTCTGCAAAATCTAAAATATAAGTATCATCTGGACAATTTATGTCAACAGAATTATCATCTTCCATTATTAGAGTTACTTTATATGTAGCCATTAATTATCTCCTGCATTATAACTTTAAGTAATATTTAAACACAAATAGAAAAAAAGAAATTAAAGTGACTATAGAATAAATAATTTTTTAAAAAAGACAGAAGAATAAAGACAGATTTTTTTTGATAAGTTAATATAATTAATATTATTATAAATACCTTCAAAAATGCAAAAAATAAAAATTCAATCTTATATCCACAAAAATTCATTACAAATGAAAAAAATGAAACATGGTTTTTTATACAAGAAGTAAATGTACTACTTAACCGATTATTTTTACAACTAAGTAGAAGACCATCAGGATTAATTTCTGGTATAATTCAGCCTCTATTATGGCTGATTTTATTTGGTGCTCTATTTCAAAATGCACCCGTTGGACTATTTATTTTAAATACAAAATATAATCAATTTATTAGTACTGGCATTATAATATTTACAGCATTTACAGGAGCACTAAATGCTGGATTGCCTTTAATTTTTGATCGAGAATTTGGTTTTCTTAATAGACTATTAGTCTCACCAATCAAAGCAAAAGATACTATTTTAATCTCTTTTGCTTATTTTATAATTACAACAACAATATTACAAACAGCGATAATTCTTATATTTAGTTTAACTTTTTTTGAATATCACTTTAGTGTAATGAAGACCATTATATGCATAATTATTGTATTATTAATTACTCTAATAATTTCTAGCATTAGTATTGGACTAGCATTATCATTACCAGGACATATTGAATTTCTAGCAATTTTAGTACTAATTAACAATCCAATGCTATTTTCAAGTACAGCGCTTGCTCCCTTATCATTCATGCCCTATTGGTTACAAATTATAGCCTGCTTAAATCCACTAACTTATGCAATAGAAAGCCTTAGATTTATTTCAGTAGTGAAAAACTGCAAATTTACATCTGTAATTGTACAAACAGTGTGGCTAAAAATAAATCTTCTAGAAATACTGATAATACTAACTATTCTTACAATAGCTAATTTTAGCTTAGCTAAAAAAGTAATTATAAATAAAGTTAAATAAAAATTATACTTTCAATACCATAAGAATGATATAATAGGTTAGAGAGAAATATATATAAAGAATAATTGTAAGAAAATCAAATTAACAATTTCTTATACTAAGGAGGCATGTAGTTCAATGGGACTACCATGGTATCGTGTACATACAGTTGTTTTAAATGACCCTGGACGGTTAATTTCTGTGCATTTAATGCATACAGCATTAGTGTCTGGTTGGGCTGGTTCAATGGCATTATATGAATTAGCTGTATTTGATCCTTCAGACCCTGTATTAAACCCAATGTGGCGTCAAGGAATGTTTGTAATGCCATTTATGGCTCGCTTAGGTGTAACAGATTCATGGGGAGGCTGGAGTATTACTGGTGAAAGCGTTTCTAATCCGGGCTTATGGAGCTTTGAAGGAGTAGCTATAACACATATTGTTTTGTCGGGAATGCTTTTCCTGGCATCAATATGGCATTGGGTATATTGGGATTTAGAGTTATTTAGAGATCCAAGAACAGGAGAACCTGCATTAGACCTACCCAAAATCTTTGGTATACACTTATTACTAGCTAGTTTATTATGTTTCGGATTTGGAGCGTTTCATACAACAGGTTTATTTGGACCAGGAATCTGGGTATCTGACGCTTATGGTATCACAGGAAAAGTACAACCAGTAGCACCTGCGTGGGGTCCAGATGGTTTCAATCCTTTTAATCCTGGCGGTATAGCCTCGCATCATATAGCAGCTGGTACTGTTGGAATTCTTGCAGGAGTTTTTCATCTAACTGTGAGACCACCTCAAAGATTATATCGAGCTCTTCGAATGGGTAATATTGAAACTGTTTTATCAAGTAGTATTTCTGCAGTATTTTTTAGTGCATTCATCACATGTGGAACAATGTGGTATGGATCTGCAACAACACCTCTAGAATTATTTGGACCTACAAGATACCAATGGGATAGTGGATATTTTCAACAAGAAATTGAACGTCGGGTAGAAAATTCTCTTAGTGAAGGAAAAAGTCCATCCAATGCATGGTCTAAAATTCCAGACAAGCTAGCTTTTTATGATTATATAGGTAACAATCCAGCTAAAGGTGGATTATTTCGTTCTGGTCCTATGGATAAAGGAGATGGTATCGCTGAAGCATGGTTAGGTCATCCTATATTTCAAGATAAAGAAAATAGAGAACTAACTGTCAGAAGAATGCCTGCTTTCTTTGAAACTTTTCCAGTAATTTTAGTTGATAAAGACGGAATTATACGAGCTGATATACCTTTTAGAAGAGCTGAATCTAAATACAGCATTGAACAAGTAGGTGTTACAGTAAGCTTTTATGGAGGTAAGTTAAATAATAAAGTTTTTACAGATGCTCCAAGTGTAAAAAAATATGCACGTAAAGCTCAACTAGGAGAAGTTTTTGAGTTTGACCGAACAACCCTAGAATCAGATGGAGTATTCAGAAGCAGCCCAAGAGGTTGGTTTACATTTGGCCACGCAAACTTTGCACTTATTTTCTTCTTTGGCCATTTATGGCATGGATCTAGAACAATATTTAGAGATGTTTTTGCTGGTATTGGTGCAGAAGTAACAGAACAAGTAGAATTCGGTGCTTTCCAAAAGCTAGGTGATAGAACTAGTAAAAAACAGGGAGCTGTATAAACAACTAAAATTCTTTAATATTTTACTAAAAACAAGGGAAAAATAATGGAAGCACTTGTATATGTATTTTTGCTAACAGGTACACTAATGGTTATATTTTTTGCAATCTTCTTCAGAGATCCTCCAAGAATTGCTAAATAAGCTGAAAATAAATAAATAAGAATACTCTTTTAAATATATAAGTTAAAAGAGTACTATCAGAAGAGGTTAGATTACTCTTCATGTTCCTCAAAAGGATCTCGTAAATTTCTAGCAATTGGGCCAAAAGCAGTATAGATGGAATAACCAGTAATACCGAGAAGCAAGCTAGATATAAAAATACTAAGAACTGTTGCAGTTTCCATAAATTTATAAACAATAAAGTTACTTTATTTTTATAATAATATAATAGATATCAATAAAGCAAAAACAATAAAATTAATTTTATACATTATGGCATTAAGAACAAGACTAGGTGAAATTTTAAGACCTTTAAACTCAGAATATGGTAAAGTAGCTCCGGGATGGGGGACAACACCAATTATGGCAATATTCATGCTAGCATTTTTTTTATTTTTGTTAATTATTTTACAAATTTATAATTCATCATTAATATTAGAAAATGTAGACGTTGACTGGGCAACATTAGGCAATTAAAAACTTAATAAAAAGCTTTGTGTTTTACACTTACACAAAGCTTAAAAATTCACTCTCTAGACCTCTATTAATTCAGTTGGAGAAAAACTATTACTAAAAACACCACTATAAGTTTCTCTAGTAAATCTAACAAGAACCGGATACTTAATATCTGTTTCGACTTTAACAACAGTACCAACTTCTTGGTACCAATAAGACTCTTTCCTCAGTATCTTAACTTTAGAACCCTTTTCAATCATAAAAATAAATTTAATTTAAATCTCTATTGTTTAATAATAAGTTAGCAGAAATTTAAACATAAAAGTCAATATATTAATTTTTATAAATTAGTAATCTTATAAAAAATGAAATAAAATTCTATTGCCGAGAAAATAGTAAAAATGTTACATTTAGTAATGTAAGCTTATATATATACACAGAATATAAATTTACAATAAATAAAAACTACAGAAAAATTCAAGATTTCATAAAAATGAAAATATCATGGAAAAATTTATTACTATGGTCTTTGCCTTTAATAGTGATCATATTCTTTTTATGGCAAGGATTCTTAGTACCAACAAAAAATGATTTAAACAGTAACATTGCTAGCTCAAGAATGACATATGGAAGATTCTTAGAGTACTTAGATATGGGATGGGTAAAAAGAGTTGATATGTACGATAACGGACATACAGCTATTATAGAAGCTGTAGGTCCTGAACTTGGTAATAGAGTACAAAAAATAAGAGTAGAACTGCCAACAAATGTACCTGAATTGATTACAAAATTAAAAAAAGCTAATATCGATCTGGACGCACATCCAAATAAAAATACAAACGCTATTTGGAACTTGTTAGGCAATTTACTGTTTCCTTTAGTATTAATTGGAGGACTGGCTCTATTATTTAGGCGTTCTAACAGTACTAACGGTGGTCCCGGACAAGCCATGTCTTTTGGTAAGTCAAAAGCATTATTTCAAATGGAAGCTAAGACCGGAGTAACTTTCGATGATGTAGCTGGAGTTGATGAAGCTAAAGAAGAATTCCAGGAAGTAGTAACTTTCTTAAAACAACCAGAATGTTTTACAGCAGTTGGAGCTAACATACCCAAAGGAGTACTATTAATAGGCCCACCTGGAACTGGAAAAACCTTACTAGCAAAAGCTATCGCAGGTGAAGCTAATGTACCTTTTTTTAGCATTTCAGGTTCAGAATTTGTAGAAATGTTTGTTGGAGTCGGAGCATCCAGGGTAAGAGATCTATTTAAAAAAGCTAAAGACAATGCTCCATGTATTGTGTTTATTGACGAAATAGATGCAGTTGGTAGACAAAGAGGTACTGGTATAGGAGGTGGCAATGATGAACGTGAACAGACATTAAATCAGTTGTTAACTGAAATGGATGGATTTGAAGGAAATACTGGAATAATTGTCATTGCTGCCACCAACCGAGCTGATATTTTAGATTCTGCATTACTAAGGCCCGGTAGATTTGATCGTCAGGTAACAGTTGATGTTCCTGATTTCAAAGGAAGATTAGCTATCTTAACAGTGCATGCAAAAAATAAAAAAATAGATAATAGTGTATCCCTATCCGTAATTGCTCGCAGGACACCTGGTTTTTCTGGAGCTGATTTAGCAAACTTATTAAATGAAGCTGCAATACTCACAGCTCGTAAAAGAAAACAGAAAATAACAATTCAAGAAATTGACGCTTCTATCGACCGAGTAGTTGCTGGGATGGAAGGTACTCCTTTAATTGATAGTAAAAGTAAAAGATTAATCGCCTACCATGAAATTGGCCATGCTATTGTAGGAACACTATTAAAAAACCATGATCCTGTACAAAAAGTTACTCTAATACCTAGAGGACAAGCTAGAGGTTTAACATGGTTTACTCCATCTGATGATCAAAGCTTAGTTTCTAGAGCACAAATACTATCAAGAATCATAGGAGTATTAGGAGGAAGAGCTGCTGAAGAAATAGTATTTGGAGATGCAGAAGTTACAACTGGTGCAAGCAACGACTTACAACAAGTAACATCTATGGCTCGTCAAATGGTAACCAGATTTGGTATGTCTAATATAGGACCATTATCCTTGGAAAATGAAGAAACAAATCCTTTTTTAGGACGTAATTTATCATCTGACTCAAATTATTCTGACGAAATAGCCATCAAAATTGATGAACAAATCAAACAGATTGTTGAAAGATCACATCAGAATGCTTTGGATATTATTAAAGAAAATCGAGTTGTGATAGATCATCTAGTTGACATTTTAATAGAAAAAGAAACTATTGATGGATCAGAATTTAGGAAAATTATTAGCAAATATACTAGCATACCTCAAAAATATGAGTATAATATTTAGACGAGACTGACGGGGCTCGAACCCGCAGCTTCCGCCGTGACAGGGCGGTGCTCTAACCAATTGAACTACAGTCCCATATAGTGTATTAGGATATCAGAAAATTCAAAAATTGTCAAACAATTGACATAATACCATTAGACATATAAACTTAAAGAATTCCAAGCTTTTTTACTGAAATTATCTTTGAAAAAGGGCTGAAAATATACAGCTGATTTTTCTGTTCGGAACGGAAAAACCCCAAACAAGAACCATTTCCACACAATGAAGGAGCTTCTAGAGGCCTCTCAGAGCATTTTAATACAAAACCCATCTTCTTATTGTCACAAATTAGAAGAAAGAAAAAAATACTCAAAAGAAATCCCTGATGAAAGATCAATGAATAATTTCATAAAATTGAACATCAATACTATATATGGTGATCTAGTGAGTCCCTTTTTTTATATTGGTAACACTATTGTAGGTAACAACATTACCACTAACCACTAGGGCCAGAGCAGCTGTTTGGTATATGGAAAAGGCTCTTAATGGATTCCAAACAATTACTGACGGATGCAGAACGCTCTAAAATGCGTCTTTTTCCATCAAAAATATTTTCGTTCAATGAAAAGCCCTCTGGAAGGCTCTCGTTGAATTCTCGGACCTCTCCCATTGTTGTTTTTAAAAGAAAATAAAAAAATTTGCGATCCCATTAATAAATAGATTTTATATTTATACGAAGTACTTTTCTTAAGTAACTCGTATATTTTTTATTTACACATCTAATCATTCAAACTAGATGCATCTGATGATTCCCCATCAAATTCACCAGCAAGATCTCTGTGGTGTGATATCGGATTATGAAATCTTTCGCTATCGCCATACAAATTATTAGCCATATTTAGAGCTTGTGACCGTGTTAATGGATTAAAGTTATTAGAATAAGTACGTAAGCTATAAATCCGAGCTTGTAAAAGATCCGCTAAATGTCCCCCAGGCTCACCTACAGAAATTTTTTCTAGAACAAAATTAGATAAAGCTAGTTGATTAGAGATATAGTTCTGTTGACTTTCACAGATATTTCTATTAGCTAGTATTTGATTGGGAAAACAGCTTTTTGCTATCAATCTTTGAGCTAAAAGTAAATATTTACCATTCTCAACAGAATGCAACCAACTATATCTTTCGCCTATCCAGTATAGCTGACAATCAACAACTAGACGAGCAGCTTTCATACATAAGTTTGAGTAGATGTTTGGATTACCTTGAGATATGCTAATAATAGATGATCCTAAATTACGTACATAGTTAATCATATTAGTATACCTTGAAAAATCAATATCTGTAATACTTCAATCATTATGATACAGGAGATGATGATCTCTTGGTGTCTGCATACATAAATATGGCATAGCAGGGAAAGTAGCTCTAATAGCTTTAAAAAACACATGATGCAATTGTAAATAATATCGACGTCTATCTATAGATGCACAACGATTTCTTTTAGCTACTTTTTCATTACCAATAGTAATTCTCTTATTAAGATTACTAGCCACTAAAATAACAGCCCGATTATTTAAAAGATCATTCAATAAATTGCCGTGATTGAAATTATAATAAGAATATATACTAGGTGGTGGCATTGCTTGAGATTTTTCATAAGGCATAAAAATAGAAAAAGCACAAATTATAGCCATTTTTATACTTTTAATCTTTCCAATTTTCATAGATAGGGCTCCATAAAATCTAAAGTTTCAGGAAGGTTTTGCACTCGTCTATTAGTAAACTTCATTCTTAATATAATTCTTGATATTACTCTAGTTATTTTTTCAGAATCACCAAATGATTCCAATATGATATTGAATGGATGATATGGTTCCATATGGTTAACATAATACATAAAGAAACAAGACCTTAACTGATGTTCAAAAAATGGCTTATTCACTTGATGATTCAATTTCTTAAAAATGGGGACTAAATCTAAATCTAACCATAACTTAATTCGTTTTCGTTCTTCCACATCTTACCTCCTACTTCTTATTACATTTTTTCAACAGATAACGCTTTTTCGCAATACTTGATTCTGTATATAGGTTTCCTAGTCGATTACGTATATTTTTATACTCTAAAATATCTACAATATCTTTGTTGCTATCTACACGATTTAACAAAAATTGAATCAATTGTTTGCCATTATAGTTGGCTAACTCTTTGTCAGTTAGATTATAAAACTTCTTTATTTTCTTTAACCAAAAATCTTTTTGCAGAGTGTGATATAATTTTTCTTCTTGTTCTATCTTGACTCTCTCGCGTGGTCTTTGATGAAACGCACCAAAATAAGCTGACAAACGATCGCAAGAATCATCTTCGTCTTCTTCATCAGAAGAATAATCATCATAGAAGACATCTGTACCAATATCAATAAGAGGTTGCTCAAATAAAGTTACATGCTCCAATAACCTTGTTATTCCATCATTAAATTTTTTTAGTTGTTGTCGCATGTTTTGTATATCAAGATGAGAATCAAGAGTAACCTCTACATTAATAGACGAATTATGATTCTTATGTTTAAAAAATTTCTTCAGCTCCTCATTTAAATTAAATTTAGGATCTTTATTTCTTAATATTTGAACTAAATCTCGATCTAACCATAAAACGACAGACTTACTATTTTGTTCTTCACTCATCTTCAAAATCTAAAATTTTATTTTTTAATAAATTTTGATCTGCTTTTAACTTATTATTGGAACTACTGATTTTCTTTATTTCTGGATATTGAAGATTAGCATTATTTTCTTCATAAGAACGTTGAGATAAAAAGTTCTCTAATCTTTTTTGCAAAATCTCCATTGTATTGTTGATTTCTCTAAGTTCTTTTTCTAGTTCGCCTATTAGTAAATTAAAATGTGGTATAGGATTATTTATTTCGGTAATATCATTACTTTTTAGAATATCAGTAAATGGTTCCCTTAAAAAATGAGATTTAAGTTGATGCTCGAAAAGGACTCTATTGTGCCTTTTCATATATTTTTGAAGAGTTAAAGCAATATCTTTATGCAAGACTAAGCTTACCTGTTTTCTATTTAATAGCTCTTGTTTTTTTTTATATTTTAAATATTTTTCTTTACTGTATTTTACCATATTTGACTACCAAAAAGTTATATATATTTTTCTTTACTGTATTTTACCATATTTGACTACCAAAAGATTGGGGTAATTCACCAAATACTTCAAACGAAAGTAAATAAATTAAGAAAAATATTTTAAAAGTCTTTCCGAACATTTTTTTACTTAAAGTTTAAATAAAACTCACTGATCAACAAAAAAATGCTTATTCTACTACAAAAGTTAGAAACCCCTCTGAATACCCTATTTTGATTGATTTTAAGAATCATGCCCCAAATACTATAAAAAAGATTTTCGCTCTATGAAGGCCTTTATAGAGGCCTCTCCATGAATTATATTTCTTTTTCAAGATCTCAAATTCCAAAAACAGAAAAAAATTCGGATCCCCTTTACAAAAGAATATCTATAAGAAAACCTAATTCGCATCAACAATAAATAAATAACATTAGAGTAAAAATACGTCATTTTTTTTCCTATACTACATAACGATATGTCTACTACCATGCGCACTAAAACATCAAATAATCCTAAAAAAATGCTGCTAAAAGCTAACAAATGACAATATGACAGTGCAGCTGATAAAGCCGCAGAAAAATTAGCACCTCCTGGTTCTGCATTTACAGAAAGAACAAAAGCTAGTAAAAGAAAAAAACTTACAAGTTTATCAAGTCCATTACACCCTGAGAATTTGGATAATTTTGAACAGGCTGGAATACCCGTCAATTCTATGCAATATCCTAGAAAAACACCTAATGATATTAACACATGGCAATGGAGCGAAGAGTATCAAGTATGGCGTTTGATACTAGAACGTAAAATAAAAATCGAGGGAACAGATAAGATTATCAGAGAATCAGAATGGCAAAGCATGCCAAAAAACACGCAAAAGGACCTATTATGAGCCTCAACCTGACAATTAACTTTGCGTTGATTATAGAGATTTAGAATCTCATTTCATTTTGGAAATTTGATGGAAGTCGTTGAGGGTGAGTTTTATGGAGATTAGAGGCAAGACCTGTTAGTGTGATAAGATGACAATCTTTTCCTGAATATATTTCAATAGTTCCCAAATAAGACCTTGGATTCAAGGTCTTATTCGTCTGTTTTTTTATGGGGCCATTCACCTCGAACATGCTTATATGGCTACCATCAAAACAAAAAATGAAAGGAGAGAAAGGGATTCGAACCCTCGATATAACATTTAGCTATATAACAGATTAGCAATCTGCCGCTTTCAACCGCTCAGCCATCTCTCCAAAATAGAAATATTTAATTTAGCATGGCTCAAGCGGGATTTGAACCTGCGACCTTGGGCTTATGAGTCCCCTGCTCTAACCAACTGAGCTACTGAGCCTTATGATAATAAATTATAACATTTCAAATAAATAAGTCATGATTAATAACTAATAATATAAAAAAATAATCAATATTAATTTTAGATTAACATAGAACCTATACCATCAGTTGTTAAAATTTCTAAAAGCAATGCATGATTTACTCTACCATCAATTATATGTGCTGAATTCACTCCACCGGCTAAAGCATTAATACAACAATCTACTTTTGGAAGCATACCACCCGCAATTATTCCTTGTTCTTTTAAAGCATATACTTGCTTAGAATTGAGATACTTAAATAAAGTTTGAACATTATTCAGATCATACATAATTCCTGGAGTATCTGTTAATAGAATTAATTTTTCTGCTTGTATAGCCCTTGCTATTTCTCCAGCAACTGCATCAGCATTAATGTTATAAGCTTGACCTTCTAAATCAGCAGCAACACTCGCAATAACCGGTATATATCCTTGTTCTATTAATAACTCAATAATATCTGGATTAACCTTTTGGACTTTACCTACTAAACCTTTGTTATCACGAGACAATTGCGAAGCAATAATAAGATTAGCATCTTTACCTGATAAACCTATTGCTTTACCTTTTTTTTTATTTACTAAGGCAACAAGATCCTGATTTACTTTACCAATTAATACCATCTCTACAACTTCCATTGTTGTTGCATCAGTTAATCGTACTCCTTTTTCAAATTTAGGCTCAATATTTAATTTATTAAGCCAATGATTAATTATAGGACCACCACCATGAATTAAAACTGGTTTTAAGCCAATATATGACAAAAATAGAATATCCTCAATTACTTTATTTTTCAATAATTGATTCTTCATTGCTGCACCACCATATTTCACAACTATTGTTCGACCAGCAAATTTTTGAATAAAAGGTAATGCTTCACTAAGAACTTTTACCCTCTCAAAATCATTTAACATATAATCAAACCCTCAAATAATAAGATTCAAGAATACTTACAAAAATAACGAATAAAGAATTAGTAATATAAAAACAAATGTTATCTTATACATATAAAATCACACAATAAATTATCAAAAATGTATTTTTTCTGGAACAATATAACAAAATTACCGAGATTTTTTATTTCCGTGTTAATTGGGTTTTTCTTGACAACTCTTAACCCATTTTTCGGGCTATTAAGAAACAATAAAAACAATATTATTATACCAATATTAATGATTTCTTTCATAATAATTTTAGTGTATATTTTAAAGCTTATGCTTGGAATAAATTAAAAAAAAATCAAAAACTCATATACACTAAAAAAAATTTTTCAACATATGTAATATTATATATTATATACCCAGCCCCCCGGTTCTTATGTATTAAATATAAATTTCAAAGTATAAATAATTTAACTATATGTCCAATATTTTTAATCAAGTTAGTGGTGCATTTGCATTAATAGATAGTTTAGTGAGACATAATATATCTCATATATTTGGTTATCCAGGTGGTGCTATATTACCTATTTATGATGAGTTATATAAATGGGAAAAAGAAAATAAAATTACTCATATTTTAACTCGTCATGAACAAGCTGCTGCTCATGCTGCTGATGGTTATGCTAGATCAACGGGTAATGTTGGAGTCTGTTTTGCAACCTCAGGTCCTGGTGCAACTAACTTAGTCTCTGGTATTGCAACAGCACAAATGGACTCTGTTCCTGTTATATTTATTACAGGACAAGTTGGAAGACCTTTTATTGGTACAGATGCTTTCCAAGAAGTTGATATATTTGGAATTACCTTACCGATAGTTAAGCATTCATATGTTGTTCGTGATCCTAGAGATATGTCACGAATCATTGCAGAATCTTTTTATATTGCAGAAAACGGCCGACCAGGTCCTGTCTTAATAGATATTCCAAAAGATGTAGGATTAGAAAAATTTACATATTATCCAGTAAATCCTGGAGATGTTAATTTAATAGGTTGCAAAACAATTTATTCGTCAAAGACAAAACAAGTAACAAAAATTGTTAAGTTAATTAGTCAATCTAGTCAACCTTTACTCTATATTGGAGGTGGTGCAATAATTTCAGAAGCACATGAATTAGTTAAAGAATTAGCAACTCTATGCCAAATTCCTGTAACTACAACATTAATGGGTAAAGGGATAATTGATGACAATCATTCGCTATGTTTAGGAATGTTAGGAATGCATGGTACAGCATATGCTAATTTTGCAGTCAGCGAATGTGATTTACTAATTGCATTGGGAGCTCGTTTTGATGATAGAGTCACTGGTAAATTAGATGAATTTGCTTGTAATGCACAAGTGATACATATTGATATAGATCCCGCGGAAGTAGGTAAAAATCGTGTTCCTCAGGTTGCAATAGTTGGAGATATTAAAAATATTCTTCAAGAAGTAGTTGCTATGTTGAAAAAAGACTCCAATTATTTTGTACATCAAACGAGATCATGGAAAGAAAGAATTAATACATGGAAACTTCAATATCCTTTACTAGTGCCCAAAAAGATACATAATCTTTCTCCTCAAGAAATAATTTCTTCAATTAATACTTTAACTAATGGAGCTTATTTTACTACAGATGTTGGTCAACATCAAATGTGGGCAGCACAGTTTTTAAATGTGTTGCCCAGACATTGGATGTCTAGTTCTGGTTTAGGTACTATGGGTTATGGATTACCATCAGCTATAGGTGTACAAATTGCAAAACCTGACAGTTTAGTTATTTGTATCAGTGGTGATGCTAGCTTTCAAATGAATTTACAGGAATTGGCTACAATTTCACAATATAATCTTCCTATAAAAATCATTATAATAAATAATAAATGGCAAGGAATGGTAAGACAATGGCAACAAGCATTTTATGGGGAAAGATATTCTCATTCTAGTATGGAAAAAGGAGCACCTAATTTTGTTAAATTAGCATCAGCTTTTAATATTAAATCAGATATTTTAAGTTCTCGTATTATGATTGCTAATACTCTACAATCTTGCTTTCAGTATAAAGGTCCTTTTTTATTGGATTGTCAAGTAACAGAAGATGAAAACTGCTATCCTATGGTGGCTCCAGGTAAAAGTAATTCACAAATGATAGGTATTACTAAACATGGTAAATCAATTACTACTTCTGATGCGCAGAGTGGCATTACTAATGATGTAACTTTTTAAAATTCATAGCCCTTGACGAGAATTGAACTCGTGACCTCTTTCTTACCAAGAATTTACTCTACCATTGAGCTACAAGGGCTTATTTATATTGGGCCGGGTTGGATTTGAACCAACGTAGGCTAAGCCAGCGGATTTACAGTCCGCCCCCATTAACCACTCGGGCACCGACCCCTATTGTGAATATATCATTCTTTAATAAAAAAACAAATAGAAATTATATGGATGTAATTAAACCTTTAATTATGCTATTAATACTATGAAAGTGTATACATTAGCAATGGATTTATACATCCCATATATTTTTATATAAATTTTTGTTTAAGGCGTGTTGCTTTGCCAGATCGATGTCTTAGATAGTATAATTTAGCTCTTCTTATACTAGATCTTTTAAGTATTTTAATATCAGTAATGCGAGGAGAATGAATAAAATATACTCTTTCAATACCAACATTTTGAACTACTTTTCTTATTGTAATTGTTGTATTTAAGTTGTTATTATTTTTTGAAATAATTACACCTTTTGAAAATTGAACTCTTTCTTTATTACCTTCTTGAATTAATAAACCTATTCTCACAGTGTCACCAACACAAACATGCGTTAAATTATTTTTTAAGTATTGGTTTTCTATATTCTTGATAAGATTACTTTTGCTTTTGGTATAAAAATCCATTTGTATTTTCATATATGTTATCTTTTTCTAGTCTATATATTCTAAGTAAGTTTTTTCTTGTTAGTCAACTTTTATGGATTTTTAGAACCAAAAAAATATTCATCACCCTTGATAATTGATAATGGAGGATATATCCTGAGAAGGGTCTTTTTAGTTAATTTTCATTTTATATAATAATTCTTTTTTGACTATTAGTAGAACTTTTTCGCATAACAGCCTGATTATTTAAAAATTGATTGTTAATGTGATCATGAATCAATTCATTACTCAAATGATTAAGACTATATTATTCTACTGTTTTTTCTCTCCAGCGCATTACAAAAGATTTTTTCTATGGAATCTAGAATTATAAATAATCAGGCCGGTCAACTTTTCAATATTTATTAACCGAATATAATTTTTATTATTGTAAATAAGGAATTAAGAAATTAAAAGTTTCTATAGGATTTACTATCTTTGTTTTAATATATTTTGTTCTTTTTATATCTGTGAAACAGTTTTGATTGTTTTTCGGAATTTTTAAATGATTCTGGTATAATATTTATTGGTTCATATAATTGAATATCAGGGTAGAATAAGCTATATTGAGGACTGAAAAGTTTACTTTTTTACAATAAATGATTCTCTAAAAAAACTATATTTTTATTAAATTTTTATCGTATTTTTTTTGTTTTTATTTTATTAGTTCTTATTTGTAAAAATAATCTTTGTAGTATAAGAGGCCAAGAATCTTTACAGTAAAAAAGTGCTGGGCAACAATTTATTCATTTATATTAAGTTCTAGATGATATTGTGCTACTATTGATTAATATCAAAGGTAATAAATAATCTATTGGTTAAAGATATGTTTGAAAGGTTTACAGAAAAAGCCATTAAAGTGATTATGTTAGCTCAAGAAGAAGCTAGACGTTTAGGTCATAATTTTGTTGGTACAGAACAAATTTTGTTGGGCTTAATAGGTGAAGGAACAGGTATTGCTGCACAGGTTTTAAAGTCTATGAATGTAAATTTAAAAGATGCTCGAATTGAGGTCGAAAAAATTATTGGTCGAGGTTCAGGTTTTGTAGCAGTTGAAATACCATTTACTCCAAGAGCTAAAAGAGTACTTGAACTTTCTTTAGAGGAAGCTAGACAATTAGGTCATAATTATATTGGTACAGAACATTTATTAATGGGCTTAGTTAGAGAAGGAGAAGGAGTAGCTGCAAGAGTTTTAGAAAATTTAGCAGTTAATGTCTCTTCTATTAGAACAGAAGTAATTCAAATGTTGGGTGATAATGCAGAAGTTACTGCAGGTTCAGGCAGTAATATGCAGACTCGAAGTAAAACACCGACTCTAGAAGAGTTTGGTTCAAATCTTACAGAATTAGCAATTGAAGGTGTTTTAGATCCTGTTGTTGGAAGACAAAAAGAAATTGAACGTGTAATTCAAATTTTGGGTAGAAGAACTAAAAATAATCCCGTCCTAATAGGAGAACCTGGTGTTGGCAAGACTGCGATTGCTGAGGGTTTAGCTCAACGAATAGCTAATCGAGATGTTCCCTCTATTCTTGAAGATAAGTTAGTCATTACTTTAGATGTTGGTTTATTGGTTGCTGGTACTAAATACAGGGGAGAATTTGAAGAGCGTCTAAAAAGAATTATGGATGAAATTAAGTCGGCGGATAATGTAGTTCTCGTGATTGATGAAGTTCATACATTGATTGGAGCCGGAGCAGCTGAGGGAGCTATTGATGCGGCTAATTTATTAAAACCAGCTCTTGCTAGAGGTGAATTACAATGTATAGGTGCTACTACATTAGAAGAATATAGAAAGCATATTGAAAAAGATGCTGCCTTAGAGAGACGTTTTCAGCCGGTTCTGGTAGGTGAACCCAGCGTTGAGGAAACAATTGAAATTCTTTTTGGATTAAGAGATAGATATGAAAAACATCATCAATTGAAGATGTCTGACGGAGCTCTAGCAGCAGCAGCAAAATATGCTAATCAATACATATCAGATAGATTCTTGCCAGATAAGGCTATAGATTTAATCGACGAGGCAGGTTCTCGTGTTCGTTTACTGAATTCACAATTACCACCTGCTGCTAGAGAATTAGATAAAGAATTAAGAGTTGTATTGAAGACCAAAGATGAAGCTATTAGAGCTCAGAAATATGAAAAAGCAGAGCAATATAGGACTAGGGAAATGGAGATAAAAGCTCAGATAGCTGCAATTGCTCAAAGTAAAAAGAGCGAGCCTGATTTAAATCTCGAAGATCCAATTGTTACTGAGGAAGATATCGCAGAAATTGTAGCATTTTGGACAGGTATACCTGTAACAAAATTAACTAAAAGTGAAGCAGAAAAATTATTACATATGGAGGATACTTTACATAGTAGAATTGTAGGGCAAGATGAAGCAGTAGTAGCAGTATCTAGAGCTATTCGTAGGGCGCGTGTAGGTTTAAAAAATCCGAATCGCCCAATTGCTAGTTTCATTTTTTCGGGACCTACTGGTGTAGGTAAAACTGAATTGACTAAGGCTTTAGCTTCATACTTTTTTGGTGCTGAGGAAGCTATGGTAAGATTAGATATGTCTGAGTATATGGAGCGACATACGGTTTCTAAGTTAATTGGATCACCTCCAGGTTATGTTGGATATAGTGAAGGTGGTTATTTAACTGAAGCAGTACGCAAGCGTCCTTATACAGTAATTTTATTTGATGAAATTGAAAAAGCTCATCCAGATATTTTTAACTTACTTCTACAAATTTTAGAAGATGGTCGTCTAACTGATGCCAAAGGTCGCACTATAGATTTTAAGAATACTTTGTTAATTATGACCTCTAATATTGGTTCTAAAGTTATAGAAAAAGGTGGAGGTGGTTTAGGTTTTGAATTAGGAGAGTCTCAAGTTGAATCACAATATAATCGTATACGTTCGTTAGTTAATGAAGAATTAAAGCAATATTTTAGGCCCGAGTTTTTAAATCGTTTAGATGAAATTATTGTTTTTAGGCAATTAACTAAGGATGAAGTACGGGAAATTGCAAATCTTATGTTAAAAGAAGTATTTGAGCGTATTCAACAACAGGAGATACAGTTGGATGTTACTGAGCGTTTTAAGAATAGATTGGTAGATGAAGGTTATAATCCCAGTTATGGAGCACGTCCTTTAAGAAGGGCAGTTATGCGTTTATTGGAGGATAGCTTGGCAGAAGAAGTATTATCTGGTAAAATTCAAGCTGGAGACAGTGCTGTTGTTGATGTTACAGATTCTGGTGAAGTTATGGTGCTTTTAGGTGAAAAGTTAGAATTAATGAAGTCATAGTTATCTTTTAATTTTTCTATGACTTATATTTAATTGCCAGGAACCAGACTTGAACTGGTGACACGAGGATTTTCAGTCCACTGCTCTACCAACTGAGCTATCCCGGCTAATAAATTTCGATCTTTATATTAGTATATTGTATCTAATATATCAATGTATATTAGATTTCAATATGTTTAGAATCTAAGTTATTAAATTTACAAGTATTATTATGAAATATTAATTGAAAAGAACCTATCGGACCATTTCTATTTTTAGCAACGATAATATCGATTATGTGTTGATTTTTATTTGTTTCTTGTAAGATATTTTCTTTATGTAGCATTAATACTAGGTCAGCATCTTGTTCAATAGAGTTGTGTATAATAAGACTATTGGTAATAAAATTTTGGTATTCATATAAACATAAATCGTATACTTTTTCTTTCCATAAATTTTGAATATTTTCAAGTAATGTCATTTCTAAATTAGATAAATTAATACAATCTATGGATATGCTTTTATTTTTGAAATTAAAAGATCTTTTCTTGATTTGATCATTTTTTTTCCATTTTTTTTCTGTTAATAATTGATGATTATGTGTATTAATTATATACAGTTTATTATGATAAATATTGCAGTAAGTATATTGATCATTTTTTTTCTCAATTTTATCTGAGGATATTTTGTTAATATATACATGTTGTTGATCGAAATGCAAAGAAAATATAATTTTCTTTTGCTGTTTTTTCTTTTGTATATTTATCTTACTTTTTAAGTGATTTTTGGTTTTACAAATGAAACTAATACATCCACTTTCTCGTAAATCCGATAGTAAAGGTCGTTTATTCAGTCGGTGTTCAATGTTGCGATTAAGTTGAGATAATACAATTAAAGGAACTTGAAAACTTCTAGCTAAAAGTTTTAAATCTCTTGTTATTTGACTTAATTCTTGTGTTCTACTTTCAGCTTTTGACTTATTAGACTTAATTAATTGTAAATAATCAATAATTATTATATGTTTTTTTTTACTTGATGTTTTATGTAAGTCATTTTGGACTCGAAATATTTAATGGAGATGTGAGGTACATCATCAATATATAGTGATGAGTTTAATAATAAACTACATATATTATGTATGTCGTTCCATTGGTATTTATTTAGAGTGTTGTAACGTATATATTTAATAGGTATATTGCATGCTACGGATATAATTTTATCTAAAATTTGTAATTTGGACATTTCTAGGCTGAAAAAATATACTCCAAGTTTTAGTTGTGTTAAAATATGATGTGTTAAATTGATAGCAAGTGAAGTTTTACCCATTGCTGGTCTAGCTGCAATAATTATCATATCCCCATTATCAAAGCCATGAGTAATTTTATCAAGTTCTACAAAACCAGAAGAAATGTGTTGATTTTTTTCTTTATAAACAGATGATTCACTATGTACTCGAATTAGGAAGTTGCTAATAAGTGTTTTTATTTGCTGATTTGTTTGAATTTTGATAACTTTTGCTATTTTTTCTAAATGTTTGTTGGATTGTTCGTATAATTTTTTTGAGTTAATCTGTGTTAGATAAGTTAATTGAAGAATTTGATTGCAATACTGTATAAAAAGTCTTTTTGTATAGCAATTATAGATTACTTCTATATATTCTTGTAGGTATAATCTATGTTTACTATATAAAAAAATTGTTTGAGCCTGTTGTATTAGTTTTCTAATTTTATTTAATCCACCAATTGCATATAAAATTTTTATTTCCCATAAAGAATAAACTAACTGAATCAGATTTATACATGTATATTTATGATAATTTTCTATTATACATATGTATAATTGCTTATGTTTTTCTAATGAAAAGTAGTTGCTTTTGATAATATTAAAAATAATGAATGGATTTATATTATTAGTTAATAAACTACCTAGTAAAATCTCTTCTGCTAAGATGTTTTGTGGAGGTAGTTTGTAGTAATTAATAAGTTTATTATTTATAGGTTTCATGTATTTCCTTAACTTTTCAGTTTTTAGGATTTAGCCTTATTATTGATCATTCATAATATTCTTATGAAAATCTTGCTAGCAACAATCGGGTAAAATTTGTAGTTTAATTAGGGTTTCTAGATTCTCTGCAAGTTTAACTTTTATATTATAGATACCTGTATTTTTTATTTCAGGTATAATTACTTGTCTCTTTTGAAGTTTTTCTCCAGTTATCATATAGATTTTTTCAATAATATCTTTTTCGCTGATTTTTCCAAAAATTTGTTGATTCTGACTGGATTTCTTTTTTATACTAATTTTTATAATGTTATCTAAATAAGTTTTTGTTCTTGAAGCTATAGTTTGATTTTCTATTTGTTTTTTATTTTCATTTTGCTTGAATATAGCAATTTGTTTAATTTTAACTCTATTTGCAGGTTCAGCTATATTGTTTGGTATTAAGTAATTTGATGCATATCCTAAAGATACAACTTTGATTTCACCTTTATTGCCTAAATGTGCATGTGTTTTTTTAATAATTATGGGTATGTTTTTTTTCATAACTTTAATATGTGATTGTTTTTAATGTACACTATTTATATTATTTTGTGGAAAGGTGGCTGAGTGGTTGAAGGCGCAGCATTGGAAATGCTGTTTAAGCAAGGCTTAACAAGGGTTCGAATCCCTTTCTTTCCTTTTAATTTTTAATTTCTTTTATTTTCTCTTTAAGTATATAGTGTTTTATTTGGTGTGTTTCTAAGATTTCAGAAGCTGTTGAAGAACGTGATCCGTTATAACAATAAATCACAATTATTTTTTGTTCAGATAGGGATTTTAAGTATGAAATTGTATTAATTCTATTTATTGTCTTTAATGGAATATTGATGGAATTTTTTAGATGATAAAGCTTAAATTCTATGGGTTCCCTAATGTCTATAATTATAATTTTATAATTACTCTGGATTTTTTTAAAAGTTATTTTTGATATGTGCTTGTTTATATTTAGATTTAACTGCTTAGTTATAGCTCTCTTTTTAATAAGATCATTGAAAATTTTTTTTGTCATTTTCGGTCTTCTGATTTTTATTTTTTTGAAAGATGCGTTTGCTAAATTATATACAAGTATTTCTCCGTTTAAGATATTTCCTATGCCAGTTATAATTTTCAGTGTTTCGATTGCTTGTAGTAACCCTATTATACCTGGTAGAGGTCCTAAGATTCCTTGTTGATTACATGAATTAATTCTATTAATTGTTTCTTTTGGATATAGAGTTTCATAAGTTGGACCACCCTGATAGTTAAATACACTTATTTGACCTTCTAAGTTTTCTACAGCTCCGTAAATGTGTATTTTATGTAATTTTTGGCATGCTTCACTAATAATATATCTGCTTTCAATATTATCGGTGCCATCGATTATAATATCATAATTAATAATGATATCAAAAGCATTGTGTTTATCCAAGTGCTTGTTGTATATGTTAATCTTACATAGTGGATTTAGTGACATGCTAGCATTTTTGGCAGCAACTACTTTCGGTTTTTTTATATCTTTTTTTCTATATAATATTTGTCTTTGCAAATTAGATATTTCAATTTTATCATTATCTATAATCCCTATAGTACCTATACCAGCTCCACTTAGGTATAGAATAGTTGAGCAATTTAGTCCTCCAGCTCCTATACATAGAACTTTGGAGGCTTTAATTCTTTTTTGCCCTTTCATGCCAAGTTTGTCTAAAATAATTTGACGTGCGTACACATTGTATTCATACTCGGACAACTTATTTTTGCATAATTCTGTTGAATTGAGCATTTTTTAATTAAAGTCTATCTGCTTATATTTAAAGGCTATCATATTGTTAATTTTTTTCATAGTAGCATTTTTACAGTAAAAGTATTTATTCTATAAATTATGTTTATAATATTAGAGTATTTTTATTCTCATAAGCGTCTTTAGTTCAGTTGGTAGAACGCAGGTCTCCAAAACCTGATGTCGAAGGTTCAATTCCTTCAAGACGTGTTTTAGGTATATTATTGTTTATGTTAGCTTTTGTTTATGTTAGCGGTTCAAATTTATTATTTCAAGATTATCATTACTATTTATTCTAAAAGCTACTGTGTGATTTTGCGTAAGTTTTCTAATTATATATTTTTTATGCTGGTTAGCAGATCTTTTCTTGATTATTATATTATTTTTTACTATATTAAGTAGTCAGTTTTTTCTTGTTTTGTTTTTTTCGTAAAAAATAGCTCAAATATTATTTATGTAAATTTTGATCATCTTTAGTACTTATATAAAATTTAATTTTATTTTTGTTACAAAAATAATTGGTTTGACAGTTTTTTGTATATTATGAGATTAATCATATATTAATATGTATTATATACTTTTAATTATAAGGTATTTATAATGTTTATTAAGTATGTAAAGCGCTCGGTTTCAAAATGTTTAAAATATTTTAAACATTTTTCTATTATTTCATTCATAGTTCCTCTTAGAGCTTCCGCATCTTTGTTGATTCCTATAACTGTGTATTTTGATGATCTTTATCATAATTTGGAGATGCTTAATCAGCCTTATTTAGTCTCCGCTTTAAGGAACAATTTAACACCGCATATTTTTCTGAAAGATTATTCATTGTATTTTAATATTTTACCTGAAGCTATAACAGCAGATATGTTTCCAGGCACAAAAGTAGTAGGATTCAACGCTCCAACACTGTTATATAACCAATATATGAATAATCGAATAGATATTAAGCATCGTGCTTTTCTAGGTATGAATAAATATTTAGACGGAGTATTCGCATGCTTTCAGAATATATCTAATAATAATCCCAATAATACCTATTCAGCTTTATGTAAAGATAGCTGTTCCTGTTTAGAAGTAGGTGTTACAATAAGGTTATAATGCTTTGTGCATAAATAATAGTTTAAATAAATTTTTCTTGTTAGCTCATAGGATAAGATTGGATTTATCTTTTCCAAATCTAGAAATAGACAATGCAAATGTATGCCGAAAACATAGTGGCTATATAAGAAAAAAAGCAGAATTAACTTCTTATGTAATGTTAAAGATTAGTAATAATAGAAATAACCATCCAGTAATAACAGTCTTAAAGAACCAACTTGCTAAATTAATTCACCATTCACAACCATTATCTACAGTTAGGACTAGTATTAATATAAACAATAGTCTTGTTACCATATTACTGTACCGAGTCTGACTTTGACAGATGATGAAGCACTAGATAGAGCAAATCTATAACATGGTAATACTCATTAATTTTTTGATTCTCGCTTGGACATAGATCCAGCTCTAATTCCAACTACAGATCTCGATTAGCTTGAGTATTTATTTTAAGGAATAACAGAGATTAAATCGAATTTAATAACATATTTGTATATATTATTTTATTAGCTTAACTTTTAATATTATTAATTAAGATAAATGTACTTGTATTTTATTTCTTTATATTTGGTTAAATTGTATCTATCTCTATTATTTGAAGTATTCATAAAGAATATTATAATATTCTTTTACATAAGTATTTCATAGTCTGTTTTATTCTCAGGTTATAATTTTAAGAGTTTTTTCTTTTTATCTACTCTTATTATATATTATGTGAAGATTATAAAAATGGGATACTAAAAATATCATTTGATTTTTGGTTCTTTATATGAGAGTATCTTATCTTGTTATCTTATGATATAAAAAGGTAATCAGCTTTAAGTCAATACCAGTCTTTTCCTAAAGATATTTTTATATTTCTCTTTTATTTTTATTCTTTGTCTTAATTTGTACTTCATTATTAATATATTTTCATTGGCTTTTTATAAATATACTTAGTAATGAATCTATAGCTTTTAAGTTTGAAAATAGTGTAATTATATTTACCTTTTATGATAATTTTTATAGTTACAAATTTTAACTAGCCAATTAACTTCTTCTTTTTTCTTTTGCATTAGTGTAAATAAGTTTATTTTTTTACTAATACCATACAAGATTCCGTTAATTTTATATTCAAAACATACACTAAGCTTTTAAACTTATCGACAAAATGAGTAATAATATATATACTTTAGAAATTTAAATATTATTGGAAGAATTCCACACAGAGTAAAATAAGTGAGACTAATTTTTTTAGTGTATCATTTAATTTTCGATATAATTAAATAGGAGAACTCTCCTCATATTTATCTGAATATTTATTATTCTAATTCTTAGATCTATGAGTTAGTTATTTTAGAATTTTCTTTAATAAGCTTATATGTACTAATTTAAGAAAAACTTAATTGACTATTGGCAAAATGTAAAATTCTAAATATAATAGATTTATAGTTTATAAACTCTATTTCATGTTTAATTTTATTATTATTTGTACTATATTGAGAATTTTCTATGGCTAAAAAGATTGTTGGATTAGTAAAACTAGCTTTGTATGCTGGTAAGGCAACTCCGGCTCCACCTGTGGGTCCCGCTTTGGGTCAATATGGTGCTAATATTATAATGTTTTGTAAGGAATATAATGCACGCACGTCAGATCAATTAGGATTAATTATTCCGGTGGAAGTTTCCATTTATGAAGACCGTAGTTTTTCTTTTATTTTAAAGACGCCACCAGCATCTGTATTGTTGGCAAAAGCAGCAGGTATTCACAAAGGTTCCAGTTTGCCAAATTCAAAGACTGTAGGTAAAATATCAAAAGAACAGTTAAAAGAGATAGCAGAAATCAAACTACAAGACCTGAATACTGATAGTTTAGAAAAAGCTATTTTAATTGTTAAAGGTACTGCGAGAAGCATGGGTGTTTACATTAGTGACTAAAAATAGTAATTGGAGAAGACAATTATAAAATGAGGAAACATTCTCGTCGCTATAGACAAGTATTAGAACAAGTAAAAAAACAAAATTACTATCCAATAATGGCCATTGAGTTACTAAAAAAGATATCTACCGCAAATTTTGTTGAGACAGCAGAAATTCATATTTCTTTGGGTATAGATCCCAAATATGCTGATCAACAACTACGTGCTACTGTAATATTACCCAAAGGTACAGGTAAAAGGAATATTGTAGCTGTGATTACACGTGGCCAGAAGTTATCTGAAGCATTATCAGTGGGTGCTGATATTGTAGGTTCCGATGATTTAATTGATAAAATTTCTCAAGGAAGTATAAATTTTGATAAATTAATTGCTACACCTGATATGATGCCATTAATAGCAAAATTAGGACGACAATTAGGTCCTAAAGGCTTGATGCCTTCTCCTAAGGCTGGTACTGTTACTAATGATTTAAAGAAATCAATTACTGATTTTAAAGCAGGTAAATTAGAATATCGTGTAGATCGTACAGGAATCATACATATACCATTTGGAAAAACTGATTTTTCTGTAAATGATTTGATGCTAAATCTCATAACTTTGAAAGAATCAATTGAGAAAAATAGACCTTCAGGTGCAAAAGGTAAGTACTTGCAATCAGTATATATTTCTAGTACTATGAGTCCTTCAGTTGCTATTGATGTAAATGCTTTTAGAGCTATTTCTTAGTATTGTTTATTTTATTTATTGGTTAATTTACTCTTTTTTATATGATTACAAAAATTGCTAACATTATTGAAGATTTAAAATCTTTAACTTTATTAGAAGCTGCAGAATTAGTTAAAGAGATAGAAAATGTTTTTAATGTGGATACTTCTATTATAAGTAGTGGAACTATTATGTCTACCGATTCTAGTTCATTATCAAATTCTTCTATTGCAGAGGAAAAAACGGAATTTAATGTTACGTTACAAGTCGTACCATCAGCAAAAAAAATAGCAATCTTGAAAGTAGTACGTTCTTTAACGGGTTTAGGTTTAAAAGAAGCAAAAGATTTAGTTGAATCGGTTCCCAAAATTTTAAAAGAGTCTACTTCAAAAGAAGAAGCAGAAGAAGTAAAAGAAAAGTTAGAAGAAGTAGGTGCTGAAGCGATTATTAGTTAGATATTATTATTAGTAGTAAGAGTTTTAATTTACTCTATCTACTAATTTAAAGTTTATAATAGTCCTAGTGTAATTGCTTTGGATAATGGCATAGTAGCTCCTATACCTAGCCATATTGTTATAATTGTTCCAATTAGAAAGACAGTTGTAGCAATAGGTCTTCTGAAGGGGTTCTGAAATTTGTTTATATTTTCAATAAATGGTATTATTATCATTCCTGCAGGAACAGATGCCATAGATAGAACTCCAATTAGTTTATTTGGGATTACTCTTAATAAATTGAAAGTAGGGAAAAAATACCATTCAGGCAAAATTTCCAAAGGTGTTGCAAAAGGATTAGCTTTTTCTCCTATAACAGAAGGCTCTAGAACAGCTAAGCCAACGTCACAAGCAATTGTTCCTAATATTACTATAGTAAAAATATATAATAGTTCATTAGGCCAAGCAGGTTCTCCATAGTAATGGTGTCCCATTCCTTTAGCTAGTTTTGCTCTTAGTTTTGGATCAGTTAAATCGGGTTTTTTAATTATAGACATGTGATTATTTATTTAATATAATAATTTATGTTAAAGTGGTCCAGAAATCCCTTGTTTGCGAATCATTAAAAAATGCATTAGCATGAATACGGCTGTTAATAATGGTAGTACAAATGTATGTAAACTATAAAATCTTGTTAATGTGCCTTGCCCAACGCTTACACCTCCTCTTAATAGTTCGACAATATTAGCACCAACTAAAGGTATTGCCTCAGGTACACCGGTAACTATTTTTACTGCCCAATATCCTATTTGATCCCAAGGTAAAGAATAGCCAGTTACTCCAAAAGATACTGTTAATACAGCAAGAATCACTCCAGTTACCCATGTAAGTTCTCGAGGTTTTTTAAATCCCCCGGTTAAGTAAACTCTAAAAACATGTAATATTAGCATTAAAACCATCATGCTTGCTGACCATCTATGAATGGATCTAATTAACCAACCAAAATTAACGTCAGTCATTATGTATTCAACAGATGAAAAGGCTTCAGATACTGTTGGCCTGTAATAAAAAGTCATAGCAAATCCAGTTGCAACTTGTACTAGAAACGAAGTAAATACTATTCCACCTATACAGTAAAATATATTTACATGGGGAGGTACGTATTTGCTTGTTATATCATCAGCAATTGCTTGAATTTCTAGTCTTTCTTCAAACCAATCATAAATCTTTCCCATACATTTTATATTTTATTCTGATTTTTAAATATTTTGCTTTTAGGCTACTTTTCATATAAATTATAACATATTATTTTTTTATTTAATAAAGTTTACTATTCTGTTTTTGCTAATTAGGTATAAATTTTGATTGTTTGGTAAGTTCTATTAAATAATAGATCGTTATTTTAAAAGACAGTTGTCTATTTATTATCTAAATAAAATTATTGTATAATGTTTAATTTTAGAATAAAGTTAAAATACTAACGTTTTGGACAATTGACTAGAAAAAATAAGATATTCTTTGATTTGTTGTATGAATTAAATATCTTGGAACTTAAAAAAAGTAAGCTAGCTATTTATTTTCGTTTCACTTTTTACAAATATGAAGGAATAAAAAATAGTGATTTATATATTTGTATATTTGCTAAGTCTAATTATATTGTGAATAATTAGGTATGTTTTATTGTATGAAATTAAATATTTGAGACTGCAAATAATTCATTATTTTTGTCACATTTACTCTATTAATACCTATAATTATACTTAATGAGTAATGAGTGAGTCCAAAAGGTATTTTGATATCTGTATTACTTAGATTACCAAATTCTTCAGATAATATTAGTAGTAACTGGATTATTTTCCTAGTTGCATTTTTTTGTGCGTATATAGTAAAAATTGTTTCATAGCTAGTTAAAGTTTTTGAATAAGATGAAACTAAATAGGAAATTAAAAGATTCTTTGTATTTTTATTTATTATTAAGCTATTGATATTTATGCTTAAAACGATTGTTAATGTCATAGCGTTAGCTTTATAATAATAGTTAATAGGTTTGCTAGTTATATTATATTGTTGAATAATGCAGTTATTTGTTAATAATCCTAAGCATAAAGTTTCATTATTAGTAAATACTTTTAGCATGTTGATAAAACCATCTAATATAATCAGTAAGTTTTTTGCATTAGAATTTGGCGCTATGATTATTGAATCATAGCGTTTTAATTTATATATTGTAAAGGAAAAATTTTCCTCTTCTAACAGTTGAATCCATCTCATAGATAAAAATGATATATTATAATTAACATTAATTATAATAAAATTATGTGTAAACAGATATTACTAGTAGATGATGATCTTGATTTGGCTTATGCAATCAAATCTTATTTATCTTTGGAGAATAAAAAAGTAACTATTGTTGATAATTCTAGAAAAGCTTTAGATTTATTGAATATATGTTTATTTGATCTAGTTATTACTGATATCATGATGCCTCATATGAATGGTTATGAACTAATTGTAAAAATAAGGCAAAATATGAAATGGTCTAATATACCGATTATTTGTTTAACAGCCAAAGGTATGACTCAAGATAGGATTAAAGGTTATAATTTAGGATGTAACGCTTATTTAACAAAACCTTTTCATCCTTCAGAGTTATTGTCTATTATTGATAGTATTTTTTATAATATTAATCTCTTAAAGAAATCAGTAGATTATCAGTTTTCTATAGAAAAAGAATTGTCTAAGTCAACACTATCTAAAAATGGCGTAAGCAATCTTACTCCACGAGAAATTAGTGTTTTAAAATTATTGATTAGAGGTCTAATGAATAAGGAAATAGCAAGTTGTTTGAAGCTGAGCACGAGAAATGTTGAAAAATATGTTAGTCGTTTATTAAATAAGACAAAAACAAGAAACAGAACAGAATTAGCACAATTTTCTTGGTCAAATATAATGAAGGCGAACGACGGGACTCGAACCCGCGAATAATGGAGCCACAACCCATTGCCTTAACCCCTTGGCTACATCCGCCATATTATGTTATGATTATACTAAATTATATCATGTTACTAGTTGATAGTTTTTGCATATACCTTTTGATTTTTTTATGTGTATGATTACTAATTACGTTACCATTCAACTGAATGGAGAACCTTTTAATTGTTTATCTTTAATGTCTTTAAAAGATATGTTACAGTATTTAGGTATTGAATTGGATTTGGTGGCTATTGAATATAATTGTGAGATTATTAATCATGATGGTCTTAGTAATATTTTTCTCAAAACTGGAGATAAAGTAGAGATTCTAACTGTTGTTGGAGGAGGTTAATTTAAATTACGTCTAGATACAGATAGTCGTCCTTGTTTTTTATCTATATGAATAATTTTAACTATTATTTTATTTCCAGTTTGAAAACCTGTATCTATATGATTAATATGTTCATTGCCTATTTCAGAAATGTGTAATAATGCAGGGATTTGTTGAATTTTAATAAATATACCATAATGTGTAATTTTAGTAATAATACCTTCTACAGTTTGACCAATATGAATTATATTTTTATATTTGGTTAATATAGCTCTTCTATTACTTAAAATAATTTTATTTAGTTTTTCGTTGACTATTAAAAATTGACATGGAATTACTTCATTAATTATACTATTATCTACGATATGTGAATTAGGAATAAATGCTTGAATGCCTTCTATGATTGTTAAGAAACCTCCTTTGTTAATTTTTTGTATTGGTAAATAAGTAATTATATCTTCTGCTTGCATTTGTTTAATTCTTGACCAAGCCCTAATATATTCTAGTCTTCGAATAGATAAAATTAGTTGTTTCGAATGTTTATTGTAAGCTAGTATGAAAAACTCTCGTGTATTATTGATAATATTAATTGTTTTACAGGACTTGGACTGTAATGCATTTTCTTCTTTTGGTAAATATGCTGCAATATTTGCACCAATATCTACTAAAAATCCTTGTGCTTCCTCACTGAAAATAGTTCCAGCAACTATATCACCTAAGTTTAAATTATATTGATATTCATCGAGTAAAGATGCAAAATCTTTGTCAGTAAATCCTTGATTGGCTTTTAGTTTTTTTAGGTTCATTATTTACATATTATTATTAAATAGAAGTTTAGCTCCATCTTTGATTTTTTTACTTATTTCGATCATCATATTATAATAATTGATGTTTTCATCCTTTGTTAAATAAACGGCTTCATAAGATTGTAGATATTTTCTTTTTAGAGTAATACATTCTTTGTGCCAACAGTCATATTGTTCTTTGGTTTGGAAAAGAAATCTTGAAATGGTAAACTCTGGTATTAGACGAACAATATGATAAGTATTTCCTGGGTATATCATATTTTCTTTTAACTGGCTTTTCATAGAGCAATAGTTTTTAGTTTTTATAATCGTACTATGTACAAAAGGAAATTGCCTAGTTAGGTTTTCACCGTTATGATCAATATCATGAAATAATTGATATATAGGTTTCCATTCACCTACTCTAATAATTTTGTTGCTTTGAAAAGTATACTTTTCATATAACGTATCTCTATAGGATCTCATTTTTACATTGGAGGTATTAATACCATCTATAGTCATGTAATTAGAGGCCCCATGTGTAATAAGCTTGCTAGCTATTTCTTTTATTTCTAATTCGAATTTATTCCATATACTTGCATGCGGAAACATTATTCTAATATGGTTAATTACTTCGATCTCTATCTCATGATAAAATTCTTTGTCTTTTTTTTGTATTCGAACGTCATTGTTTGAGATATTATTACCAAGTAATGGTTTAATTGATATATGTCTCTTTTTACGAGATTTTTCAATGTCCATTATCTTGTGATTTTTTAGTTTATATTTGCTGTCTATAACCCTGTTTAGTTCGAAACAACACCCATCAGTAATAGTTTGAAAACCATGAAGTGCTTTTTCCAGATACCAAACTGCTGCTCTAGCTCTTGCTGTTATATTATTACCTACTATTGTGTTACCAATGTAAAAAAAAGGACTTACTAGATCACCGTAGATTGTGTTGATGTTTAATTTTATAAAATTATTCATCGATCTTTCATTAGACACTTTTTTTGAGTATTTTTCTCTTTCTTTTAGCAAGTTATTAACTATAATCTCACCTATATTTAACGAAGTCCAATAGTGACATTCTTCTTGTATACGTACAATTTTCTCACTCTTTTTTACGTAACAATAATTTCTTCCTTTGTGGCTTTCTAATTTATGAAAGAATTCTTTAGCCGTTTTTACACGCTTTGATTTAGGATAGTACGCGGCTGTGATGACATTTAATTTATCTAGTAACTCTTCACGGTTTTTCTTATTACAAGCGGTGTATATCCAGTTAAGCCCTTCGTGTTCTAAGATGCCTAGATGTATTTGTCTACTGTATATTTTTGAATGATCGTTCTCTAGAATCTCGTCATCACCTTCAAAAAAACTATCGGTTAATAATATCGAGGACAATTTTTTTGGAGGATACCAACTGTAGAAGAAATCTTGATCAAAGGAAAGATTTTTTGATGTTGAGATACGTGCTATCCATAGGCCTTTAACAAGTTCACTCTCATATTTTTTCAAGAACTCTCTTAGGTTAAGATATCTATTGATCTTGCTATTTATAGGATACTCGATGATAATCGGACGTCCTATAGCATATTCTTGCAATCGAAGCCCGTTCCCATAACAGCCTTTAATATCGATATCGACAATAGGACCTTTTATAGAGTGATCTAAAGGTCTGTTATTGTAACAACGGCCGCCATTTGTTTTTGCTAGATATACTTGTGTAGATTGTAAATTTTGTATAAAAAACTCATGGCAGCTATATTTTAAAACTTCTTTTAACTGGTTACTATTTTTTATATTAAGAGATTTTAAAAGTGCGGCTTCATATAGCTTAAATACACTAGCACCTATAGTAGGCTTTGGAAAATTGATGAACTCTTCTAGACCTAATATCTTGTAAAGTTTAGAGTATAGATAATGATTGTTGATTAACGCAGAGTAATTATATAAATCTCCTAAAGCATATTTTTCAAATTTATCACTATTGGTAAGATATTGTTCTAACATATATTTCTTTTCTGCTTTTGTATATGTTTCTTTATACTCAACAGGAACATCTGTATTATTACAAAGTTCTTTGTAACTAATTTTACCTTGTAAAGATAAATTATCAATACAACCTATAGCAATGTTAAATCTTTTATCATTAATCAATACTGTTCTTTTTAAAAATATATACGGCTGTTCTTTTCTAGTTTTTTTTGTATACATTCTTAAACGTTTATCATGACTGATCACACCAGTTTGAGGATTTGAATTTTCAATAATGGCTAAAATCTCCTCAAACCAATCTTGTTGAAAGAGCCTTAACAAATCAGCTATGAGAAAGAAACCTATTATGTCTATATATAAATAGTTACAATTGTTATTATCATAGGGTATCTCTCGTATAAATGTGTTATACTGATATAAATAATCGAGTATTGCAAACTTGGAATTTAAGAAAAGTCCACTACTTACAAATGATTTCATATCTGGATGTAAAAAAACATTCCCTTTTCATGAACTATGGATCGCATTTGAACACTAATAGTACATCTTATGCTATCTTGACTTTTAATGAAAGGAAAATGTTTTTCTTGAAATTCTGTATCTACTTCAATAGGCAAATACAGATGCTCGTTTTTTAAAAGGTTTAAATCGACTGGTGAACGATAAAAACCCTCTTCTTTATTATAAAAAAACATATATTCAAAATTCCTTTGTACTTTAGTATGAAGGTTTTTTTAATTTTCTATATCTGTCTCAGTGTCAGAAAAAACAGGACTTTTTAACGTAAAGTTAGCAACTATTTTTGGTGATATAGACGATTTGGAAACATATTCAGAGTATTCTCCTTTGGATCGCCTTTAATATATAGGCCAGTTGTATCTAAAAATGGTATTACAAAACTTGGTAACAAACGTACTATCTTTCGTAGCATAAGATTCCTCTATTTAAAACATTACTAGAGCTCGTACAGGAGCAATACAGTTTCGATCATTTATATTTTTATTAACTTTAGAATCACATATTACTGCTTGATAAGTCATATCTGTATTTTCAACGGAAAAAGACTCTAAAAAAGCCGCCTCACATCTTTTTAAATTTCTTTCAACTTCTTTAGTATTTCGCATTTCAAAGGATGAGAATCCATAAATTTTTATCGACTTAGGTCTGGGTCTATTTTTAAAACGTAATTGTATACTTAACGGTTCATATTGATAATTGTGGACACGCATTTGTCCACAGACATTATTTAGAGGAATAGAGTAATAATCGTATCGACGATTTTTCTTTGTTGGGTAAGTTACACTAAATGTTTTCCATACCACACGAGTAGATTGTAACATAATAAAAGGTGCCACTAAATTAGTTAATATAGATTGCTTAAAAGGTTCTAAAGGAATATTTGAAGTCATACCATTAGTTTTCAAGACAAAAGTTAGCACTGATTTATCACGGTCCGGAACATAATAATGAAAATGTACTTTTATAAACGGTACAGGCAGTAAGTATTCATAGTTATCATTGGTCATTTGGTTTTGCTTCTATGTTTAATATATTCTTTCAAAAATCGTGGTTTCACTGCGTTGTTTGAAAAACTTATAACCGGTTTAGCTTCTACATCTATAGTGGATATGATATCCGGATTAACTCTCTTTCGAAAAAAAATGATCATAGTTCGCAATGCAAAGCGCGCTACTATAGTAAATCCTATAAATAGGACTATATTTTTAACAAGAAGAAATAGTGCTCCCAATGTAGCTAATGCTCCCGGGGATAAACCAATTACAAATACATGTCTATTGCTATTAGGAACTAAAACATTCGAATTTATATTCCCTGACAACATAGGCGGTAATTTGGTTATAGCTTGACGCTGGCTAGTACTTTTAAACATCTGTTTCCAAAGGAAACCTAATACTTCAAAAGTCTTTCCCGTTAACCATACAAGATTATTAGTGGAAGACTGTCCTATTTCCATACGAAAATTACTTATGCAGTAATCTAAAAAAAACATGAGGCGTAAGCTCACTAGTTACTAGCATACGTTAATTCTGCAGACGAGCAATTCGTTGTATATTATGAGGCCTCAGATAAGCGATTGCCGCTGAATATATACCCAAATTTAGCAAAGGATATATTCTTTCAGTGGCTATAACAAACGGTAATCGTAAAACTCTCAAAAATAAATTCATTTTTTTAGCAATAGATAAGAATTTTTATGTTTTTTTTGTAAAATAAGTTAATTTAAATAATAATAAATAAAAAATAACCTATTTAAACTTTATTATACTAAAAAAAAATGATTTCCACAATAAAAAATAAAAAAAGAATGCTAATCAAAAAAAACTTTTTTTCTTACAGTAAAATCACTGAGTAAAGTTAGTAAAAATCGGCGAAAAGTTGCCTATAATGGGGTAAATCAAAAACTGCCCCATTTAAAATCAAATTATTGTCTTTTCAAATACATTTTCAATTGGTTGTATAATTCGTAGTGATTATGTAGTTTTTGTTTATTTTTTTTCCATAATAATAAAGAATTATCTCCATCTTTGATTTTTTGTTTTTTTATTTTAATATATAAGAGTAAGCGTAGGTAGTTGCAGATTTTTTATAAATTTGAGGAAAGTCCGGGCTCCCATACAACTTGATAGCTGGATAAATTCCAGTGTAGGTGACTACGAGGAAAGTGCCACAGAAATAAACCGCCTTAAATTGTTTTTATAAGGCAAGGGTGCAAAGGTGCGGTAAAAGCTCACCAGAAATAGTTGTAAAATATTTGCTAGGTAAACCCCATGAAGGAGCAAAGTTATAAATGTTTTTTAATTTAATTAAATACATTTTCTGTTTACTGCAAAAAGTTTTATGATTAATAAACTTCAGATAAATAACTACCCTTATATATGCATTTTCATGTTATTAAGAACAAAACCCGGCTTATGACTTACTTTTAGTAATTCAGATATTATTTAAATTAATTTTGATTATTTTTTCTATGTAATCTATTTCATTTGTGGTAAGTGTTCTGTCTATAGATCTATATGTAAATCTCAAACCTATTTTTTTATTTTCTTTTTTTTCATAATATTCATCAAATACAGTTACAGATTCTAAGCAGTTTTTGTATTGTTTAAGTGTACTTTCTATATTATCTAAAACAATTTTTAAAGTTACATATTTGCTAAATGTCATGGATATATCTCTTATTATTTTAGGATAGTTTGAATAAGTTTGATATATATAACTAAGATTATCATTAGGTCTACTATATTTTAATAACTCACTAAAATCGAGCTCAAAAATATATGTTAGTATATCAATATTAACTTGTTTAATTATTTTGTGATTCAGCTGTCCAAAAATTCCTATTATTTTATTGTAAGTATATATGTAACTCGTACGTTTGGGATGTAGCAGCGATCTAGTTTGTGTGAATTTTGTACATGCTGATAAAGGGTTTGACCATCTAGTTTTAATTTGAATACGTTCAAATAATTCTTCTAAGTTACCTTTTGCTTGAAACTAATTTAGTTCACAGGCTTTATCTGACCATCTGTTTCTTGAGTAGTCAGAGCGTCCTAATAGTCCGCCAATTTGTACCTTTTCTTCTTTTTGTTGACTTATTGAGTTATATGTGAATATTTTTCTTATTTCAAAGCTTTCAAGAATTTCACTATTATTTCTAATATTATATAAAGTAGATTTAATTAAATTTTCGGTTAAATTATTTCTCAATTGACTTTGTACTTCACTAAGAGGATTATGTACTGTAATATCTTTGTAGTTTTTATTTTCGATACTTGTTAAAGAATAGTTTATAATTTCATTTAAACCTATTGAACGTAATATCTGTCTGATTTTTCTGGTTGTTTGATTTATTTTTGATAGAGAAACATTTTCTTTGATTTGTGGTAATTTATCCATAAAATTGTTGAAACCATATATGCGTCCAATCTCTTCTATTATATCAATATCTCTTGTTATATCGTTATATCTATCTTCGGGTACTTTTACTTTTAATATTTCTTTATCATAAGATACATGAAAATTAAGTTTATTTAATAATCTTTTTATTTCATCAGTATTTAAGTAATCTTTTGTTTATTGTTTGGATAGGAACTAATATCTGGTTGATATATTTAATTTTTACTTCAATAATTCTATTTTTTTGTATTTTTCTTTCTTGTATATAAATTTTGTTTATTAATTGTATAGTTTCTAGATATCCCTGGTAAAACAAATTATTTGAAATTTGATTGTAAAATTTATCATCTTTTTGTTTTTTAACTATACTACTGATAATGAGATAAGTGTTATCTTTACTTATATTTATATATTTATCTGAGTGATTAGCTTTTGTTTTTTTATATTGATCTAAATAGAGAGATATATCTTTAGCTAAAGTATTACATATCTCATTAGAATTGAATTTTTTACTATTGGTGATATTTAGCTCAAAAATTTGTATTTTTTGCCCCCATTTTATATTGCATAAAGTAATATAGTCATGTATTGTATTTCTATAGTAAGTAATTATTCTTGTATCCAATTAGGTGATCTCTGTCCATTAGTATTTTTTATAAAACTAAATTGTAGATGACTATATTGATTATTATATGTGTGATAAAAAACTTGTTGATAATTTATTGATTTATTTTTGAAAGTTTTTACTTTCAAAGGTTTATTGCTCATAGCTGGTATTTCTTGAGCTATGCTTATCATGCTGTTAATATCATGTCTATTAGCAGGGATGTTAATTGCGATGATAATATCGTTAGTCTTTTCATGTGTTTTTACACTTTCTACTTCAAATCCTGCTAATGTTAAATATTGTGATAAATCAATAGGAGTGGTAGTCTCCAAATTAATAAGTTTATTAAGCCAGTTCCAAGAAATTTTTATATTATTTTTTATCATAGACTTATGATGCATGGATTATCATAATATGCCTATTATTGATAAGGTGTATAGCTAATATTATATATATTTTTGTTATGCTTTTGTGAATGATAAGTCATTGTCATTCGAATACCTTTCCATAAAACGCATAAACCTATCCCAATTTTCTGGATTCTTGATTATATATACTGATTCTATAGCTTTTGGTTTTCCATTTACAAATTTCGCATTTACATCTCTAGTAACCAGTTCTCCTTCTTCATCTTTTAGATACATTCCTGTAATATCACCTTTATTTTTCATGTTAGACATCAGTATATCTGGACTGTTAAATCTAAAGGTAGCAGTTCCAGTACTACCATCTCTAGATCGAGTTAGTTTTATATCAGGAACTACTCTTTCATTAATCCCTCTAATAAATTGTATCGTTGCCATATTTCTATTTTTTATATTTCTTAAATATTGTTTTTCATCTGGGGTGGGAGGATTCGAACCTGCGAATAGCGGAGTCAAAGTCCGCTGCCTTACCACTTGGCGACACCCCAATGATTTCATAATAACAATAATTTTTATTATTGTCTTATTTTAGTTAATCATATGAATTTTCTCTCTCAATATATCTATAAATTATATTTTGGTTTCCTGATTTATTAGTAGTGATTTCAGAAGTTATATGTTTACAATAATTTGACCTCTTACTAATTTATAGTTAATACATCAGTAATTCTTAAGATATCTGAGTATTCACAAAATATTGTAAAATGTTCTTGACACTTATAATCTAAATATTTACTTATATAAGTATGATTATTTAGTATAGATAGATTTTGTGAGTTTTTATTATATATAATGTGTAATGAATTAGTAATTGAATGTTTTTATTTCCTCTCTAGTACCTATTGAATTTATTATTATAGTATATTAATTGTATTCTAATCCTTTTAATGTCTTTAAAATCTGATTTGCCATTTTATTAATTCTATGTTGGCCATTAGATTGGCACTACTGGTTATAATTAGTGAAATTATTTTTGTCTATCATTTTTATTTTAATTATGTCTAATTTATTGTCAGTTTGATTATTTAAATGAGTATATAAATTGTAGTTAGATTTTAGAAATCGGGCAAGGAGGGATTTGAACCCCCGACACCATGGTTCGTAGCCACGTGCTCTAGTCCACTGAGCTACAAGCCCTTATAGTAAAATAATAATATCATTTTTGTTGAAAAAAGTATTCTAGTCTTATATTGATTTTTTTGCTGGTTTATATTTTAATTGACTATATAATGTGATTGTATTAGAGCTTTGAAATAAGGACGATGTTATGTCTAAGCAAATTTTGTACCATGATGCTGCTCGTAAAGCTTTAGAAAAAGGAATTGATATTTTAGCAAGAGCTGTTTCTATTACAATTGGGCCGAAAGGGAGAAATGTTGTATTGGAGCGTAAATTTAGTGCACCACAGATTGTAAATGATGGTGTGACTATTGCTAAAGAAATAGAGTTAATAGATGTTATTGAAAATACTGGTGTAACTTTAATTCGGCAAGCAGCTTCTAAAACTAATGATGTAGCAGGTGATGGTACAACTACTGCCACTATTTTGTCTCATTCTATTGTTAAACAAGGAATGAAAAATGTTGCTGCAGGCGCAAATCCAATATTGATTAAAAAAGGTATCGAGAAAGCAGTACAATTTCTTACATCTAAAATTGCTGACTATGCTCGTCCAGTTACAAATATTACAGATATTATTCATGTTGCATCTATTTCAGCAGGTAATGATTTAAATGTTGGTAAAATGATTGCAGATGCTATTGAAAAAGTAGGTAGAGAAGGTGTAATTTCACTAGAGGAAGGTCAGTCGATTGTTACAAGTTTAAAAATTACAGAAGGTATGCGTTTTGATAAAGGCTTTATTTCTCCATATTTTGTAACAGATTCATCTAAAGGAGAAGTGTCTCAAGATAATCCTTATATTTTATTGACTGATAAGAAAATTACTTTAGTTCAACAAGAATTGGTTCCTATTTTAGAAAAGGTTGCAAAAACAGGTCGTCCTCTACTAATTATTGCAGAAGATATTGAAAAAGAAGTTCTTGCTACGCTTCTTGTCAATAAACTCAGAGGTATTATCAATGTTATTGCAGTACGTGCACCCAGTTTTGGAGATCGCCGTAAATCTTTTTTAGAGGATTTAGCTATTTTGACTGGTGGTCAAGTAATTACTGATAATATAGGTTTAAAACTGGAGTCTGTTTCTTTAGATCTTTTAGGTACAGTAAGGAGAGCAGTAATTAATAAAGACTCAACGTTACTTATTTCTGAAAATAATAATAAAAAAATTAAACTCCGTTGTGATCAAATTAGAAAGCAGATAGATGCAAGTGATAATAATTATGAAAAAGAGAAACTACAGGAAAGACTAGCAAAACTCTCTGGAGGTATTGCAGTAATACAAGTTGGTGCAGCGACGGAAACAGAAATGAAAGATAGAAAACTTCGTTTGGAAGATGCTATTAATGCTACTAGAGCTGCTATTGAAGAAGGAATTGTGCCTGGTGGAGGTTCTATATTTGTTCATTTAGCGCAAGATTTAAATGATTGGGCTAAAAATACATTGCATGATGAAGAATTAGTTGGTGCTTTGATTATACAACAGGCGCTCTTTGCTCCTCTGGCAACAATAGTTCAAAATACAGGAATTAGTGGACCAGTAATAGTAGAGAAAGTCAGAAATAGTTCATTCTCTATGGGTTATGATGCTGATAAAGGTAAAATCGTTGATATGTATCTGGAAGGTATTATAGATCCAGCAAAAGTTAGTCGTTCAGCATTACAAAATGCTGCTTCTATAGCTTCTATGGTGTTGACAACTGAATGTATTGTTATTGATAAAGTTGAAGTTATAAATAAAAATAAATAATTATAGATTTATTAGACTATGTCATATGCATATATTTAAGTAATTTATATACTCCTGTTTTCTTTTGTATTATATATAATATATATAGATTAAGTATGGCTATATTATTTACATCTAAAACAGTACCATAAGAATATATATTTTTATAAAAAATCATTGTTTGTATAAAGTTTTTATATTTATAGTGGAATTTATTTAAATATTGTTGTGTTATTTTAGATATATTTTGTAAATGGAATTGATTTCTAGAATAATCCTCTAAAATTTCTGTTATATTTTTTTGTATATAATCTTTATTACTAATATAGTATATATTATATAGTAATAGTTTGTATGTATTATGGTTGATAAATTTTTGTGAATTATTCTTGTTTAAACTGTAGTCTTTATATATTAATTTAAGTAAGCAGTTAAATTTCTCAATTTTTTTACTATCCAGATTTTCTGAAACACATAATTCAATTGATTCAAGGGATAGTATGAGTATTCTACATTTTATATTAGTAATTCCAGTATTCATTTATTAATTAAATATATTCAGTTCCTTTCTTGCTTTCATTTAATCTATATTTTTATATAAAGGATTAGCTAGTAATAACTAATCTTTTTTGTTAAATAGTTAATTTATTTAGTTACTTCCAGAAAAAATAAATTCTGGGAATTTATTTTTTATTTCAGTCAAAGATTCATTTTTGCCTTTTTCTTGCCAATAGTTAATTATTTTTGTTGCCTGATTAAGAAGTATTACTTTGTCGTTTTCTGAAATCCATGGTTTTGAGTCAAGTTCGGTTTTTAGTTCTTCCCATGCATCGTTTCTAGGCCAGAAAAAATAAGAAGTTAATGGACTATAATTTTTTCCAACTTTATGGTCTACTGCTAAGGCTACGTTGTTTTCTAACCATAATATTTTAAATGTAAACTTTGTCAATTTATTCTTCTCCCATGATTTAATTTGTTATTGCTTTATTGAATAAATTTTTCACAGTATTACTGAGTTGAGCTCCATTTAAAATTCTTTTTTTTATTTTAATAGTGTTAATTCTTATTTCTTTTGTTAAGGGATTATAGAATCCAACTTCTTCGATAGCTCTACTATCTCTACGTTTTTTACTATTTATAACTATTATTCTGTAGCATGGTTGTTTTTTTCTTCCGTATCTTTTCAGTCTGATTTTTAGCATAATTTTTTACTATTTAACTATTAAGTATTATATAAAATATCATAAATATGTATAATTTGTTTTTGAAAGTTTTTTATTTTTAAAAAGATTTAGAAGATATTATTAAAAGTAGATGTTGTTTTCATGTTTTTTGTGATTTTACTATTTAAGTCATAGATTCGATTCGGATATTGTTAAAGATCACCATTAAACACTGTAGAAAAATAATGCCAAGCATTGGTGACATATCCATCCCAAAAATCATTGGAACAGTTCCTCGAAAAAGTTTTAAGTATGGATCGGTTAATCGATTCAAAGAGCAGAAAGGTTCATTATACCAGTTAACAGTAGGAAACCAGACTAATGATAATTTTAACAAAATTAAAATTAAGTATATTTCAGAAAAATTAGCAATTGATGTAAAAATTAGATTAAATGAGTTAGTAATTATATTCATGCTCTTATTATATTTTTAGAATTTGCATCATATATACTTCGTAAAGTATGTATACTCATTATTTATGATATCATGTTTTTTTTTAATTTATTTAGATAGTTGTTACTATATCTTTCATTATTTACAATTATTTCTGTTGTATATATTCGTATTTTAGGGTAGGAATAAGCAATTTTTTTTAGTCCTCTTTTTTCACAAGCGATACATGATATTCGTATTTGATTTAGGTCTACTTTTTTTATTTTGACTAAGTATTCGATAAGTTTTATGGTTCCTTCTGTTTCTATGTATTTATCTAAGATAATAATTTTTTGATTTTTACTAATATCTTTAGGCAAAGAATTGAAAGTTTTGCTTATCTGATATATTTTATCTGTTTTAAATAAGTGAATTAGGCCAAGTTTACATTTTGGTATTAGATCTTTTATTGTACTAATTAGATCAATGTTCTTAGCTATATTTGTAATGATTAAGTAAGATTCTTCGGAATTAGCTAGTATGATTTCTTTAACTCCTTCTATTTTATGAATATATAGTTTTTCAAATTTTAGCCATGTTCTTATAGTTTCATAAATGACTAGAAAACCTAGTGTTTTGCATATGTTCTGATAATTATAATTTTGTTTATTGGTCTTATTGTTATTAATTAAGTTAGATAATTGTAAGATTAGAGGGTGTGATATTATATAAACGCTTAGTTTCATTTGTTGATTGTGATTATCTATTCAATTGATGTATATATTTATTTATGAATAATGATTTACGTAATCGCTGGATTTGGGGATTTACTCAGGGAGCTGAAAATTGGAATGGTAGACTTGCTATGTTAGCTTTTTTATTTATAGTCTTATTTGAATTGTTTTCATCAACTCCAGTACTTTCTCTTTTCATTTTTTTTGATTTATATAAGTTATATGGTTAGCTAGCAAAATGGGTTAACAATTATACTCTTGATTTTATGTTAGATATAAAAATATGATTTCTTACTGTTAGTTTGAATTTTGAAGTTAATAAAAAAACTATTCTTAGCTAATAAGAATAGTTTTTATAGTATATGTTTTTTAATCTAAAGGTCTCATTGATAGAACGGCTTCGTTTTCTCTGTTTATACCTTTTTCAAAACCAGCAGCAGCAGCTCTAGCTCTACCAGCATGCCATAGATGACCTATAAATAAAAAGAAACCAAGAAAGAAATGTGAGGTTGTTAGCCATGAGCGTGGAGATACATAATTAAATGAATTAATCTCTGTTGCAACACCACCAACTGAGTTTAGTGATCCTAGTGGTGCATGTGTCATATATTCAGCAGCTCTACGTTCTTGCCAAGGTTGTATATCGTTTTTAATTTTATTTAAATCTAGTCCGTTTGGTCCTCTTAATGGTTCTACCCAAGGAGCTCTCAGATCCCAAAATCTCATAGTTTCTCCACCAAAAATGATTTCTCCACTAGGAGATCTCATTAGATATTTACCTAATCCTGTAGGTCCTTGAGCAGACGCAACATTTGCTCCAAGTTTTTGGTCTCTAACAAGGAAAGTAAAAGCTTGTGCTTGTGAAGCTTCTGGTCCTGTAGGACCATAAAATTCACTTGGATAAGCGGTATTATTATACCATACATAATTTGATGCAGTAATACCCATTATGGATAGTGCGCCAAGACTATAGGATAGATATGCTTCTCCTGACCATACGAAAGCTCTTCGTGCCCAAGCAAAAGGTTTAGTGAGTATATGCCATATACCGCCGGCGATACATATAACTCCTATCCAAACATGACCTCCGATTATATCTTCCATGTTATCTACACTAACTATCCATCCATCTCCTCCAAAAGGTGATTTAAATACATAACCAAAAATTACGAGAGGATTTAATGTAGGATTATTAATAAATCTAACATCACCACCACCAGGAGCCCATGTATCATATACTCCACCAATGAAAAGAGATTTGATAACAAGAAGGAAGGATCCTATACCTAGTAATACTAAGTGTATTCCTAGTATAGTAGTCATTTTATTTTTATCTCTCCAATCATATCCGAAAAAAGGAAAAGATTCTTCTAAGGTATCTGGTCCGATAATTGAATGATAAATACCACCGAATCCGAGTACTGCGGATGAAATTAAATGTAGTACTCCAACTACAAAATATGGATATATATTGTTTATCTCACCACCGGGACCGACACCCCATCCTAATGTTGCTAAGTGAGGTATTAAAATAAATCCTTGCTCATATAGTGGTTTTTCTGGTACAAAGTGTGCAACTTCAAATAGTGTCATTGCACCTGTCCAGAAAACCATTACTCCAGCATGTGCTACATGTGCTCCCAGTAATTTTCCAGATACGTTAATTAATCTTGCATTACCAGACCACCAAGCAAATCCTGTAGATTCTAAGTCTCTTCCTCCAATGTCTATATTAGTATTAAAGGGCGTTTCCACGTGGTAAAACCTCCTCAGGGAATATAAAGTTTTCATGAGGTTGATCTTGTGCTGCCATCCAAGAACGAATACCCTCATTTAGTAAAATGTTTTTAGTATAAAATGTTTCGAACTCAGGGTCTTCAGCAGCTCGAAGCTCTTGTGATACAAAGTCGTATGCTCTTAGATTTAATGCTAGTCCTACAATTCCAAAGGCGCTAGTCCACATACCAGTTACAGGTACAAATAACATAAAGAAATGTAACCATCTTTTATTAGAAAAAGCTACACCAAAAATCTGAGACCAGAATCTATTTGCAGTTACCATAGAATATGTTTCTTCAGATTGTGTGGGTGTAAATGCTCTAAATGTATCTGCGGCATTTCCATCTTCGAATAATGTATTTTGTACAGTTGCACCATGTATAGCACATAGTAAAGCACCACCAAGTATTCCTGCAACTCCCATCATATGAAAAGGATTTAATGTCCAGTTATGAAATCCTTGTAAGAATAGAAGAAAGCGGAATATTGCAGCTACACCAAAGCTAGGTGCAAAGAACCAGCTAGCCTGTCCCAGTGGATACATAAGAAATACAGATACGAATACAGCTATTGGGCCTGAAAAAGCTATTGCATTATATGGTCTAATTCCTACTAAACGAGCAATTTCAAATTGTCGTAAACAGAAACCAATCAAACCAAAAGATCCATGCAAAGCTATAAAAGACCAAAGACCACCTATCTGACACCATCTTGTAAAGTCTCCTTGTGCTTCAGGTCCCCATAGTAGTAGTAAGGAATGTCCCATACTATTAGCTGGTGTTGATACTGCTGCAGTTAAGAAGTTGCAGCCTTCTAAATAAGAGCTAGCTAGTCCGTGTGTATACCAAGAAGTCACAAAAGTTGTGCCTGTTAACCATCCACCAAGTGCTAAATAAGAACATGGAAATAATAGAAGGCCGGACCAACCAACAAATACAAATCTATCTCTTTTTACCCAATCGTCAATAAGATCAAACCATCCACGATTTTTTTCTTGTCCAATTGCTATGGTCATAAATAAAGTCTCCAGAGCAGTTTTATTAATTATTTATTTTAAGTTTAAATTGAAAAGTAAATAATCGTTTGAGCATTACTTTACTTTTCTTTACTATTGTTATAATTATAAGTTCAATTCTGCAAAAAATTTAGTTATTTCATAAACTATTATTATAATTAGTTCTCTAAGTTGATATAAATCTTAGTAATATATTGTACTATATTTTGAGTCAATTTTTAAATGTAATTTTGCTTTAGTGTAATTTTTTGATGATTTAATTAATTTTTTGGAATAAGTACCCTGTACCTCTCGCAGTCAAGATTAGATCAGGGTTACTAGGATCTTCTTCAAGTTTTGCTCTAAGTCTTGAAATATGTACATCTACGACCCTAGTGTCTACATGTCTTTCGGGTGTGTATCCCCAAACTTCTTGTAGTATTGCCGATCTAGAGAATGGCTCTCCGGCTCTACTAACTAACAGCTCAAGTAGATTAAATTCCATGCCAGTTAAGCGTACTCTTTCATTGTTTTTATACACTTGTCTTTTATTAGTATCTACTCTTAAGAAACCTATGTTTATAACTCCTGAGCTAGGTATGCCAGGAGCTGTGCTAATTTTGTCTACTCTGCGTAGTACAGATCTAATTCTAGCTTCCAATTCCTTAGGCGAGAAAGGCTTTACTACATAGTCATCAGCTCCCAATTCTAATCCAGTTATTCTGTCAGAAACATCGCCAAGAGCAGTTAGCATAATGATTGGTACATCAGACTCTTTTCTTAGTTCTTGACATACTCCATATCCATCTAATTTTGGCATCATTACATCTAGAATTACTAAATTTGGATATTCTTGTCTAAATATCATTAATGCTTCTTCACCATCTGCAGCGCTAATAACTTTATATCCAATCATAGATAATCTAGTTTCTAAAATTCTTCTAATACTAGTTTCATCATCAACGATAAGTATTTTTTCTTTTTGAAGTTCCAAATTGTTTTTTCTCCGCTGTACTGTAATTTATTTTCTAATTATAATTTAGATTAATATATTGTACATTGAGTATTTTATATATTGGAGTAAGTCATTATAGTTTTAGATGTTATTCTGTTTTTAACGTAATTATTCTATAATCCATATAGTTATTATTTAATTGTTTGTTAGTAAAAGTTCAAAAGTCAACATTACAACATTGATGTATCTTCTGTGATTATGATGGCTAGTATTTTCCTCTTTTGCTACTTGTATAAATAAATACGTGTTATACTAGTAATAGTATTTCTAATACCCTTAAAAACATATTATTTAGTTGTAAAGAAATTTTGTTTATGCTTCCTGAAAAATATTTTTTATCTACTTTTTCATTGGTTAAATTAGTTTTTTAGTTATGACTAATTATTACAATAATAGTCCGATTATTTAAAATTAAAAGATCATTTAGTAAACTTCTCTCATAAAAGTTATGATAGGGATATACGCTAGGGTTAGGTGGTATTGTATAACATTTTTTATATGTTATTAGGATAGGAAAACTAAAAATTACAGTTAAAACGCTTTTTAGCACTATAAATCTTCTTACAATTACTTACATACTTACAAGTAAAAATATTATATTTATAAATAGGGCTCTATAAAATCTAAACTTTAGGGAATATTTTATAACTGTTTATTAGTAAACTTCATTCTCAATAGAATCTTTGATATGGTTCGATTTATTTTCTTAGAATCATTTAATAAGTCTTGTATTAGATTGAATAATTGATATGGTTTATTATGACTAACATTATTTAATCTTTAATTTTCTTTTTTTACTGAACTATCATAAACTTTAGCTCTATCTTTAATCAAAAAACTTCTAGATCATACATTTGATCATTCTTACTTGCTAATTCTTTTAAAGATTGATTAAAATATATTTTCTCTTATTCAGTACCTCTTTTGTTCATTTTGCTCAGGTTTTGGCCATAATGATAGTAATTTTTCTACAGTATATGTCACCTTAACAATAACCGAGTAGGATAACTAGGCAAAAATGGTAATAAAATAATCTCAGCTAGTTGGTATCGATAGATAGATAAACTATATTCATCATATTTACCTAGAATCATGAGCTTAATATTCAAAGCATCCACATATATAATTAAGCTTCCTAGAATGTCTATTTGTTCTTTCTTCAAAATATTTATATGATAAAAGACTCGTTTTTTGCTGTTATTTACCGTTCTTTTTACTGATTTTCTTGTTATATCTAAGAGTTGCCGAGTCCAATCTATCTAGTGAAGTAATAAATTTTTTATAATTACGACCAGACGTTCCAAAATTTAAATTACTTAATATTTATTGGTAAATATAAATACTGAAGCTGCTTATGACAGATTTTAGTAGATATCTGTTCTAGTATTTGTATATACTAATTGTAGTTAGTTTGGTTTAAAATTATTAGAATATTAGAATAATTGTTTCTAAATAGTTATCAAGATTTTTATTGATAATAATTTTTAGTCATTGACAAACTATTGATCCACCTAGATAAAAACGATGCATAGCATTATAAAAGCTAAAATATAGGAATCTCATTTCGCTCTCAAAATTTTCATAAGATGGTAGAATAGGCATTTGTGTTAATTTTTCATGAAATTATATATTAGTCAAGGCAATATATCGTTAATTCTTGCCACAATAAATTTCAATAGTCTTCCTCTCCAAAGAATTATCCAGAAATTTTAGCCTCTTGTTTCTATCATAGCATCATTTATCTCTGAAAAGTGAAAAGAATATATAGCCTGCAACCATTGGGCTTCAACTCCACATAAGCATCCTCAAAAATTTTCAAAATCATCAGGATCGATTTTAAAAAATTAAGATTCTCACCGAGAATAATGTAATCATCCAGAGTAATAACCGGATAGGGCCTACTCTTTAAAACTAGATCAATTCCAAAATCATTGGAAAGCTGTAATACCAGAGTCAGTATCTGCTCCCAATTTAGCCAATAATCTGAATTTTTCAAGATTTCAAGGAAGAAATAAATCTTTTAATTTGCTGACAAACCCCATAGAGTTTTTTAAGAGTTTTTTTAAAGGATCAAAATTTGTAATGAATTTCCAAGGATAAAACTGTCAACTATTTGAATTTGTATTTTCTTATTGTAATTTTATAATTCAATACGGTTTAGTCATTTATTTAATTATTTACGCTAGATGCATAAAATAGTTTTCTATTTAACTATTTAACTCTCTAGCTAAATCATGTATATACTAAATTCAATTATAAACTTTTGCCATCACTATATCTTGCATTTATCATATTTAGAGTATTTGGATGTTTTAGTGCAGTAAATATTTAGCATTAGTAACTGTCTATGTCTCTAAAAACTGTATTTTTGTTCTATTTAATATATTTGGCGATTAGTTTTTAAGTCTAGATATATTTAGAATAGGTGACCGTAAATTATATCAATAATTTATTACTGCATAAAATAAACGTCAATGTTTAGACATTTGTATATAATTTGTACTTCTTTATATTAAAAGTTTGAACTATATATTTTGTTTAGTTTAATGTTTATTAATCAATAATTTCGCAATTTTAATGATTTTGTTGCCTTCACAAGATTAATAAATATTAGTCCTTTACTAAAAATTACGTACTATTTATAAATAGGGGGTTGACAAGTCTATAATAAAAAAGTATCTTAAGAGTATATTTTATTGTAATTGAAGAAAAAAGTTAATTACAAAATACTAATTCTGGATATCATGGAGAGTTTGATCCTGGCTCAGGATGAACGCTGGCGGTATGCCTAACACATGCAAGTCGAACGAAAGTTTACACTTTAGTGGCGGACGGGTGAGTAAAACATAAGAATCTGCCCTTGGGAGAGGAATAACAATTGGAAACGGTTGCTAATGCCTCATATGCTTAATAGTGAAATAGAGTAATCTGCCCTAGGATGAGCTTATGCCTGATTAGCTAGTTGGTAGAGTAAAGGTTTACCAAGGCAACGATCAGTAGCTGGTTTGAGAGGATGATCAGCCACACTGGGACTGAGACACGGCCCAGACTTCTACGGAAGGCAGCAGTGGGGAATTTTCCGCAATGGGCGAAAGCCTGACGGAGCAATACCGCGTGAGGGAAGAATGCCTGTGGGTTGTAAACCTCTTTTCTTAGAGAAGAAAATATGACGGTATCTAAGGAATAAGCATCGGCTAACTCCGTGCCAGCAGCCGCGGTAATACGGGGGATGCAAGCGTTATCCGGAATCACTGGGCGTAAAGCGTCTGTAGGTGGCTTAACAAGTCTGCTGTTAAATATTAGAGCTTAACTCTAAACCAGCTGTGGAAACTGTTAGACTAGAGTATAGTAAGGGTAGAGGGAATTCCCAGTGTAGCGGTGAAATGCGTAGATATTGGGAAGAACACCAGAGGCGAAGGCGCTCTACTAGGCTATTACTGACACTCATAGACGAAAGCTAAGGGAGCGAATGGGATTAGATACCCCAGTAGTCTTAGCCGTAAACTATGGATACTAGATGTTGCGCGTATCGATCCGTGCAGTATCGTAGCTAACGCGTTAAGTATCCCGCCTGGGAAGTATGCTCGCAAGAGTGAAACTCAAAGGAATTGACGGGGGCCCGCACAAGCGGTGGAGCATGTGGTTTAATTCGATGCAACGCGAAGAACCTTACCAGGGCTTGACATGTCGCGAATTTACTTTAAAAAGTAAAGTGCCTTCGGGAACGCGAACACAGGTGGTGCATGGCTGTCGTCAGCTCGTGTCGTGAGATGTTGGGTTAAGTCCCGCAACGAGCGCAACCCTTGTTTTTAGTTGCCATCATTAAGTTGGGTACTCTAAAGAAACTGCCGGTGACAAACCGGAGGAAGGTAAGGATGACGTCAAGTCAGCATGCCCCTTATGTCCTGGGCTACACACGTGCTACAATGGTTATGACAAAGAGTTGCAAGTCTGTGAAGCCAAGCTAATCTCGTAAACATAATCTTAGTTCGGATTGTAGGCTGGAACTCGCCTACATGAAGCTGGAATCGCTAGTAATCGCCGGTCAGCTACACGGCGGTGAATCCGTTCCCGGGCCTTGTACACACCGCCCGTCACACCATGGAAGCTGGCCACACCCAAAGTCGTTACTCTAACCTTTTAGGAGGAGGACGCCTAAGGTAGGGCTAGTGACTGGGGTGAAGTCGTAACAAGGTAGCCGTACTGGAAGGTGCGGCTGGATCACCTCCTTTTAGGGAATTTAATTATTCTTAGATCGTTTATACTAAGGGCTATTAGCTCAGTCGGTTAGAGCGCACCCCTGATAAGGGTGAGGCCCCTGGTTCAAGTCCAGGATAGCCCAAGCTTAGGGGGATATAGCTCAGTTGGTAGAGCTCTGCCTTTGCAAGGCAGATGTCAGCGGTTCGAATCCGCTTATCTCCACAAATTTGAAGTCATTATTGTTATTAAAGTAAAGTAAATAGTAAGTAAGTAAGGGCTTATGGTGAATACCTAGGCATTCAGAAGCGATGAAGGGCGTGACTACCGACGATACACTTCGGTAAGCTGGAAGTAAGCATTGACCCGGAGGTTCCCGAATGAGGAAACTCTTTTAAACTGTCTATTGAATATATAAATAGATAAGAGCAAACCTAGCGAACTGAAACATCTTAGTAGCTAGAGGAAAAGAAAGCAAAAGCGATTCCCAAAGTAGCGGCGAGCGAAATGGGAATAGCCTAAACCACTAGAATACGTTCAAGTGGGGTTGTGGGACAACATTAAACAGCTCTGATAGCTTAGATGAAATAATTGGAATCTTATACCATAGAAGGTGATAGTCCTGTAATTGAAAAACTATCAAGCTTAAGTTGAATCCCGAGTAGTATGGGGCACGTGAAATCCCGTATGAATCTACGAGGACCACCTCGTAAGGCTAAATATTACTGAATGACCGATAGTGTACCAGTACCGTGAGGGAAAGGTGAAAAGAACCCCGGGAGGGGAGTGAAATAGAACATGAAACCATAAGCCTACAAGCAGTAGGAGAACTACTAATAGTTTGACTTCGTGCATGTTGAAGAATGAGCCGGCGACTTGTATGCGGTGGCAGGTTAAGATAGAGAATATCAGAGCCATAGTGAAAGCGAGCTTTAAAAGAGCGTTTGTCACCGTATATAGACCCGAACCCGGATGATCTAGCCATGGCCAGGGTGAAGCTTAGGTAACACTAAGTGGAGGTCCGAACCGACTGATGTTGAAAAATCAGCGGATGAGTTGTGGTTAGGGGTGAAATGCCAATCGAATCCGGATCTAGCTGGTTCTCCCCGAAATGCGTTGAGGCGCAGCGGTTGGTGCTTAATCTTAGGGGTAAAGCACTGTTTCGGTGCGGGCTGCGAGAGCGGTACTAAATCGATGCAAACTATGAATACTAAGTGTGTAGCCAACCAGTGAGACAGTGGGGGATAAGCTCCATTGTCAAAAGGGAAACAGCCCAGACCACCAGCTAAGGCCCCTAAATATTTACTAAGTGGTAAAGGAAGTGGGAATGCATAGACAACCAGGAGGTTTGCTTAGAAGCAGCAATCCTTTAAAGAGTGCGTAATAGCTCACTGGTCAAGTGATCCTGCGCCGAAAATGAATGGGACTAAGTAATTTGCCGAAGCTGTGGGATATTTATATCGGTAGGGGAGCGTTCTGTAGTAGATAGAAGCATTAGCGAAAGCGGGTGTAGACGAGGCAGAAGTGAGAATGTCGGCTTGAGTAGCGAAAACATTGGTGAGAATCCAATGCCCCGAAAGCCTAAGGATTCCTCCGGAAGGTTCGTCCGCGGAGGGTGAGTCAGGACCTAAGGCGAGGCTTAACAGCGTAGTCGATGGATAACAGATTAATATTTCTGTACTATATATTATTGATATCGAGGTACGGAGAAGGCTAAATCAGCCGGATGTTGGTTACCGGTTCAAGTTCTTAAGGTGATGAAAAACGGAGAAAACGTTTTGAGCTAATGGATGAGTACAAGATACTAAGGTATCAAAGTGATCTATGTCATACTTCCTAGAAAAGCTCCAAATATCTTAGATAATATATACCTGTACCGCAAACCGACACAGGTAGGCAAGTAGAGAATACTAAGGGGCTCGAGATAACTCTCTCTAAGGAACTCGGCAAAATAGCCCCGTAACTTCGGGAGAAGGGGTGCCCTTACAGGGTTGCAATAACCAGGCCCAAGCGACTGTTTATCAAAAACATAGGTCTCCGCTAAGTTGTAAAACAATGTATGGGGCTGACGCCTGCCCAGTGCCGGAAGGTTAAAGAAGCTGGTTAGTTGTAGAACAAAGCTATCAACTGAAGCCCCGGTGAACGGCGGCCGTAACTATAACGGTCCTAAGGTAGCGAAATTCCTTGTCGGGTAAGTTCCGACCCGCACGAAAGGCGTAACGATTTGGGCACTGTCTCGGAGAGAGACTCGGCGAAATAGACTTGTCTGTGAAGATGCGGACTACCTGCACCTGGACAGAAAGACCCTATGAAGCTTTACTGTAGCTTGGAATTGAGTTTGGGCTTGTTTTGCGCAGAATAGGTGGGAGGCTAAGAATATATGTTTGAGGATATATATGAGCTATCAGTGAGATACCACTCTGAACAAGCTAGAATTCTAATTTTGAATGCCGTTATCCGGCCAAAAAACAGTTCCAGGTGGGCAGTTTGACTGGGGCGGTCGCCTCCTAAAAAGTAACGGAGGCGTGCAAAGGTTCCCTCAGACTGGTTGGAAATCAGTTGTAGAGTGTAAAGGCATAAGGGAGCTTGACTGCAAGACTTACAAGTCAAGCAGAGACGAAAGTCGGCCTTAGTGATCCGACAGTACCGAGTGGAAGGGCTGTCGCTCAACGGATAAAAGTTACTCTAGGGATAACAGGCTGATCTCCCCCAAGAGTTCACATCGACGGGGAGGTTTGGCACCTCGATGTCGGCTCATCGCATCCTGGGGCGGTAGTACGTCCCAAGGGTTGGGCTGTTCGCCCATGAAAGCGGTACGCGAGCTGGGTTCAGAACGTCGTGAGACAGTTCGGTCCATATCCGGTGTAGGCGTTAGAGTATTGAGAGGATCTCTCCTTAGTACGAGAGGACCGGGAGAGACGCACCTCTGGTGTACCAGTTATTGTGCCAACAGTAAACGCTGGGTAGCCAAGTGCGGAGAGGATAACCGCTGAAAGCATCTAAGTGGGAAGCCCACCTCAAGATGAGTACTCTTTCTGTATTAACAGGTAAGATCACGGCAAGACTAGCCGTTTGATAGGCACTAAGTGTAAGTATAGTAATATATTCAGCTGAGGTGTACTAATAGATCGAAAACTTAATTACTTTACTTTATTAACAAAGTAATTATGTCTTGATATTTATAGCATAGTTGATCCACTTCGATCCATTCCGAACTCGATAGTTAAACACTATAGCGGCGATAATACTAGAGAGGTAGCTTTCTGGGAAAGTAGCTCAATGTCAAGACTATATTTTTTATTCCTTTGATATTATAGAAATCAATAAACTATTTATAACTTATATACAAAACTTTTTATATTCTATTTATTTTATTCTTTAAAATAACTTTTATATATTACTTTGTTATTATATGGAGATTATGTATGAAGTTAGCAGTGTATGGTAAAGGTGGTATAGGGAAATCAACAACCAGCTGTAATATTTCTGTTGCATTGTCTTTACGTGGAAAAAAAGTCTTACAAATTGGGTGTGATCCTAAGCATGATAGTACATTTACATTAACAGGCTTTTTAATACCTACTATTATAGATACTTTACAAGAGAAAGATTATCATTATGAAGATGTTTGGCCAGAAGATGTTATTTATAAAGGATATGGCGGAGTTGATTGTGTAGAGGCTGGTGGTCCTCCTGCAGGTGCAGGTTGTGGAGGCTATGTTGTTGGTGAAACTGTTAAGCTCTTAAAAGAGTTAAATGCTTTTGATGAATACGATGTAATTTTGTTTGATGTTTTAGGAGATGTAGTATGCGGAGGTTTTGCTGCTCCTTTAAATTATGCAGATTATTGTTTAATTATTACTGATAATGGATTTGATGCTTTATTTGCAGCTAATAGAATTGCAGCTTCAGTCAGAGAAAAATCAAGAACTCATTCTTTAAAGTTAGCAGGTTTAGTGGGTAATAGAACTGCAAAAAGAGATTTAATTGATAAATATATTAATTGTGTTCCTATGCCTATTTTAGAAATTTTGCCATTAATAGAGGATATAAGAATTTCTCGTGTTAAAGGAAAAACTTTATTTGAGATGGCTGAAATAGATCAGTCATTGGTTTATGTTTGTGACTATTATCTTAATATTGCTGATCAATTAATTGCTCAACCAGAAGGTATAGTACCTCAAGAATCCCCAGATAGAGAATTATTTAGTTTATTATCGGATTTTTATTTGAATCCGCAAAAAACTAAAACTTTTCTTATAAATCAGGATAAGTTAGATTTAATGATAATTTAATTACTATAATTGGAGAAATTTATAATTTTTATGACTTTTAAAACATCAGGAACAAGAAGTAGTATGACATTTGAATGTGAAACAGGTAATTATCATACATTCTGTCCTATTAGTTGTGTATCATGGCTCTATCAAAAAATAGAGGATAGTTTTTTTTTAGTAATAGGTACAAAAACTTGTGGTTATTTTTTACAAAATGCTATGGGGGTAATGATCTTTGCTGAACCTCGTTATGCAATGGCAGAACTAGAAGAGGGTGACATTTCCGCTCAATTGAATGACTATGAGGAGCTAAAACGATTATGTATCCAAATTAAAAGAGATAGAAATCCAAGTGTAATTTTTTGGATAGGTACTTGCACTACAGAAATTATAAAAATGGATCTAGAGGGTATTGCGCCAAAGTTAGAGTCTGAAATATCTGTGCCAATTGTTGTAGCAAGAGCAAATGGTTTAGATTATGCTTTTACACAAGGTGAAGATACAGTATTGGCAGCAATGGCTCAAAGATGTCCTCGTCCAAACAAATCTTTTCAATATGACAATTTGGGATCTAAAATTAACCATGAACCTCTAATTATTTTTGGTTCTTTGCCTAATATAGTAACAAAACAATTAACATTAGAGCTAGAAAGACAAGGTGTAACTGTATCTGGTTGGTTACCTTCATCTAGTTATTCTGAATTACCTAACCTTGAAGAAGGTAATTTTGTAGTTGGTGTAAATCCTTTTTTAAGTCGTACGGCTACAACTTTAATGAGGAGAAGAAAAACAAAATTGATATCTGCTCCATTTCCAATTGGTCCTGATGGTACACGTGTTTGGATTGAAAAAATTTGTAAAGTTCTTAATATTATGCCAACAGGCTTAGAAAAGAGAGAAGTATCAGTTTGGAATTCATTAAAAGAATATACGGATTTAATTAAGGGTAGTTCAGTGTTCTTTATGGGTGATAATTTATTAGAGGTTTCATTAGCTAGATTTTTGATTAGAGCAGGTATGATTGTATATGAGATTGGTATACCGTATATGGATAAACGTTATCAAAAGGCAGAACTAGATTTATTAAAAAAGACATGTTATGATATGAATGTATTGATTCCTAAAATTGTTGAAAAGCCTGATAATTATAATCAATTAGATCGTATAAGAGATTTAAAGCCAGACTTAGTGATTACAGGAATGGCCCATGCTAATCCTTTGGAAGCTAGAAATATTAATACGAAATGGTCTGTTGAGTTTACCTTTGCTTCTATACATGGTTTTAGTAATTCTAAAGATATTTTAGAGTTAGTGACTAGACCATTAAGACGCAATCAAAGTTTATCAAACTTAGGTTTTATTTAAAAAATAATAGATTTTAATTTTCTTGACAATTTTAAATCGTTTGTATTTTGTTTTTATATTAAGATTTATTATAGATTTATTTTATACTAATCATTTTGCGTCTTTTTCTTCTTCTTAATTGAAGGATTCGACGTCCACTAACAGTTTTTATTCTAGCTCTGAAACCAGATTTTTTAATTTGCTTACGATTAGTTCCTTGTAATGTTTGTTTAGTCATATGAGTGATGATATGTTAATATACTATCTTAATTTTTATAGGAGTAATATTTTATGTTTTATTTAGGTTTTTATTTATTAACTAGTAATCATTTAGTATTAATTCCTAGATTATATTTGTTAGTTTTATTATGTACTCTTGTTTCAATCTGTGTAGTGATTACAAATCAAGTTGTTCATTTGATAAATAGAGAAAAACATTATATAAGACTTAGTAAAAATCTAGCTAATAACTCTATTTCAATAGATGACTTTTTAGCTTTAGCTAAAATATATACATTAAAAAAAAGTTGGTTTTCTTGCATTAAACTTCTAGAGAAACAATTAATTAGTTATAAACATTTTTCACATATATGTTATAATGCAATTGGATTTTGTTACTACAATATGAAATTTTTAAATTTATCTAAAACTTACTATTTATATTCTATACAATCTAAGAGTGATTATATTTTAGCTTTAAATAACTTAGCAAAAGTTTATAAAAAAATAGGTTTGCATAATCAAGCTAGAGAAGTTTATGAATCTATTTTATATTATCAGTCTAATGACTCTGTAGCTAAGCATGAATTAACGAATAAGAAGTCGGGATAGCAGGATTTGAACCTGCGACATCCTGCTCCCAAAGCAGGCGCGCTACCAAACTACGCTATATCCCGCTAATTAATTTAATTATACAAAATTTTGATTATTTGTATATCATTATTTATTTAGCGTGGATACCAAAACATTCCTTTAACTCCATCTGGGTCTGTTATAAATCCTAAGTTTTTGTAAAAATTAACTACTTGTGGATCAGCAAATAGTGTGATTGTGCTAATGTCATGATAACGTAGTTGCTGTATTACTTGTTGTATTAATGTTTTTCCGAGACCTTTACCTTGAAAATCAGGATGTACAACTACATCCCAAATAGTAGCATTAAAAGCATTGTCAGAAGTAACTCTAGCAAAAGCTATGAGTATTTTATTGTTTTTGTGTTCATGAAATAAGTACATAGTTAAAAAGCTATTCTCGATAGCTGTTTTTACTTTTTTAAGTGGTCTTCGTACCCATCCTACTGCATCGCATAATTTTTCTAAATCATGAAGATTTAAATTTTTATTTTTGCTCAAATAAATATCTAAGATTTTATTTTTATTATTAAAATGTTTTATTAGCAAAAAATCTTGAATATTTTTTTCATGATTTGAATTTTTTATCAAGTTTATATTTGTAGTACTTTTCAAAAAAATTTGCCAAAATGTCATTTTTATTTATTATAAGTTGCAATAGTATCAATTTATTATGTTCTAAATTAACATTAATCAATAATTTTCAATAAATGTTAATACATTTGCAAAAAATATATCTTAATGTCTTATCATATAACCAGAAAGAATTTAATTAATCTATGCTTAACTTTTTGTTATAGTTATTTGTATTTTTTGTATTTATAAAGGTAGTTGTGAAAAAAATAATCTTTATACTATTTACGTCCTTTTTGTTTTTGTCCATTCATTCAATTCCTGTGTCTGCAGACATAGCTGGTTTACAACCTTGTAAAGATTCTACTACATTTGCTAGACGTCTACAAAATAGTGTGAAAAAGCTTGAAGATCGTTTATCGCAGTATGAACAAGCTACACCACCAGCATTGTCCATACAAAAGCAAATAGAAAAGACAAAAATGCGTTTTGATAAATATAGCCGAGCAGGATTACTATGTGGTTCAGATGGTTTACCTCATTTAATTACTGATGGCAGATGGAATCATTCCAGTGAATTTATTTTTCCAGGATTATTGTTTATTTATATTACTGGATGGATAGGCTGGGTAGGAAGAGGTTATCTGCAAGCAGTTGCTAAAACCAGTAAGCCAACTGAAAAAGAGATTATTATTGATGTACCTCTTGCACTGAAATTTTCTGTCTCCGGTTTTACATGGCCATTAGCAGCTTGGCAGGAGTTCACTAGTGGGAATTTACTAGCTTCTGAAGAAGATATTTCAGTTTCACCTCGCTAGATAGCTTTTTACTATTTTCTTTTATTATATTTATTTTACTATTTTTTCATTAATATGGATAAAAATTTAATTAAGTATTTATCAACAATTCCTGTTGTAGGTACTATCTGGTTGATTTTTACAGCAGGTTTAATAATAGAGATCAATAGATTTTTTCCTGATGTATTGTACTTTTATTTATAAGTAATCTTTATAAGTTATAAGTAAAAAAGTAACTTACATTTTATTTATTTTAACAAGCCTTTAATATTTTATATTCTATAGGCTTGTTTTTTGATTCTTAGTTTTAATTTTGTTAATATATTCTTGTATTCTGACCAATAGTAATTACTAAGTTGAGAGATCATATGAGTTTAGTGAGTCAAATTATTGTAAATGCAGACAATGAATTACGTTATCCTACTATAGGTGAGTTAAAATCTATTCAGAATTATTTAGATACAGGTGAAAATAGGATTCGTATTAGTTCGTTATTAAGAGATAAAGAGCAGATCATAATTCAAAAAGCAAGTAAAACTATTTTTCAAATTCATCCTGAGTATATTGCACCGGGTGGTAATGCTGAAGGTGCACGTAAACGTTCACTCTGTTTACGTGACTATGGGTGGTATTTACGTATCATTACTTATGGTCTTTTATCGGGTGATAAAAAATCCATTGAAAAAATCGGATTGATAGGAGTCAAGGAGATGTATAATTCTTTAGGTGTTCCAATTATAGGAATGATAGATGGTATACGTTGTTTAAAAGATGCATCTCTTGGGCTATTGAGTAAAGAGGATAGTAAAATTATTGCTCCTTATTTTGATTTTATTATTCAAGGAATGTCCTAATTGAATTACTATATATCATTTCTTAAATCCAATCTTTTTGTGTTACAAAAAGTTGTTTGCTAGTAAATATTATGATATTATTATAATAAGCTCGGAAAGTTAAATATATAATACCTAGAAATTGTCAGGACTGGAAGGTAGCAGCAGTAAGGTTTTATGGTATTATTTCCGAGTTTTATTTTATTAATTACATTACTCAATCAATAATTTTTTTTAAAGATTTTTAGTATTTTTATAAGACAAAATTAATTTATATAATTCAATTGTATTTCAAAAATGACATGAAATCATCAATTACGCAAGGAGTCAGAATACTTGCGACAGGTTCTGCTGTGCCTGACTGGTGCATAAGTAATAAAATATTAAGTGATTTAATAGATACATCAGACGAGTGGATATTTACCAGGACAGGAATTAAAGAAAGGAGGATTGCATTAGGAGATACATCATTGATTCAAATGGCTTCATTGGCTGCTATGCAAGCTTTACGTCAAGCTAGTATAAGTCCTGTAGAAATAGATTTAATAATTTTAGCAACGTCAAGCCCTAACGATTTATTTGGAAGTGCAAGCCAGTTGCAAGCTGAAATTGGTGCTAATAAAGCAGTTGCTTTTGATATAACTGCAGCTTGCTCAGGATTTGTTATTGCTATAGTTACTGCAACGCAATTTATTCAAAATGGTAGCTATCGTAATGTTTTGGTGGTTGGAGCAGATGTGTTATCGAAATGGATTGATTGGTCAGATAGGCGAACATGTGTTTTGTTTGGTGATGGTGCAGGTGCTATATTATTGCAAGCTTGTTCGTCAATACAAAATAATATTTTAGGATTTCAGTTAGATACTAATGGTGAGAAATTTGATCATTTGAATATTCATTATAATGGCAATAAAGATAAGGCTGATTTTTTATCAGCTAAATCTAATGGAAATTATGGTTATATTACAATGAATGGTAAGGAAGTTTATAAGTTTGCAGTTTCTAAAGTACCTGATAGCATAATGAAATGCTTAGCTTCTTTAAATTTATCTATCGAAGAAGTTAACTGGTTATTGTTACATCAAGCTAATAAGCGTATTTTACATGCTGTAGCAGATCGCTTGAACATTCCTAAGTATAAATTGATTTCTAATTTGGCTAAGTATGGTAATACATCAGCAGCATCTATACCTTTAGCTTTAGATGAAGCAATTAATGAAGGTAAAATTAAACAGGGTGATTTATTTGTAGTTTCAGGATTTGGAGCTGGTTTAACCTGGGGAACCGTTATTTTAAAATGGATATGTTAATTTTAAAAAAATTTTAATATTATAGAATATGAAGATACAATATATTCATTAATTAGTTCAATCATAATATGATTATAATTTCTTAGGTAGTTCTGAAGAAGTTGTGATCTGATTTATGATCAGTTCTTTGTAAAATATTATATATAATAAGGTAATATTCATGACATCATCCTTATCTAGTTTTTTAAATAGTTTAATTTTAGGAGCAGTTATTGTAGTTGTTCCAATTACATTAGCATTATTATTTGTTAGCCAAAAAGATAAAACTATAAGAAGTTAATTATTAGCATATTTAATAAATTTGAAAAACTAACTATATATATGAAAAGCATAATGTCTTTGTCAGATTGGTTAAATGCAAAACGTAATTTAGTAGTTTCAAAGAATTCTCAAAATTTTAATCCCAAAATTCCAGAAGGTTTGTGGATAAAATGTGAGAAATGTAATTTCTTAATGTATTATAAAACATTGCGTAGAAATTTAAAAGTATGTATTCAATGTGGTCATCACTTCTCAGTATCAAGTCAAGAACGTATTCGAGACTTGACCGATCAGAATTCTTGGAAATCGTTAAACAACAATTTAGTTTCAACCGATCCTTTAGGGTTTACTGATCAGAAATTATATGGAAGCAGATTACAAGATATGTTCTTGAAAACGGGTTTATATGATGCAGTCCAAACAGGTACAGCAGATATAGGGGGTATAACTGTAGCTATAGGCATTATGGATTTTCGTTTTATGGGTGGTAGTATGGGATCAGTTGTGGGTGAAAAGTTAACTAGATTAATTGAAACAGCTACGAGTTTTAGACTACCTATAATTATTATTTGTGCCTCTGGGGGTGCTAGAATGCAAGAAGGTATGTTAAGTTTAATGCAAATGGCAAAAGTATCTTCAGTATTATATAAGCATAAGAAAGCTGGATTGCTTTATGTGCCCATTTTAACTTCTCCAACTACAGGGGGAGTAACTGCAAGTTTTGCAATGTTAGGAGATCTAATTCTTGCAGAACCCAAAGCATTAATTGCATTTGCCGGTCGTAGAGTAATTGAGCAAACTATAAAAGAAGATCTACCCAGTGATTTTCAAACTTCAGAATATTTATTTAATCATGGTTTTATTGATTTGATTATTACAAGAACAAAGCTTAGATCAAAGCTAATTCAATTACTATCATTTTATATTTAGTCTTAAATTTGATATTAACTGTAGTATTATAATTAATTATTAAATTTCGCAAAAATATTATATATGAATTAACTATAAGATTGATAAATATATCAATTTCGCTTAAGTTAATAAAAATGTATTAGTATTATTATTGCAATGCTATTAGAAAGTATACTTAAGGAAAATTATGCTAAAAAAGAGTGTTTTAATTTGTTGTATTTTCATTATATCTAATTTTTATATTAATAGCTTAAATGCGCTAGATTTAGATGAATCCACAAGAAAGGTTGAATTGGAATCTTCAGGTGCTACTGTAGTCTTAACTCCAGAACAAGTCAAACGAGGTAAACGCCTCTTTAATAATGCTTGTTCTCAATGTCACAATGGTGGCATTACTAAAACTAATCCTAATATTGGTTTAGATTCTGAATCTTTAAGCTTAGCAACACCTTCTAGAGATAATATCAATGCATTAATTGACTATATGAAAAATCCTACTAGTTATGATGGGGATGAATCTATTGCAGAATTGCATCCTAGTATTGCAAGTGCAGAAATTTTTCCTAAAATGCGTAATTTGACAGATGAAGACTTATTTGCAATAGCTGGTCATATACTAATACAACCTAAAATAGCTTCTGAAAAATGGGGCGGAGGAAAAATTTATTATTAATACTGGAGTAATTTTTAAAATTTAATTAAATCACATATAATTATTGTTAAAGTTGTATTTAGATTAATTTTAGGAGAAAAAAATTGTATAAAATGTTAGCTTTCTTTATTTTGGTTTTTAGTATTTTTACATTTAGTATTAGATCTGATGCAGTAGATTTAGTTGCAGGAGAACAAGTATTTAGTGCAAATTGTACAGCATGTCATGCAGGTGGCAATAATGTAATTATGCCTGAAAAAACTTTGAAAAAAGAAGATTTAGATTATAATAGTATGAATAGTATATCTGCAATTACGATGCAAGTTAAAAATGGTAAAAATGCTATGCCTGCTTTTAGTGGCAGATTAGCTGATGAGGATATTGATAATGTTGCTAATTATGTTTTAAGTCAGTCTGAGCAGGGTTGGTAAGTTCTTCATTATTTACTATATTATATTTAGTTTGTCTGATTATGTAATAGATATTTTTGATCTATCTATTACATAATTTATTAAAATATCATACATATTTATGAGTGATGCATAAAATTTATCCTTCATTTTTGTTTTTGGAAGATGGAAAAAAATGTAGTGGCTGGTCTTTTAGTAGTGATATTGTATCTATAGGTGAAATTGTTTTTAATACTGGTATGACAGGATATCAAGAAATTTGTACTGATCCTAGTTATTCAAAGCAAATAGTTATGTTTACTTATCCAGAAATAGGTAATACAGGTATTAATTATGAAGATAATGAATCAACATATTTTCATGTTCAAGGTATAATTGCCAGAAGTATTTGTTTACAACCAAGTAATTGGAGGAGTCGGATATCTTTAGTTCAATACTTATTAAATAATAAAATTCCACATATCTTTGGTATAGATACAAGATTTCTTACTAGCTATATCCGTGATAAAGGTGTCATGAATGCTTGTATTTCTACACAAAGACTTAGTGTTTATGATTTACATGAACAATTTAGTAATTATAATAAAATTATAGATCTTGACCTAGTAAGTCAAGTCACAACTTTAGAGACTTATAATTGGACTAAAAATTCATCGAATTTTTCGTTTTACTTATTTGATTTAGTAAATATAAAGAAAAATATAGAATTAAATGTTGTTGTTCTTGATTTTGGTTTAAAATTTAATATTTTAAATAAGTTATATAGTTATGGATGTAATATAATTGTTGTTTCATCAAATAGTTCTTATGAAGATATTTTAAAGCATTCTCCAGATGGTATACTCTTATCAAATGGTCCTGGTGATCCTTCTGTTTTGTTTTTTGCAATTGAAACAGTGAAAAAACTAATAAATATTAATATTCCACTATTTGGTATATGTATGGGACATCAAATTTTAAGTTTGGCATTAGGTGCGTCAACTTTTAAATTAAAGTTTGGACATAGGGGGTTAAATCATCCTGTGGGTCCATTTCAATATAAAAAAGTCGACTTGACAAGTCAAAATCATGGATTCTCTGTACATGCAGATAGTTTACCTCAAGATATGGTTGATCTTGTATATCTAAATTGTAATGATAATACATTAGCTGGAATTGTACATAATAATAAGCCTATCTTTTCTGTACAATATCATCCGGAAGCAAGTCCTGGACCTCATGATGCTGATTATTTATTTAGTCATTTTATTAACGTTATGAAAAAGTTTAAATTGAATTGTATCTAGTGTTAATTCTATTATTTATATGTCTCCCATACAGGATGTTTAAATAAAGAATACAAAACTTGTACTCCTCTTAATTGATTAAATAAAGGTAGATGTCCTAGTGGTGCCGTGTTATCCCAAATAAATTCATTTGGATAACGAATAGCAGTATTGTTTATCTTCCAGCCAATTCTATACCATAATTGTTCCCAATTTTTGTTGTTAGATAACCAGATTTGTCTTTGGATTGAAAATCCAAATTTTCCTTCTGAATATATTGTCCATAGTTTATCTATCGTATTTAAGTCTTCTGAGGGCAAATTTATAATATCTGTAAAGTATAGCCATTTTCTGTCATTATTCTTGTTTAGACCAGCAAGTTGGCAAAGGTACATTTGTGTATATTTGTTAGCACTTTTGAAATTGTTAGAAAGCAAGACGTTTTGTAGTGGTAGGTAGTCTATTCCAAAAGATGAATTTAAATCTACAATTCCTCTGCAAAAATTTTCGTTTATAAATTTTTGAATTTCCTCACTTTTTGATTTATATAAATGCTTAAATAAAATACCATCAATGTAAGATAAAGGAGTTTTACTTTTTATTCTTCGTTCAATTAAAAATTCTAATAAATCTAATGTACCTTTATTATTGTAGTGACTTATATCTTTTACTAATTTAATTTGTTGATTTATTGATATAGGATCTACTAAATGGGCAATTTGTTTTAGTTTTATTAAATGTATATTAAGCTTATTGGTCATTCTCGCGTTATGAAGTTATTTATTAATAGTAATTCTTATTTTCATTAGTTTTCTATATTTTTAATAAAACCTATTATAGATTTAAAACATATTTTTAAACTTTTGCTTAAGATATTAATCAAAACATAAATTATTAATTTGCCTATTATAATGATACAATTTTGAATTTTTGGTACAATCAAATCTTGTAGTTCTAAAAATAATATACAAAATAATTGCATATGAGATAATTCTAGATAATTCAATGATCTATCCATATAAATATATTTATTTATCAATCCTTTAGAGCTTAGTAGCCAGACACTGTATTTTGAACTGTAAATATTTTTAGGATAGTTAAAGTAATAGTTAAGCCAGTTATCGTTTATTAGATTGTTACGAAATATAGAAACTGATCGAATAGAGATTTCTTTTATGTCGCATAAATTGTTTATAATTAAAAACCTTGATGTTTCTGGAAGAGACTTAATATTGTCTATTAAATTAAATATAATAAGATTACTTGTTTGTATAATAAAATTTTCCAATAATATGATTACATGTTCTTTTGGTGTTTCCATGTAATAAAAGGGAAATATATTATGGTTAATGCAATTGGAGCCAAATGTTAAGTATACTAGTAATTTTTCTATTAGGCATTTTTGTTCACTAAACAGCAATTTTATGTAATTATTGTGATAGTTTATGTGTTTATTCTGTTCATAATATTTAATACGAGTAAAAAATTTTTTTACAATTTTATTGATTAAATCATATAATAATTTATGACTTATTTTTTTTATCTCTTCTAGTGTAACATCAATTTCTATGATATCTAAGATTAGAATTTCTATTTCAATTAAAATGTAGATAAATAGTTCTTTACGCTTATATTTATCTATTATATCAATAGGTATTTGTTTTTCAGTATAATTAGATATTTCTATACTTAGTTTATCGTAAGTTTGTACAAATAAATTGGCAACTGCTAAATTAAGTTCAAGACTTTGTTCATTAGGCCAGTATCGGTTCATATATTATATATTATTTAGTGGCTAGTTAATTTGATTGTTTTCTAAATCAATTTATTATAAGTTTGTATAAAAGTGATATAATTATTTTGTTTTAATAAGAAAATAACATTTCCTAAGATATGATAAATAATTATTATTTTGTAATAGCTAGTCAAGACTTTTTGATAAGAGAAGAGCCAGTTGAGGAAATTTTAAGAGAAAGAACAAATTATTATAGGAAGAATAACAAGGAGGTGGATTTTTGGTTTATAAAGAATCCAGAATTTTTATATGTTCATAATATGTTTCATCTTAGCTCAAAGTTAAAAAAACCGTCTGCAGCAATTGTTTCTTTAGATCACAAATTTATTGACTGGCTTAATTTAAGAATAGGGTATGTAATTACTGGTAGTTTTCAGTCAAATTCTATAGAGTCATATAATACAGAAATTGTAATTAAAGATAAATAGTAATTTTACATTATTATTATTTATGTTGTGCGTGTTACAAAAAGTGTTAAGATTTCTTTACTAAAAGTTTCTGTTGCTTTAGATTTATATCTATTATGATTAATGATTATCGATAACATTCTTTTAATCGTTACATTTTCAATTTTAGCCCAGTGTAGAATACCAAGTTCTAGCTCTTTGGCAATTGCAGATACAGAGACAAATGCAGCTCCTAAGCCAGATTGTACAGCATTTTTTATCGCTTCAATTGAATTTAATTCCATCTCAATTGTGAATCTACTACTATCGATATCATGTTGATTAAGAACTTTGTCTATTACTTTGCGAATTGTAGATTGAGTATCGAGAGCTATGAATCGTAATCTATATAGATCTTCTTTTTGAATATTGGGAGATTGAGCGAATACATGAGAAGTAGGTAAAATAAGTGCCAATTCATCTTCAGCATAGGATGTAATTTGTAAAATTTCTTTTAATTCATTTGGTACTTCACCACCAATTACAGCCAGGTCAACTTGTCCATTGGCTACACTCCATGATATTAATCGTGTTGAATGTACTTGTAATTGAATATTAACTTGTGGGTACCTTTGTCGAAATAATCCAATCAATCTTGGCATCAAGTAAGTACCTGTAGTTTGACTGGCTCCAATCACTAATGTTCCTCCTTGTAGGTTGTGTAAGTCTTCCATTGCTCTACAAGTTTCTTCACATAGCGCTAAAATTCTATTGCCATAATTAAGAAGTAGATGGCCACCTTCAGTTAGTACTGCTTTTTTATTACTTCTTTCGAATATCGGCATATTTAATTGCTTTTCTAAACTTTGTATTTGTAAACTAATTGCTGGCTGTGAGACATATAAGCTGTCAGCAGCTTTTTTGAAACTTCCTTCTCTTACTATTGCCTTTAAAATTTTAAGCTGATCTAAAGTAAATGGTAAATCTCGCATATAATTGCTAATTTTATCTTTATAGTTAAATAAATAATTCGAAATTACTTTTCCATTGTACAATTTGCAATTTTTCGTAAAATATTTTTACTTATCTTTGTATTGTCTTGGTACAATATAGTAGACAGAAGTTTGTATTTCTTGTCTTTGATGTAAACAAATTTTAACTTAACGAGGTGATCATAATGGATATGAGGCTTTTAATTGTTCTGATTCCTGTATTAGCAGCTGGATCTTGGGCATTATATAATATTGGTAGAATTGCATTACAGCAATTACGTAGTATGGGATCCTAACGTTATTAATTTTATGCTAGGGACTAATTGTTCCCAGCATTTCTTCAAAGTAGAAATTGAATTAAAAACTATTTGATAAATATTTTTCTTTAGTTATAATATTATTAGTTATTTAATATATCAAATGTTTAGTATACTATGGCTGTTCCTAAAAAACGTACATCAAAATCAAAGTCAAGATCTAGAAAAGCAAACTGGAAAAGAGAAGCACATCATATTCATCAGAAAGCAATATCTTTAGCTAAATCCTTTTTAACTACGAGATCAAGCAGTTATATATACCGTGATTATGATTTTAATTTTATTGATAAATAGAATATTTTTGTCGCTTTATTATATATAAGTTTATTTATTTATTGTATTTGTGGAAATAATTAACTTAACACAAAAGTATCTATTTACTTATCAAAATAAGTATATAAGCACAAGTTTTGCTTTAAAATTCAGCAAATTAAGTGAAATTTGGTTATTTAATTGTTATGAAGGATGTCAGCATATCTTAGCAAAAAAAAATATAAAAATTAGTCATATTACTAAAATTATCATAACAGAATTAAATATTCGAGCTATTAGTGGATTGCTGGGTCTTTTATCTACATTTAGCTTAAATTCTAGAATGAAGCAATTAGAAATATATGGTCCAGAAGGATTAGTTCTTTATATTTTATCAGGACGTAAGTATTCACAGACTAGTTTTCGTTATATTTTATCAGTGTATGTTATTACTAACAGCTTAATTATTAAAAATAAGAAATCCGGATTTTCTTCCTATTTTGATATATTCGCTAGTTCTCGTTTTAATTATACTTTCGTGGCTTTAGAAGAGCCAGGTAAGTTTGATATATATCAAGCTATACACCATAGAATACCTATTGGCGTTTTATATAGTCGATTAAAACAATGTGAAGATTTTATTTTACCGGATGGTTATGTCGTTTCAGGACTTTATTTTATCAATTGTCATTTTATTGGTAATAAAATGACAATTTTAAATAATCAAGTTGATAGAAAAAATTATGAAATTAGCCATAATTCTTTTATAATACTATATAATTAGTTTGTTTATTGTATAATGATTAATTTTGCAAAATTAAATAATATATAATTTATTTATTTTTAACATACAAATAATATGGTTGAATGCTCTATTCTCTAAATTTATTAATTTATAGGTATAAATATGACATATGCAATTATTGAGATTAGTGGCAGACAATTATGGGTAACTTCAGGTAGCTTTTATGATGTTTATAAGATTCAAGGACAGCCAGGTGATATTATTATGTTAAATAAAATTTTATTAGTAAGTAGAGATAATAATACTGAAATTGGTTATCCTTGTATAGAGAATTTTAAAATAAAAGCTAAAATTTTAAAACATTTGAAATCTAGAAAAATAACTATATTTAAAATGAAACCTAAAAAAAATTCAAAATCTAAGAAAGGTCATAGACAAGAATTGACTAGATTATTAATTCAAGAAATTTAATTCATGGATTTTCTTTTGTAAGTTGTTTATTTAAAAAATATAACTGATATGGCACATAAGAAGGGCAGTGGTAGTACAAAAAATGGTAGAGATTCGAAATCTAAAAGGCTAGGTGTAAAAAAATATGGTGGACAAATAGTTTCCTCAGGAAATATTTTAGTCAGACAAAGAGGTACAAAGTTTAAACCTGGTTCTAATGTTGGAATAGGAAAAGATTATACTATTTTTTCTTTAATTGATGGTAAAGTAAAATTTGAAGTTTATGATAAAACAAAGAAAAAAATTAGTGTTTATCCTATATAAATTTTTAATAATTAATTTGTATATTGACTTATGTATTGTTAATGCATAGTTATTTTTTAAAACTATTTTTGTAATATGACAAAAAAAATAGTCATTTCCCGTTTCAATAATATTGCAGCTGTTTTACAAAATAATAAAACCCAAGAAATTATTGCTATTAATGATGATTATCAAGTAAATGACATTTATTTAGGTAGGGTAAATAAAATTTTCACTAGTATTAATGCTGCTTTTATTAATTTAGGTGATTATAAAAAAAGTGGTTTTATACATATTAATGATATAAAGCCATTGAAAAAAAATCACAATATTAGTCAAATTACAGATATTTTATCTATAAATCAGATAATACTTGTACAAGTTGTTAAGGAGCCAACTATTAATAAAGGTCCAAGATTAACAGCAAATATAAATCTTGTAGGCAGATATTTAGTGTTAATGCCTTTTTCTAATACAACTAGTGTGTCACGTAAAGTATATGATGATAATGAAAGAGCTTATTTACATGCTTTGGGAGTATTATTGAAACCTTCTACTATGGGTCTATTATTTAGAGCATCTGCAAGTGGTGTTAATGAAAGAGCTTTGTTAGAAGATTTTCGTTTACTTAAACAACAATGGTATTTTATTCAAAAAGCGGCTATATCTAAAACACATCCAACTTTATTGTACAAAGATGAGGATTTAATAAAAAAAATCATTAGAGATTTTTATGAAGAAAATATACAAAAAATTATTATTGATTCGCAAGATGGTCTTAAGCAAGTTAGATACTATTTAAATAAATGGAAATGTTTATCATTAAGTAAAATAAAGCTTCAATTATTTACTGGTTCTGAATGTATTTTAGAAGAATTTAATATAAATAAAAGTATTTCCGAAGCCTTAAAGCCAAAAGTTAACTTATCTTTGGGAGGATATATTTTTATTGAGACTTATGAAGCTTTAACTGTTATAGATGTGAATTCAGGTTCTTTCAATAAATCTGATAATTCTAAAGAAACAGTACTAAGAATGAATTGTTATGCTGCTATAGAAATAGCTTATCAATTAAAAATGCGCAATATTAATGGTGTAATTATTGTTGATTTTATTGATATGCAATCCTATAAAGATCAGTTACAACTTTTAGAACATTTTAGTTGTGTTTTAAGTTTTGATAATGCTAAACCACAAATTATTCAACTCTCTGAGTTAGGTTTGGTAGAATTAACAAGAAGAAGACGAGGACAAACTTTATATGAATTGTTTAATCAAAAGAAATTTCTTGATGTGGGCCTGAATTCAAGTAATTTGTTTGCTTGTAGCAATTATAATACGAAAAATAATTCTGCTCTTTATAAAAATATTAATACTTTGTTTTTTAAAAAAGGATTTTCAAAAAATATTACTATCCTAAAGCAACTGATGTTTTCAGAGAATAAACTTAATATTTCTAGTCTATATTCTCTATATTTGCTTAATTTACGTTATGCTTTCATTGTTCCTCTAGTATTATATTCAAAAATTATAGATACTAGTTTTTGAGGTTATATTTTTTAATTTTATGTCGAGAATTAGGGAATAACATAGAAAACTGCACATATGTACATATGTGCAGTTTTCTATTTATGTTTTGTTTAAATAATATTTAGATGTTTCTTAACCGTTAATTGAAGGTGCAACTAATGCTACTGGCATAGATTCACCAGAAGCTAAATCTAGTGGGAAGTTATGAGCATTACGTTCATGCATTACTTCCATACCTAGGTTTGCTCTATTTAATATATCAGCCCAAGTATTAATAACACGACCTTGGCTATCAACTACTGATTGATTAAAGTTAAATCCATTTAAGTTAAAAGCCATTGTGCTCACTGACATAGCTGTAAACCAAATGCCTACTACAGGCCATAATCCTAGGAAAAAGTGTAGTGCACGAGAATTATTGAAGCTAGCATATTGGAAGATTAGGCGACCAAAATAACCATGAGCAGCAACAATATTATAAGTTTCTTCTTCTTGACCGAACTTATAACCGTTATTGGCAGATTCGTTTTCAGTTGTTTCACGAATTAAACTAGAAGTTACTAGAGAACCGTGCATAGCACTGAAAAGGGAACCACCGAATACACCAGCTACACCTAATTGGTGGAAAGGATGCATAAGAATATTATGTTCAGCTTGGAATACAAGCATAAAATTGAATGTACCAGAGATACCTAAAGGCATTCCATCAGAGAAGCTTCCTTGGCCAATTGGGTATACAAGGAATACTGCTGCTGCTGCTGCTACAGGAGCTGTAAAAGCAACTGATATCCAGGGACGCATACCTAAACGGTAGCTTAATTCCCATTCACGACCTATGTAGCAACATACGCCTAATAGGAAATGTAGAACAATTAGTTCATAAGGTCCACCGTTATATAGCCATTCATCTAAGGATGCAGCTTCCCAAATTGGGTAAAAGTGAATACCGATAGCAGCAGAGCTAGGAATAATAGCACCAGAAATGATATTATTTCCGTAAAGTAGTGAACCAGCAACAGGTTCACGAATACCATCAATATCAACTGGAGGTGCAGCAACGAATGCAATGATGAATACAGATGTAGCTGTTAATAGAGTAGGGATCATTAGTACACCAAACCAACCAATATACAGACGATTTTCAGTACTAGTAATCCAAGTACAGAAACGTTCCCACAGGCTTGCGCTTTCGCGTCTTTCTAAAGTAGCAGTCATAATTAAAGAATTTTAGGATAAATTAGGATACTTCCCAAACCATTGAGTTTGTTATATATATTATTACCTATTTTTTTGATTTTTGTATATCTACAATCTTTATTTTATTAAAAGTTCAGTAAGCTATTTGTTTAATGCGGACGGAGAGACTCGAACTCTCACAAGATAATCTCACTAGAACCTAAATCTAGCGTGTCTACCAATTTCACCACGTCCGCTTTATAGATTTTATAATAATGTATTTGTACAAAAAAAGCAATATGCTTATCTTATACTGATTGTAATTTTTTTTAAAAGATGCTATATTAAAAAATAAAAATTACTGATATAAATAGTAATTCCTCAGTAGCTCAGTGGTAGAGCAATCGGCTGTTAACCGATTGGTCGAAGGTTCAATCCCTTCCTGGGGAGATTTTTATTGTATTTTATATTATACTAGTAAGTATTTTCATATGAATTTATATTTTCTTGATTCTGAAGCTTATTTATATTCTTATCAGCAATTCTTCCAAAATTTATTTTATATACAAAGTAATAATAATTTTCATATTACTTTGTTATTATTATTTCTCAGTGGTATATTTACAGGCTTGAATCCATGTTTAATTTCTATATTTCCTATAAGCATGGCTTATGTTTCTAGCAAGAGAAAAAAACAAATATATAATTTTATTTTTGGTTTATATAGTAGTTTATTTTTGGGTTTTATTTTAACTTTTTTATTAAATCATAAGTATCATTACTTTCTTATTAAAGTACCTTTGATTATATCTATTATGACTATTTTTTTTGGTCTTAATTTATTGGATATAGTTATAGTCAATTTTCATGTGTTCAGTATAAGGCTTAATGATATTTTTCTTCAAACCATTGACTTAAAAGATTATTTAGCGGGCTTTTTACTTGGATTAAATACATCAACATGTAGTGCTCCGGTATTGTTAACTTTCTTGATTTGGCAGTCCTACGTGCATAAAGTTTTAAATATGGTCGCTTATATGATTGGTTATATTATACCTTTAACAACTATGCTTTTAGTTACGTGGCATTATTTTCAACTCAGTAGACTTATGCAAATATGGAAAATTTTTAGACCAGCTGGAGGAGCTTTGATTTTGTGCTTTGGTATTTTAAAATTTCTTGATAGCTTTCTATTATAGTTTATAATAATTTATTTTTAATAATTGTTTGTATAATTAGGAGAGAGTATTTATAGAATATATTAGTAATGAATATTAAAAACGTTTTTTGGCACCTGTTAAAAAAAATAGGTAATTTAAGTTTAGCAATTTTTATACTGTTAATTATAGCTAGTTCTAGTATTCTGGGCACAGTTATTCAACAAGATCAAAATATTACTTATTATCAACTGAATTATCCAATTGATAAGCCTATTCTATCCTTTTTTACGTGGAAAATAATTATAGCTTTAGGTCTTAATCATATTTATACTAATTGGTGGTTTATATTCTTATTAATAACCTTTTTTACCAGTTTATGTGTATGTACTTTTTCACGACAGTTACCGAGTTTAAAAAAAGCGAGATTGTGGAAGTTTCTATATAATAGTTATTCTCTGAAAAAATTTAATTATTATAATGAAGTTAATCAAATATCTTGGTCAAATTTTATTTATTCATTGAATTTTACTAATTATTATGTATTTCATAAAAGGAATAGTGTCTATGCTTATAAAGGTTTATTAGGTAGGATAGCTCCTGTTTTTGTTCATATAAGCTTAGTTTTAATATTATTAGGGTCTGTATTTAGCATGTCGGGCGGTTTTTTGGTGCAAGAGATGATAGCAAATGGTGAAAGTTTTCATGTTCAGAATATTGTTAAGTCCGGTTATTATAGCTTTATTCCCAATACTTTAATAGGAAAAATTAGAGACTTTTATATTACTTATAATACACATCGTTCAATTCAGCAATTTTATTCTGTTATTTCTATTTTCAATAATAAGAGTGAGTTACTAACAAACAAAATACTTTCTGTTAATGATCCATTAAGATTTAGAGGATTAACTTTTTATCAGACTGATTGGCAGATTAACTCTTTGAGGATTAATCTTGCGGGTCATTATGTATTTGAGAAATCTTTAAGTAAAATTACTGATAGGAATATGAATCTTGTATGGGTAGCTAATTTACCATTAAATTCAAGTAGGAGTTTAAATATTATTATTACAGGTTTGAATAAAGATATTTTAATTTATAATCAGAAAGGTGTATTGATTATGAAAACCTCTATAGGTATTAATAATTTAATTGATGGTATTTCAATTGAGATATTAGAAGTTATGAGTAGTACAGGTTTACAAATTAAAAGTGATCCTGGTTTATTAATTGTTTATTTAGGTTTTTTTATTCTTATGATTAGTACAACTATTAGTTACTTGTCGTATTCACAGATCTGGGGTAATCATACAAATACTAGTTTTTATATGAGTGGTATGACTAATAGGGCTTCCCTTTTCTTTCAAGATGAGTTTTCTCAAGTTTATAACATATATATTTATCTGTTAGGCTTTGATAGATAAGAAGTTTTTTATTATTAACTTACCATTTTCAGTCCATAGACTTTCAGGATGAAATTGAATTCCTCGAATGAGTGGATATTTTTTATGTGTACAGCCCATAATTAGTCCTTTTTCTGTAGTAGCTGTAATTACTAATTCTTCTGGTAGATTTTCTCTCGTAATTATAAGACTATGATAATGTGTTGCCAAAAAAGGGTTAGGCATTCCTTTAAAAATGTCTTTATTATCATGATGAATTTTTGATATTTTACCGTGCATCGGTCTTTGTAATTTTTTGATTTGTCCGCCATATATATAACCTATACTTTGATGTCCCAAGCATACACCTAGTATGGGTATATTTTTTGAGTAATATTTAATAATATCGAGTGAAATTCCTGAGTTTTGTGGATTACCAGGGCCAGGTGAAATTATAATATGTGTTGGCTTATTTTTTTCAATATATCTTAAAGAAATGCTATCATTACGTACTATTTTTACACTGTATTTGAATTCTCCCACATATTGCATAAGGTTATGCGTAAAACTGTCGTAGTTATCAACTATTAGTATCATATTTTTTAGTAAAATTATTTATAAGATATATTATTTAATGGTGAACTAGCTTTTGCTTGTATTTCTTGTTTCATTCTGCCAGCTAAAAAAGCAAGTCGTCCAGATTCTACGCCTAGTTTCATTGCTATTGCCATTTTTAATGGTGATTTTGCTTTTGCAACTGATGTGTTTAATAAGACACCATCTGCACCTAATTCCATAGCTTTAGATGCTTCACTAGCGGTACCTATACCGGCATCAATTATAACCGGTATTTTAGCATTTTCTATTATAATAGAAAGATTAAAATTATTTTGTAAGCCTTGTCCGGATCCAATTGGTGATCCTAGAGGCATAACTGTTGCACAACCTATTTCTTCTAATTGTTTGGCTAAAATTGGGTCTGCACCTATGTATGGTAATACAGTAAAGTCTTTTTTTACGAGATATTCGGCTGCTTTTAGAGTTCCAATTGGATCAGGTAGTAAATATCTGGGGTCTGTAATTACTTCTAACTTAACGAAGTTATTATCAATTTGACCTAACCTTTTAGCTATTTCTTTACCGAATGATGCTATTCTAATAGCATCTTCAGCATTTTTACATCCAGCAGTATTGGGTAAAAGCCAAAGTCTTTTCCAGTTCAGAGCATCAATTAAATTGCTTTGACCTTTTGATTTAGTAAATTTAGCTCTTCTTATAGCTACAGTTACAATTGAAGTGCCACTGTTATTTATACTATCTGTTGCTGTTTTTATATTTTTGTATTTACCTGTTCCTAGCATTAGACGAGAGCTAAAGGTTTTATGTCCTATTTTTAATTTATACATTTATTTGTTATTAATTTTATAGACTTGATAATTATAGTTTAACAATGGCATAATATATTCGTACATATCAAAATTAAGTTACTCAAAAAATAATATTTTTTGCTTTCTCATTCTGATCATACTTTGATCAAAATTTTATTTTAAGATATAGATCAATAAGTAATATAGTTTTTTATTGTTAAATTCAATTATATAATATTAATATAAATATGTTTATTATAATACCTATATGGATAATTGCTGTAATTACTGTCGTAATATTGGTTATAATACTTCGAGGAATTTATAGATTATGCAGATCTATGATAAATATCTCCGTTAATAAAAAAAAAGTTACCATTATAGATAGATTAGGTTCAACGTTCCCGTACTGGTTACCTTTGCTTGAAGGTTTACAGAATTTCGGTCAGCAAATTTTGCCTGATTATCCACTTAGTATAATGGGTATTTATAAGAAAACTTTAATGCCATTAGTATTATTTTATGTTACACATCCTGCTTTAGCGTTTATTGTTTTTTTTGTACTTTATTATTTATTTGTTAGAGCAAAAAGTCCTATACCGGATCGTCCATTTATTCGATTTAATGTTTTACAGTCTATTCTACTATTTTTAATTAACTCTTTACTTGGTGCTACATTTCGTGTATTACCAATAGAGTTTAGAATGAGTTTATATGGTTTAATGTTATGCAATACTTTATTCTGGTTTGTTTTATTGACTATAGTTTATGCTGTTATAAAAGCGATGCGAGGAAAATATGCAGAAATACCAGTTATATCGCAAGCAGTTCGAATACAAATTAATAATCATTATTAATTAATTTCATTTTTAAATACACTAAAATTTATGCATTTAAATAGTTACCAGACAATATATGTTTTAAAACCAGATTCTACAGAAAGCACTAACTTGGCGTTGATTAATATGTATAAGGCTTTAATTAAAAAAAACGGTGGTCAAAATATAATTGTACAACATAGAGGTAGAAGACATCTGAATTATAATATTAAACATTACTATGACGGTATTTATTTACAAGTTAGTTATAAAGGTAATGGCTATTTAGTTAACAAGATAGAAAAATTTATGCGTTTTGATGATCATATTTTGAGATATTTAACTGTGAAACAAGATGGTTGTATGGTTATTTAGTATCTTTTATTAAAATCTTTTTTTCAGAGTAGGATTTTGTATATTTTATTTATATATTATTTAATGTATAATTATTATAGCCATTGTATATTTTATATATTTTTGCTTTACTTGTAGTATTTTATACATAAGGAAAATTTGAGATGATAAGTGATAGTCAGATTTTTGTAGCTTTGTTATTTGCTTTAGTTTCAGCGGTTTTAGCAGTGCGTTTAGGAATAGAATTATATCGATAATTACTTTTTTAATATATTATTTTTGTCTTTAACTTATTAAGCAAAAGATTTAAGATGTACATACATCTTAAATCTTTTTAGTTCTATTTTGGCTGTCTGATAATGCTTAATATAATCTAATTGCTATATATTTATTTATATGTATAATAATGAGCTGGTTGTTATGAATTCTACACGAGATGCTATTCGTCCTATATTTCCATTTACTGCTATTGTAGGCCAAGAAGAAATGAAATTGGCTTTAATATTAAACCTAATTGACCCTAAAATTGGTGGTGTTATGATTATGGGTGATCGAGGCACTGGTAAATCAACAACGATACGTGCAATTGCAGATCTACTCCCACAAATTTTAGTAGTTCAAGATGATCCTTTTAATTCTCATCCTTCTAATTTTGAATTAATGAGTACTGATGTTAAACAGAGACTTGAGAAAAATGAAGAAGTAATTAGTACATTAATTAATGTACCTATGGTAGACTTACCTTTGGGTGCTACTGAAGATAGAGTATGTGGTACAATTGATATAGAAAAAGCATTGAATGAAGGTATCAAAAGTTTTGAACCAGGTTTACTAGCAAAAGCTAATAGGGGTATTTTGTATGTTGATGAAGTTAATTTATTAGACGATCATCTAGTAGATATTTTGTTAGATGCAGCAGCGTCAGGCTGGAATACTGTTGAAAGAGAAGGGATTTCTATTAGACATCCAGCGCACTTTGTTTTAGTTGGTTCAGGCAATCCGGAAGAAGGTGAGTTAAGACCTCAATTACTTGATCGTTTTGGCATGCATGCTGAAATTAGAACAGTTAAAGATCCGTCTTTAAGAGTGAAGATCGTGGAGCAAAGAAATTTATTTGATAGTGATCCTTATTCTTGTTTGGAAGAATATAAAGAAAAACAGGAAAATTTGAAAAATAATATTCTTGCAGCACAACAAAAGCTTCCAGATTTAAGTATTGATTATGCCTTACGAGTTAAGATTTCTGAGGTATGTAGTCAGCTGGATGTAGATGGTCTAAGAGGTGATATTGTAACCAATAGAGCAGCTCGGGCTTTAGCTGCCTATATGAATAAAGACTCTGTTGATGTAGATGATATTAAGACTGTGATTAAATTATGTTTAAGACATAGATTGAGAAAAGATCCACTAGAAACGATGGATTCTGGTTTTAAGGTTCAGCAAGTAGTTGATTTAGTATTTGATGTAAGGTAGTTAGCAGGCTTAGTAGGATTCGAACCTACATTAGAGACTTAGAAGGTCTCTGTCCTAATCCATTAGACGATAAGCCCTTTAGATTTTATATATTTTTTGATGGGCAGTACTGGATTTGAACCAGTGACCACCTGCTTGTAAGGCAGACGCTCTACCAGCTGAGCTAACCGCCCCATTAACTACAATATTAGTATAAATTCCCTAATATATCAATATGAATAATTATTATGTAAATTTTATTTTGATAAAAAATGTGAGATTATACAGATGAAAAGTATAGAAGTGTACATACAACGTATGTTTGAGTTATTCAGTTTAAATGCTAATATATTGGTGCGTTATTTTTATAATCTAGATATATCTTTAATTAATTGGAGTTCTGTTTTAGATCAGATGGTACTTGTTGGTCCAGGTTCTCTAGGTATATCAATATTAACGTCTTTTTGTATCAGTTTAATTTTTACTTTACAAATCGTTAAAGAATTTTTATATTTAGATGCAACTAGTATAGTTGGAGCAATTTTAGCTTTAGCTTTTATTCGTGAATTATGTCCAGTTTTAATTTCAGTGATAGTAGTGGGTAGAATAGGTTCATCTTTCACAGCTGAAATTGCAACTATGAAAGTAACAGATCAAATAGATGCATTATATTTACTTAAAACAGATCCATTTTTATATTTAGTTTTACCTAGAGTTATTGCTTGTGTAATAATGTTACCAGTACTAAATTTGGTGGCATTTATTACTAGCTTGTCTAGTAGCGTTTTTGTATGTTTTGTTTTTTATCATATTAATATTTCCGTATTTTTATGTTCCGTTTACTCTGTTGTATCATTATTTGATTGGATTAAGTCTGTATCGAAAACAGTTTTTTTTGGATTAGCAATATCAAATATTAGTTGTTTTTCAGGTTTAGCTACTACAGGGGGATCTAAGGCAGTTGGTAAATCGACAACTAGATCAGTTGTTATGAGTTTGCTAGCAATTTTTATTCTTGATTTTCTTTTGTCTTATTTTATGTTTAGTCAATCAGATAGTGTTATTAAATCTTTGTAAGTATATATGTTTTTCTAATTATTTGTTGTCCTTAAATTGGTCATGAAAAAATTCTATCAATTGTGGTTGAATATTAATACAAAGATACGTTTAGTAACTTTAGTTACTTTAACTGTATCTTTAATTATGAGTAGCTTGACGTTTTGGGCATTGAATACTCTAGAGGAAGATTCAATTTTGACAGATAGTCGTTTTTCTAAAGATTTGGGTTTATTATTTGCAGCTAATGTTACAGGTTTAGTTGAACAGAATAATATTAAAGAGTTAGTTAGTTTTTTTGAGAAAATTTATTTAAGTACATCCAGCATACGTTATATTCAGCTTTTTAAAATGAATGGAGATTTATTATGTTCGCTTCCATTGTATAGCTCAGATGTTCAAAAGTTTTTACAATTACATCAGAATCTTTTACAAATTGAAACTCAAGATTTTTTATTTAATATACCCGTTATTCATTACTCAACAATTTTTCATGATCAAATTACTAATATTACTATACCTCTGATAAAAGATGGGAAAAATCTAGGTACCCTAGATTTAGGTATTAATCCAAACCCTAGTATATCTTCTTCCTCAAAATTAATTCAATATGTTAGTCTTGCTATTTTTGTATCAATATGGTTGATGGTTATTATTGGTGCGGCATTTAATGCTTTTACTATTACTGAACCACTTCAGGAACTTCTAGTAGGTATTAAAAGAGTAGCATCCGGTGATTTTAGTCGACAAATTAATTCGAAGTTTAAAGGAGATTTAGGCGATCTAATTGTTAGTTTCAATGAGATGGCTGAAAGATTAGAATCCTATGAGAAATATAATGTTCAACAGTTAGCATCTGAACAGATTAAACTAGAAGCTTTAGTTTCTACTATAGTAGATGGTGCTATTTTGGTAGATACAGAGTTACGTTTACTATTTGTTAATCAAACTGCTATTAAAGTTTTTAATTGGTATAATAAAGATATTATTGGTACTGTAATTTTTAATAATTTACCTTCTCATGTCAACGATGCTTTGTTACCTGTGTTAAATAATTTAATAAAATCAAATTTTTGGGATGCTAATCAATTGAAGGCACAAGAAGTTTGTGTTAGGATAAACAATGGATTTACAAAGACTTTACGCTTATTACTTACTATTGTTTTAGATAAAAACAGGAAAATTTTGACAGGTATTGCAATTACAATACAGGATATTACTCGAGAAGTACAATTAAATGAGGCAAAAAATCAATTTATTAGTAATGTTTCACATGAATTACGTACACCATTATGTAATATAGGTTTATTATTAGAAACATTAATAGATTTTGAAGGACAATTAAGTAAGAGTAAGAAAATGCAATATTTAAATATTGCATTTTCAGAAACCCAAAGGCTTAGTCGTCTCGTTAATGATGTGTTAGATCTTTCACATTTAGAATATGAGCATAATTATAATTTACAGTCTGTTGATTTACTTCATATTTTATCTAATATAAGTAAATCTTGTCAGATAACAGCAGCTAATAAGAATATAAAAATTGTTTTAGAGTTTGCTAAATGTGTTAAAGGGGTTCTTGCTCATGAAAGTTCATTATTTCAGATTTTGTCTAATTTATTAGGTAATTCAATGAAATTTACTCACAGTGGAGGTCAAATAATATTAAGAGTTTATCCATTATATAGTTTTTCTACTTATTTATTTGATGATAGTAACGTTCAATCTTTTAATTTTGTTCGTATCGAAGTCATTGATGAAGGTATAGGCATTGATAGAGTTTATCAAAATCAAATTTTTGATAGATTTATGCGGATTGAAAATAGTGTTCATATTTTAGAGGGAACGGGTTTGGGCTTATCTATTGTTAAAAATATTATTCAAAAGTATAAGAGTCGAATTTCTGTATACAGTGAGTTAAGTATAGGGACAAGTATTTGGTTTGACTTGGCAGTGTTGACTTAATGTAAGTTCATGTATTGGTTAAAATTTTTAGTTTGTTTTTTCTGTAATGTATATATTTCTTGTAAGCTTGTAATAGTTTTTATCTAAAATTATTATAAAGTATAATTATTGCTCGTTATTAATGTATACTAAGTATTAATTATAATTAATTGTCAGAGTTTAGTAAGAGTTATTGAAATATAATTTAGTTGTAATAGTTGTTCATTATTGTAAATGAGAGTTTTTATTATTGTTTTGTCAAAAACAAACTAAGTAAGCTTGATGATTTTTAGTATTATTAGATAATTGTCGTCATATTTTTTAGTTATTTAAATATTTTGCTGGGGGAGGTAATTAATATGTCTGGCGGATCAACAGGAGAGCGCCCATTTTCTGATATTATTACAAGTATACGATATTGGGTTATACATAGTATTACTATTCCAGCATTGTTTGTTGCTGGATGGTTATTTGTAAGTACAGGCCTCGCTTATGATGTATTTGGAACACCTAGGCCAAATGAGTATTTTACTCAAGATCGTCAACAAGTTCCATTAGTGAATGATCGTTTTAGTGCAAAACAAGAACTTGAGGATTTAACTAAAGGTATTTAAATGGAGATTGCAAAATGAGTCAAGGAAATTCAAATCAGCCTATATCATATCCGATTTTTACATTTAGATGGTTGGCGATACATGGTCTAGCAATACCGACTGTATTTTTTCTGGGTGCTATCACATCAATGCAATTTATTCAAAGATAGGAGATAAGAATGAGTGGTCCAAATCCTAATAAAGAACCTGTAGAGCTGAATCGTACATCATTATTTTGGGGACTTTTATTAATTTTTGTTCTTGCTGTATTATTTTCGAGTTATTTTTTTAATTGACATAACTTTATTTAAGTTTATGTATATATAAAAGTTATTTAATATATTACTTTGGTTTTAAGGAGAGTGAAAATGGCAGGTACAGGTAGGGTACCTTTGTGGTTGGTAGCTACGGTAGGTGGAATAGCAGTAATTACAGTTTTTAGGTATTTTTATATATGGATCTTATTCAGGCATAGGTTCTTCTTTATAAATTTATTGATCTAGTTTAATTTTTAATCCGCCTTGTAAATGGTTTTATAAGGCGGCAATTTTACTTATTTAAGTAATATTATCTTGCTCAATATAAATAAATAGTAGAGCCATGCTGATGCCCGGGAAGATAATGCCAACTAAAGGCACTAAAATGCAGGTAAATAAGATGCTGTCATTTTACTCACTTATTATATTATACTATGTTTAAATATTGTAATAATAAAAATGTATTTTAGTATTATAAATATTGTAAAATTTAATATTAGTAATTATATTTTGGTATAAATTCTAATTTATACTGGATGTAGTTCTATTACAAAAGTATTGATCTGATTCAAATGAGTAAATTTCAATCTATTTCAGACAGCCTAGAAGCAATGCGTAAGTTTTCAGAAGTTTATGCTCAGAGAACAGGTACAGTATTCTGTGCAGATCTTAGTGTAACTGCTGTAGTTATTGAGGGTCTTGCTAAAAATAAAGATCATTATGGTTCTCCATTATGTCCCTGTCGCCATTATGAAGATAAGCTTAAAGAAGTATTAAATGCCTATTGGAATTGTCCATGTGTGCCTATGCGTGAACGTAAAGAATGTCATTGCATGTTATTTTTAAAACCTGATAATGAGTTTGCTGGTACATTACAAAGAATAAATTCTAAAGATTTATTGAGCCATATTAATTAGTAGAATTGAGAGTTAGATTTTCTATTTAATGAGTTTATGTTTTTGACTACAGACATAATACTTTTCCATATTTTATGTCTGTTTTCCATATTTTATTGTTTTTTTATTTAATTATAAGTTACCTTTTTTAAAAGATAGCAATACAATAACTGCAGGTCCTACGAATATAATAATTGCTAAGCTTACTAATTGGCCAATTACTTGCCAGTTAATCATATTTAAGTTTTTCCTCTTTATATTTATAATCTAATTTTTTTATTATTCTAGATTAATTATACTAGTTTTTTCTTAGTAATGATTAAGAATTTATTAATTTTTCGATAGTTTCTTGTAATTTAGATTTTTGATATAGTTCTGTAATTATATCGGCACCACCTATAAATTCTCCATTTACATAGACTTGTGGTATAGTTGGCCATTTTGAGTACTCTTTAATGCCAGATCTAATACTAGGATTTTTAAGAACATCAATGGTACTGTATACAAGTTCTAATATATTTAAGATTTGTATAACTCGACTAGAAAAACCACAGAGCGGCATTTCTTTTGATCCTTTCATAAAAACAACTATTGTAGAGTTATTAATTATGTTTTTTATGGTTTTTTTTGTTTCTGGATTCATTCTTTTGTTATTTTAATATATATTGCTCTAATTTAAGATTTATATTTTATTGTTACCTACAAAATTTGCGTAGAGCCAATGATTTTTCAATTGAATTACTAAATTATTTGTATGAAAAATATTGGATATTTTACTATTATAATTAATCATTTTAATAATTTTACTGATCATTTGTTGCTTGATGCATAAGTTGAAATGATATTGAAAAAATAATTGTAGGGATCTCTGTTGTAAAGATAAATGTTCTTGTTGTAATAAATTTATGTTTAAGCCAACTAATTTTTTATGTTTGATTTTTAAATATAATCTAATTGTATTTTCTTTAATATATTCATTATCAGTTTCTGATAGTTCAATAAAAGAATAGAGAGAATTCATGGTATTATGATTAATACATTGTTTTAGGTAGGGGATAAGTTCATGTCTGAAACGATTTCTTGGTATTAGATAATTGTAATTTGTGGTATCTGACCATACAGGTAGGTGTAACTTACGGCAAAACCATTCTGTTTCTTCTCGAGAAAAATGTAACATAGGTCTTATTATCCACAACTGTTTGCTAATTTTACGCTTCGATACTAAACCAGTAGCTCCGTCAATACTAGTCCCTCTTATTAGTTGTTGTAAAAAAGTTTCTATTTTATCATTTTTTGTATGTCCTAATAAAATCTTACTAAATTTATATTTTAAAGCATGGTTAATTAACATCTGGTATCTTAATAGCCTAGCTTTCTTTTCAGAAAATATTAGGCTTTTAATTTCATAAATAGATAGTTTAATCTCTATTTGTTTAGCAAAATTAATAATCTGTTTAGTGTGTTTTATGCTTTTCTTTTGCCATTGATAATCAATATAGATAGCTTCAAATTTGTTATTACGGTTTTTAAAGCAATCCTGCAGTAATTTTATTAAGCATAATGAATCCTGTCCGCCAGATATTGCAATTAATAACTTTTCTTTATTATTAATGTTTGATTTTAAATTATTGATGAATTTTTTATGTAGAAAAGTATGCATATGAAAAATATTTTTATTAAAACTTGATATTATGATTTGTCTATGTTATTAATATTCTAAAGTTAATTTAGGGTTACTAACTCAATGGTAGAGTAATCGGCTTTTAACCGATTAGCTCCGGGTTCGAGTCCCGGGTAACCCACTTTATTTTTGATATTGAAATTTCAGTTGTTATTCTAATAGTTTTTTATTTATTCGTTTATTTTTACACTATGCTTACAATTTCTAAAACTCTAGAAAATTTAGATTCTAAATGTGCTCTTATTCCTTTTTTAACAGCTGGTTATCCAAATTATCAGGCTACTATTGATATCTTATATATTTTAGATAAACGAGGTGCTGATATTATTGAGTTAGGTATACCATATAGTGATGCTTTGGCAGACGGTCCTATAATACAAGAGTCGTCAAGAATAGCAATTAATAATAATATTTATATAACTCAAGTTCTTGAAATAATGAAAAAAGTTAGTCCAAGCATAAGAGCTCCTATTATTATTTTTACTTATTATAATCCAGTTTTATCTAGAGGTATCGCAAGATTTTTATTAGATATATCTAGTGCAGGTGCAAAAGGTTTAATTATTCCTGATCTTCCTTTAGAAGAATCCGATATTTTAATTAAGCTTTGTCATATATATAATATCGAGCTTATCTTATTTATTTCACCAGGAACTTCTAAGAGTCGCATTTCTGCTATACTATCTAAGTCGCCAGGCTGTATTTATCTTTTAACTAGTTATGGTGTCACAGGAGTTAGAAAAAATTTAGCATTTAAGGTTAATAATTTAGTTGATTATATAAAGTCTAGTACAAGTAAGAAAATTATACTTGGTTTTGGCATATGTAATACTAAACAAGTTGACCAAGTATCTGCATGGCAAATTGATGGTATTGTAATTGGTAGTGCATTTATTAATAAGATTACTGAGAGTGTAAGAAACAAAAGCTATAGAGTATTAGAGTCTTTTTGTACTACTATTAAGTCGGCTATGATCTAATAAAGTGTTATATAAACTAAAAACTACCCCCAGGGGAATTCGAATCCCCGTTACCTCCGTGAAAGGGAGATGTCCTAGGCCTCTAGACGATGGGGGCTAATGAAAGTGTCAGTTAATTAATAATAATACACTAACGAATTTTTAATTAACTGTCAACCTTTAAAATTAATATTGCTATAAGAAATATTATTATTTAGTATTTATAATTAATCTAGCTCTCATGCTTAGATAGACTACTGTTTGTCTTATATAAGTTGTCATACTAATAAATAGTGAAAAGGCTTCATTTTTATATTCAATCAAAGGATCCTGTTGTCCATAACTACGCCATCCAATTGATTCTCTTAATATAGTCATTTTTTCTAAATGTTCTTGCCATCCTTTGTCAATTTGTTGTAGTAAATAATATTTTTCAAGCTTTCGAATTAATCCGGGTTTTAATTGTTCGAGATATGCTTCTCTTAAGTCATATGTTACGTGTAGTTGTTCGTATAGGAAATTTTTTAATTCTTCAAGATTTAGCAAACTATATTCTTTCGTATCAAAAGATTGACCTAAATTTAGTAATTTATGTATTTGACACATAATTTTATATTGATGTTTTTTGCTTTTTTGCATGCTATAGAATATAAGAAGTTCGTCAATAGTATTTTCTGCATATTCAATTATGCAATCTCTCATGAAATAAGCTTCTAGAATTCTTTTCCTTTCTGAATAAATAGCTTGTCTTTGATTATTAATTACTTCGTCATAATCAAATAATTGTTTCCTTGTATCATAAAAATAAGCTTCTACTTTTTTTTGCGCATTATCTAGACTTTTGCTTAAAATTGTAGATTCTATAGGTGTATTTTCATCAATTTGTAAGTTTTGCATTAAGTTTGCAATTTTTTCTCCTCCAAAAATTCTTAGTAAGTTGTCTTCTAAGCTCAGAAAAAAGCGTGATGATCCAGGGTCTCCTTGTCTACCGCCTCTTCCTCGTAACTGATTATCAATTCTCCTTGATTCGTGTCTTTCTGTACCTATTACATGTAGACCACCTAGTTGAATAACCTCTTCTCTTTCTTTCTGAAATTCATTATCATATTCTTTAAAAATATTAATGAATAGTTTTTTAATTATATTTTCATCATTATTTAATTGTTTGTTAGTATAAATAATTTTGTCTATGTAGTTATCTAATTCTTCTATAGATACCTCTTTAAAAATTTGCATTTTTTTAATATGATCATTATAGTTGTTTATGATTATACTGATATTGTTTCTATAAGATAAGTTATCTGTTTCATTTATATTATAGAGCATACTTTTAATCTTCTTATTTAGTAAAAGCTTTGTAATTGCGGAGGCATTACCACCAAGTATAATGTCAGTTCCTCTACCAGCCATATTAGTTGCTATTGTTAAAGCGTATTTTTTTCCTGCTTGTGCAATAATTTCTGCTTCACGAATTATATTTTCGGGCTTAGCATTTAGTAAATTGTAGTTTAGTTTATATGCTGTAAGCATATTTGCTAATAGTTCAGATTTTTCGATATTTGTTGTCCCAACTAAAGTTGGTCTGCCTAATTGATTCATATCAAAACATTCTCTAGAAATAGCTTCCCATTTTGCGTATTCATTTTTGTAAACTAAATCAGGCATATCTTTGCGAATACACATTTTATTTGTTGGAATGTCTATGACTTCTAAGTTATAAATTTTATCAAATTCAGCTTCTTCTGTTTTTGCTGTTCCTGTCATACCACTTAATTTTTTATATAATAAAAATAAGTTTTGGTATGTAATAGAGGCCAGAATTTGATTTTCTTTTTGGATAGTTACATTTTCTTTAGCTTCTATTGCTTGATGTAATCCATCACTCCATCTTCGTCCATTCATAATTCTACCAGTAAATTCATCAACAATTATGATAAGATTATCACGTACTATATAATGTTGATCTTTAAGGAATAGATTTTTACTTTTTAGAGCATTTAATATAAATTGTGCCCATGGGTTATTGAGATCGTACAAATTATTAGTTTTTAGTTTACTCTCACAATTAATAATCCCAGTATCTGTTAGTGTTATACGACGTTCTTTTTCGTCTACTTCATAATCTGTATGTTTTTTTAGTTGTTTCGCAATTTCATTGGCAATTTTATATTTGTGTGTGGATGTTTCTGAAGGTCCAGAAATAATTAGTGGTGTTCTCGCTTCATCTATGAGTATAGAATCAACTTCATCGACAATTGCATAGAAAAAGGGTCTTTGAACAATTTCATGATGATCAATAGCCATATTGTCTTTTAAATAGTCAAAACCCAATTCACTATTAGTTACATATGTTATATCATTACTATAATTTAATTTTCTTATAGAATAGATCATATTTTCTTGTATAAGTCCTACTGTTAAACCTAAAAATTTGTGTACTTTACCAACCCATTCAGAATCTCGTTTAGCTAAGTAATCATTTACAGTAACAATGTGCACACCTTTTTTAGCCAAAGCATTTAGGTAGGCAGGTAATATACTGACAATTGTTTTACCCTCTCCAGTTTTCATTTCTGCAATTTTACCTTTATGTAAAACAATACCTCCAATTACTTGTACGTCAAATAAGGTAAGTTTTAATATTCTTTTAGTTGCTTCTAAAGCAGTAGCAAATGCTTCAGGCAGAAGTAGATTTAAGTTTTGTTTATATAATAATTTGTTTCTTAGTTTTTTAGTTTGTTCTTTTAAGTCATTGTTAGATAATTTTTCTATATCTTTTTGTATATTTTTTATTTGTTTAACTATTATTTGATATTCTTCTATTTTTTTATATCTTTTGTTAATTAGAAATTTAAACATTGGTCTTGTATTTTTTAAGATTGCAAGTATTTTATTAATTGTGGAGAGAAGAATTCTTGTATTTCTGTTAAAATTTTACTCTTATGGAATAGGATATATTTTCTTGACCAAATAGCTCCTTGTGTCTTGAATTCTTTTCCCATAAAATCTGAGTAACCATATTTAATATTGTAGATTTTTTTATGAAAATCTATTTCAAATTCTATGAGTGATTTGCCTATTGGTTGTTTATTGTATAAAGTTTCAATATTATTACTAGAAATATATAAAAGAGATTCTGCAAATGCAAATTTATTTTTATCTTTATCTTCTAGCCAAACTTGTCTAAACAAAAGATTTTCAGTTTTTTTTTACAAGAAAGTATTTGAAATTGTTTTTGTGTTACCAATGATATATATATATCTTTTCCTATAAGGGAATTTAGATTTTGTGTAAAAGACCCTTCTGCCATTATAAGTAACTTCCATTCATAAGGAATATAGCGTAACTTAGAAAGATTTTTATATATATTATATGTATAGAAATCTGTGAAATTATGATATTGTATCATTTAAATGCCCTCTAATTATTTTAGTAGTTTGTTTATTGAATTATCTTTAATATTGTGAAGCATTAATTGTATTTTTTTTTACATATAAGAGATTTACCTTCCATTTCTTTTGGAGGTCTAATCTGTAATAAATCTAGAATTGTAGGTGCGATATCTGCCAGTGATCCGTTTTGATTTAAATCTATTTCATTCTTTAAGTTCATTTGGGCATTGATCAAAATAAAAGGAACAGGATTAAGTGTATGCGACTTGCACGGTTGATTATAATTATCTAACATTTGTTCAGCATTACCATGATCAGCAGTAATAATTAAGGTACCTTTAACTTCTTTTATTTTATTTACTAGTTTTTGAAGACAGTTGTCCACACTTTCAATTGCTTTAAGTGTTGCATTAAAATTTCCAGTGTGACCAATCATGTCTGGATTAGCATAGTTTACTATTAAAACTTTGTATATATTTTTATTGATTGCTTTTATAAGACTATTGGTGATTTCTTTAGCAGACATTTCAGGAGTAGCTTCATAATTATCAACTCGGGGACTAAGAACAAATTCACGATCTTCTCCAGGAAATGGCTCTTCAGTACCACCGTTTAAGAAATAAGTTATATGCGCATATTTTTCTGTTTCAGCTATTCTGAACTGTTTTAGTGAGTGTTCAGATATAATTTTAGCGAGGAAATTTTCTGTTTTCTCTTTTGGAAATACAATAGGTAAATCTAAAGTACTGTCATAATTTGTGAAAGTTGTAATATTTAGTCTTTCAATATTTTTTCTATTGAAACCTTTAAATTTAGTTTTACTAAATGATTGAACTAGTTGTCTTATCCTATCCGGTCTAAAATTAAAAAAAATTATGCTATCATCATTTTCAATTTTTCCTTCTTTTATTCTTGTTGGAGGTATAAATTCATCGTATATTTGTTTTCTATAGTTTTCTTTTATGACATAAAGCGGATTATTAAAGTTTTTAAGTTTTATACTGTTATTTATTAATGTTAAATATGTTTTTTCTATTCTTGACCATCTACAATCCCTATCCATGCTGTAGAATCGACCACTAATTGTACAAATATTGATTTTTGAACTATCTTTAGTATGCAGTAAAATTTCTTCAATAAATCTCTGTGTATTTTTAGGCTCAGTATCTCTACCGTCAGTAATAACGTGAATACAAATTTCTAAATTTGTATATTTTTTACCCATCTTAATTAGTGCAAATAAATGGTCTATATGTGAATGTACTCCTCCATTAGAACAAAGTCCAATTATATGTAGTTTTTTTTGCTGTTTGCCAGTGTTTGTATAAACTTTATTTAATAATTTATTATAAAAAAAGTCTTTCTTTTTTATATTTTTACTAATTTTAACTAATTCTTGATCAATTGTCCTACCAGCTCCTATTATCATATGACCAACTTCAGAGTTTCCCATTTGTTTTTGTGGTAAACCTACTTTTTCACCTGAAGCTTCAAGTAGTGTATTAGGATATCTTTTCCATAAAATATCCATCGTAGGTGTCTTTGCAGATTTTATAGCATTTCCTTTTATACTATTACAATAACCCCATCCATCAAGAATAGTTAAAATTATTGGACAAATAGTTTGTTGAGACATGTTATGATATTTCTTAAAAGTAAATATAATTAATGAAATATATCATAATATATTTTTATTTGAATTTAAAAACCATGAAATAAATTAATTTATTATTTCACGGTTTTCTTTGTTTATATAGATTAACTTAAAGCATTAATAGCATAATCAAGATAAGTATTAGCTTCAATAGCAGCTTGTCCTGATAGTCCGTGGCTGTTTTTTATATATTGTAAAGCTTCAATATACCAGCTTGGCGATAGTTCAAAACTACGATTAATTTCTTCTAGTCCCGCAACTAAATATTCATCCATAGGTCCTGTTGCACCAACAACGAGACAGTATGTCGTCATCCGTAGATAATATCCGATATCACGTGCACATTTAGCTTTTCCAATTGCACTAGATGCGTATGTTGGGCCAGGCATTTGCGTTACAAATGGGAATTTTGTGTATACAGCTTGAGCTGCGCCTGTAATTAATCTTTGTGCATTACCAGTTAATGATTTAGCAGCGGCCAGGCTTGCAGTAGCTCGTTGATATCTACCATTAATTGACTGTAATTCGCCATTGCTTAGAAATCTTCCTTGACTGTCTGCTGATGCAATAGCCTCAGTAATTGGAGTTTTCATTAATCTATCCTTTATTAAATAATGATTATTAATTATTGCTTTATTTATATGTTCTTAAACAACTGACACGGCAGCTCTGTCAAAATAACTGCCTAATTCAGCAGCTAAAGAACTACAATCACCTAGCGGTACCCCTTTTAGATCATTTGCTAAGGAAATAGAAGCTTCTTTCATTTTTTGAATTGCTACTGCAACTGAAGTACCAGGCGTGCCTAAAGCCTGATAAGTTTCTCTTAATCCATTTAAGCATCTATCATCTAGAACGCTAGAGTCTCCCGCAATCATGGCGTAACTAACGTACCTTAAGACAATCTCCATATCTCTTAGACAAGCAGCCATTCTGCGGCTAGTATAAGCATTTCCACCTGGTTGTACTAATTGCGGTTGTTCTGCAAATAGGGATCTTGCTGCATTTGTAACAATGGCAGAAGCATTTGAATTAATTTTATTAATAATATCTAGTCTTTTATTTCCTTCTGCAATCATTACAATTAGTGCATCTAATTGGCTATTGCTTAAAAATTCTCCTCTTGCATCCGCTTGTGCAACAAGTTTTGCAAACGCATCTAACATAATCGTACTCCTTTATACATTACACTAATATTTTATATACAATTATTGAAAATGATTTTTTTTAAAAATTGTTAAATTGTATATTTATTATACTTTTTAAACTATTCTCCTATAATTTCTGGTTGTGTTATTTCATCTACCATTTCTAGAATAGCTCTTATGATAGGCTTGATTAAAGGATCGTCAATAATATCTATGTCTTCATATTTTCTGCGTTTTGCTCTATTTGCTATTTGTATTGTTATTTTATATCGGTTAGTAGCTGCTTCAAGAAGTTCTTCTGTTTTATAGGTAATTTTTTGAGAATTAATTTCTTTTGTTGTATTTATAAGTACCATTTTAGTTCTAATTTGCTAATTATTGATGTACGTCATTAATATTATGTTTATTCTGTAAATATATATGTAATATTTACTCATAATAGTGTTCATTAATCATGTAGTTGTAATGATGATATATTAATGAGTAAATTAATTTAACTTTTTTTATATTATTTTTCATACTTCATCTCAGTGCATTATTTTGTTTAGTTAATTTTGGATAGGGGTAGTTATAGGTTTTAAACGTTTCATTTTTTATAAACAGAAGAACTACAGTTTATTTTTTTGATCATAATACAATATAATATATGCAAGCATCAAAACATTTCACTTATAAGCTTAATCATTATTGTGGGCATCCTACATGCGTAGATGAAAGGGATGCATGTGGTGTAGGGTTTTTAGTTCATCTTAAACAAAAATCTTCTCATGCTTTAGTTAATCAATCTTTACAAGCTTTAAAATGTATGGAGCATAGGGGGGCATGTGGAGCGGATGGTATATCTGGTGATGGTTCCGGAATTACTACCCAAATTCCTTGGAGAATTTTTAGTAAGCATTTAAGTAATAAATTGGATGTAATTAGAAATGTTGGTGTAGCAATGCTTTTTCTTCCCACTAATCATATAGAGGAAGTACGTAAAATTTTTAATTGGATATGTACAGATAATCATTTTAAAGTACTAAGTTGGCGCGATGTACCTATATGCCAAGATATTTTAGGTAAACAAGCTTTGATAAATCAGCCAAATATTCAGCAGTGTTTTGTACAATCTAATCAACTTTCAGGCGATGATTTAGAAAGACAACTATATATTCTAAGAAAAAAAATTGAAAAACAAATATCATGTACTAAGTTTTCTATCAATAGAGAATTTTATATTTGTTCTTTTTCTTCAAGAATTATTGTTTATAAAGGTATGGTTAAATCGGAGGCTTTAGGTTATTTTTATAAAGATCTATATAATCCAGATTATATTAGTAATTTTGCTATTTACCATAGGAGATTTAGCACTAATACTATGCCAAAATGGCCGCTAGCACAGCCAATGCGGTTTATTGCTCATAACGGTGAAATTAATACTCTTTTAGGTAATTTAAATTGGATGAGATCAAAAGAGCCTTCATTACATCATCATTATTGGGATAATTGTATTAATGATTTAAAGCCTATAACAAATCCAGAAAATAGTGACTCAGCCAATTTAGATGCGGCAGTAGAATTACTTATTTCATCGGGTAGAAGTCCGCAGGAGGCTCTAATGATTTTAATTCCTGAAGCATATAATAGACAACCAGCTTTACAAAGTTTTCCTGAAGTTACTGATTTTTATGAATATTATAGTAATTTGCAAGAACCATGGGATGGTCCAGCTTTAGTAGCTTTTACAGATGGTAAAGTAGTAGGAGCCACTTTGGATCGTAATGGTCTAAGACCTGCACGTTATTGTATTACAAACACAGATTTAGTTATGGTTTCGTCAGAGTCGGGCGTAATTGATTTTAGACCTGATATTATTATAAGAAAAGGTCGGCTAGGACCAGGACAAATGTTTTGTGTAGATATGATTAATGGTCTTGTTTTAGATAATTGGACAATTAAACAATCTATAGCTAGTCAATTACCTTATAAAAAATGGCTTAATGAAAATCAGCAACTATTAAAATCTAAGTCTTATTTATGCGATTCTAGTATTGATACATTAGAAATGATTAAGTTACATACTGCATTTGGTTATACGAATGAGGATGTAGAGCTTGTTATTGAACATATGGCAGGCCTAGCTAAGGAACCTACCTTTTGTATGGGAGATGATACTCCATTAGCAATTTTATCTGAGAAACCACACCTATTATATGATTATTTTAAGCAAAGATTTGCACAAGTTACTAATCCCGCAATAGATCCTTTAAGAGAAAGTTTAGTCATGTCTTTAGATGTTTCATTAGGATCTAAAGGTAATATATTGTCTCCCTCTGAGAGTATGGCTAAAATCATTAAGCTTAAATCTCCTATAATTAATGAAAATGAGCTAACAGCACTATCGCAGATGAATCAGAAATTAGTAAAATTAAATACTTTTTTTCATAAAAATAGTTATGGTTTTGATAGAAAGCTTCTGGAATTATGTGAAATATCAGTTAAGTATATTAATCAAGGTGTAGAAATAATAGTTTTAACTGATTATGTCGATGTTTTATTGCCCGATCAACTTTTTATACCACCTCTTCTAGTTATAGGCAGTATACATCATTATTTAATTGAGCAAAATTTGCGTCAAAAGGTATCTTTAGTAGTAGAAACAGCACAATGCTGGAATACTCATCATTTTGCATGTCTGATTGGTTATGGTGCTAGTGCAGTTTGCCCTTATATGGCTTTAAAAACTGTAAGACAGTGGTGGCATCAGCCTAGAACTCAAAAGTCTATGACAACGGGAAAGTTACCTTCTTTAACTTTAAAACAAGCACAACAAAATTATCGTTTAGCTATAGAGTCAGGATTACTTAAGATTTTATCTAAAATGGGTATTTCATTATTGACAAGTTATCATGGAGCACAAATATTTGAAATATTGGGTTTAGGTAAAGATTTGGTTAATCTTGCTTTTAAAGGTACGGTTTCACGATTAAATGGTATTTCTTTAAATGAACTATATTTAGAAACAAAGCTTACTTATGATTCAGCTTTCATTTCAGATCTGCCTAAAAAACTAATCAATTTAGGTTATGTTCAGTATCGTCCTAGTGCTGAATATCATGTGAATAATCCAGAGATGTCTAAGACTCTTCATAAAGCTGTTCGTAGTAAAGATCATAATTTATATGATAAGTATAAAAAATTATTACAAGAAAGACCTCCTACTAATTTAAGAGACTTATTAGAGGTATTTAGTGATAGGCAAGCCATAAACTTGGTAGAAGTTGAACCAGTAGAAGCAATTTTAGCTAGATTTTGTACAGGAGGTATGTCATTAGGTGCTCTATCAAGAGAAACTCATGAGACATTAGCTATAGCAATGAATAGAATAGGAGGAAAATCTAATTCTGGTGAAGGAGGAGAAGATTCTGTAAGATTTTCTCCTATTAAAAATATTAATTCTATGGGGACATCCGATGAATTTCCTTATTTAAAAGGTCTACAAGAGAATGATATAGCTAGTTCAGCAATAAAACAAATTGCATCTGGCCGTTTTGGAGTTACTCCTGAGTATTTAATTAATGCCCGTCAACTAGAGATTAAAATTGCACAAGGTGCAAAACCTGGTGAAGGAGGTCAGTTGCCTGGCAAGAAAGTAAGTACATATATTGCAGAATTAAGAAATTGTAAGCCAGGTGTTACTTTAATTTCTCCACCGCCTCATCATGATATTTATTCAATTGAAGATTTATCACAATTAATTTTTGATTTACACCAAATTAATCCTAATGCTAAAGTATCAGTCAAATTAGTTGCAGAAATTGGAATAGGAACAATTGCTGCTGGTGTAGCTAAAGCAAATGCAGATATAATTCAAATATCAGGCCACGATGGCGGTACTGGAGCATCGCCTTTAAGTTCAATTAAGCATGCAGGGTCACCATGGGAACTTGGTCTAACAGAAGTCCACGAAACATTATCACTAAATGATTTAAGAGATCGAGTTTTATTAAGAGTAGATGGTGGTCTAAGAACAGGTAAAGATATTGTACTTGCTTCCTTAATGGGGGCAGAAGAATTTGGTTTTGGTACTGTAGCTATGATAGCAACAGGGTGTGTTATGGCTAGAATATGCCATACTAATAATTGTCCAGTAGGTGTGGCTTCTCAGCGTAAGGATTTAAGGAGTCGTTATCCTGGTATACCATCAGACCTAGTTAATTTTTTTGTATTTATAGCTGAAGAAGTTAGGGAAATTTTAGCTAATATAGGTTATTCAAGTTTAAAGGATATTATCGGTAGAAATGAATTATTATCTATTAATTCAAATGTAAAATTGAAAAAAACAAAATATTTAAATCTAGATATTTTATTGAATAATTGTTATTTACCAAGACCACAATTAAAATATCCTAATAATAGAGTTCATACTAATGGTGAAGTTTTAGATGATCAACTATTAGAAGATCCTGATATATTAAATACTATTGAGAACAATGGACATTTAAAAAAATTTGTAAAAGTTTCAAATATTGATCGCACTATTGGATCAAGAGTCTCTGGATATATAGTGCGAAGATATGGTAATTATGGTTTTAAAGGCTCACTAAATTTATATTTTCAAGGAACTGTTGGACAAAGTTTTGGTGCTTTTATCTGTCAAGGTATGCATTTATTTGTTAGTGGGGAAGCTAATGATTATGTTGGTAAAGGTATGAATGGAGGTGAAATTGTTATTGTTCCTTCTGATTTAAGTCAGTATAATCCTTCTCAGCAAGTAATTTTGGGCAACACATGCTTATATGGTGCTACAGGAGGTTTTTTATTTGCGTGTGGACATGCAGGAGAAAGGTTTGCTGTAAGAAATTCTTCGGCGCGAGCTGTTGTTGAAGGTGTAGGTGATCATCCTTGTGAGTATATGACAGGTGGTATTGTTATAGTATTAGGTAAAGCTGGTAGAAATATTGCAGCTGGTATGACAGGTGGCATATCTTACTTTTTAGATGAAGATGAAGATTTTTTATCTAAATTAAATCGAGAGATTGTTAAACCCCAAAAAATATTAACTCGCGAAGGAGAAAAACAATTGTTTGATCTTATAAAGCTATATCAAGTGAAAACTAAAAGTATTAAAGCAAAATCAATTTTAAATAATTGGCATTCTTTTATAAACAAGTTTTGGCAACTTGTTCCACCTTCCGAGATGAATGATGCTATTACTAATATTAAGTTTTCATCTTTTGAGGCCATTCAGAGTATTGAATAAAAAACGAATTTTATGAAGTTTTAAGAATTTTAGTTTCTATTATTTATTTTGCTCGTTTAGAATATTTTTAAGTATTATTCAGTTAATCTAGTTAAATTAATATTATAGTTTATATCTAAAGAGGATTTTCATTATGGCTCATAATGTTAAAGTATACGATACTTGTATAGGTTGTACTCAGTGTGTAAGAGCGTGTCCTTGTGATGTTTTAGAAATGGTTCCTTGGGATGGTTGTAAAGCTTCTCAAATAGCTTCTGCACCTAGAACAGAAGATTGTATAGGCTGTAAACGATGTGAAACAGCATGTCCTACAGATTTTTTAAGTGTCAGAGTTTACTTAGGTTCTGAAACAACACGTAGCATGGGCTTAGCATATTAGTTCAATTTGTTATTGAAGTAAGTTAAAGTAATTAAATAATCAATTATTTATATTTAATTACTTACATTTAATTTATATAATATAGATTCATTTCTTATATATTATGGTTTTACTAAATTCTGTAATTCATAAGGTTTTGAAATAAAAAAAGCAATAATATTTATTGCTTTTTTAAATAATTTTTATATTAATTCAGTGACTGAAATTTCAAAAGCTATACAAATAGCTGACACTACTTATATAGATATTTCTGCAAACGAACAGATGATAAAAGAAGTTAAGAAAAACATCAAAGTACCTATTTGTATTTTTTTCATTGATACTCAATAATTCTATAATACTTTAAAAGAATGTATTGATTTAATTGAGATAGGAAACTTTGATGGTTTTTATAAGAAATCAATCTTTTTTCACATAAAAAATCTTAAAATTCGCCAAATCTACTTATAATGCATATTTTGTATTATTTTCTACTTACTTAATTTCGAAAGTAGTTAATAGACTATTTATTTCTTTATCTAGTTTTAAATTATTATTTGTTTTATGGTCATATTTATATAGCTTTTTTCTGTATCGGAACAGGAAATATAATTGTTAGTCAAAGAAAGATTATAGAAATGATAAAATCTATCCAAGAATTTAAGTGCTCAATAGAGATGAACAATTGTAGGATAATGTACTATAACAAATTATCTTTACTTAAATTTTCGTTATATTCTTATTAATCAAAAATATTTAGAGTCCATATATGTATTTATTTAAGTAGATTTTATGAAAAAAATTAGATTAAATACTTTTTATGCTAATATAAATACTGTTTTTACCTTTATTATAATTTTAGCTTTTCCTGTTTTAGTTAGTGTAATGAATAGTTTTTTACGAAACAGCAAACATTACTCATTTTTTATAGAGTTTAATAGTGCCTATGGCATATCTAAGGGTACCCCTGTTCGTTTGCGTGGTATTAATATTGGTCATATTCAAAATATTAAAATACAAGTTAATTCCGTCTTAACTTTAGCAAAAATTAATTCTAGCAGTATTTATATACCAAAAAATTCAATTATAGAAACTAATCAGACAGGTTTGTTGAATGAGACAATTATTGATATTATACCTTTAGATCCTATTTACAAGATTCAAGAATTAAATTTGGATCCTTTATCTAGAACATGTAATAATTATAATATTATTTGCAATTCTATGTATATGGAAGGTGATAGGGGATTAAATTATGATGATTTGATTAGAGCTACTACAAGAATTTCCCAGAGATTTGATGATCCTAGTTTTTTTAATCTTCTCTATATTTTTTTACAAAATAGTATCGAAATTTCAGATAATGCTCTAGAAGTTACAATGTCTCTATCAGAGTTAATTTCTTTAGCGTATATATGTTTACAAAAATTTTTTTTTAGATCTCATTATTAAGTTTCTATTAGTTATTTATAAAGTATAAATTATCAATATTTAGGATTGTTAACATTAATGAACAATAAAAAAGAATTGTCTTTAACTTTTTTAAGGCCGGTTCATAGATTAGAATTTCAAATTAATCAACTTGCTCAGATGATATGTCATTATAATTTGTCTGTCAGTGAAGAAATAGAATTTTTTCAAAATAATTTATTCAAGTTAAAAGAGGAAATTTTTACTTCTCTTACACCACTTCAGCGTTTACATTTAGTTCGTCAAGCAGATAGACCAACAACTTTAGATTATATACCATATCTTATGGAAGAATGGATTGAACTTCATGGAGATAGAGGTGGAGCAGATGATCCTGCTATGGTTGGAGGCATAGGTAGATTTAATGGTCAAACAGTAATATTTGTTGGTCATCAAAGAGGAAAAGATACTAAAGAAAATGTATTCAGAAATTTTGGTATGCCTTCTCCAGGTGGTTATAGAAAAGCATTGCGTTTAATGCAACATGCTAATCGTTTTAATTTTCCAATTTTAACCTTTATTGATACTCCAGGAGCTTGGGCTGGTATAGAAGCAGAAAGGCTAGGGCAAGGAGAGGCTATTGCAGTAAATTTACGAGAAATGTTTTCTTTCCATGTGCCAATTATTTGTATTGTTATAGGAGAAGGAGGTTCAGGAGGAGCTTTAGGTATTGGTATAGGAGATAAGGTTTTAATGCTGAAATATGCTGTATATACAGTGGCTACTCCAGAAGCATGTGCAGCAATTTTATGGAAAGATAGCAAGCAGTCTTTAGAAGCAGCAGAGGCTTTAAAAATTACTGCAGTAGATTTAAAAGTTCTTGGAATTATTGATACAATTATTGATGAGCCAATAGGTGGATCTCAGGTAGATATTTTACAAGCAGCTATTTTTTTGAAAAAAGCGTTAATTGAAGAACTTGATAATTTATTATTATTAGATAATTATCAAAGGCAGGAACTTAGATACAAAAAGTTTCGCAAGATGGGTACTTTTTATGAATTATAATAATTTAATTTAAGTAGCTTTATAATAAAAAGTATATATAAAGCTATTATGAATACTTAACTAATTAATCCTGTACTAGTTAGACCGAGTATCGTTCCAGCCCCTAAAATATGTCCTAAACTAGTAGTTGCTAGTAGTTCGGGTAAACCGAAGCCATCGATACCAGAAATAGGTATAGAAGGACCGAGTCCTCTTACTTTAATAGCATATCTACCAATTATAATAGCAAATAAATTACATGCAATCATAATAATAGCGCTTTGACTGGACCATGTCACTGTATTTGTATTTATAGATATTAAATTATATATTAGCATTCTATTTTTATTTTTTTATAATTTACTAATATTAATTGTAAAATATATTGTTTATTCATTAATAGTAATAAAATGTTTGTTAACAAAATTTATATAAATTTTGATAAATCATATATATTTTATATTAACCACCCATATGTATGTAAACCTTTCCCAATAAAGTTTACACCTAAGTAGCAAATCCATACAATAAGAAAACCTAAGGATGCTAGAATTGCTGGCTTTTTCCCTCTCCAAGATTTAGTAAATCTTGTGTGAAGATAAGAAGCAAAAATAAGCCATGTTACTAATGCCCATGTTTCTTTAGGATCCCAGCTCCAATATGAACCCCAAGCTTCATTTGCCCAAACTGCTCCTGCTATAATACCAATAGTAAGTAAAGGAAATCCAAAGCCTATTATTCTATAACTTAAATGGTCAATAGTTTCTAATAAATTTAGCCGGTAATTATTAGTATTTGTTTTTAGTGTAGAATTACAAGAGTTAATAGTAAACTCCTTCGATATATAATTTAAGGAACTTCCTTTTATTTCAATATTTTCTCCTTTGGCAATTATCAAAAATAGTATTGATAATAGAGAGCCTATAATTAATGTTGCGTAACTAATTATCATAATAGTCACATGCATCATTAGCCAATTAGATCGTAGAGCTGGAACTAGTGGTGAAGCTGTTCTCATTTCTGTAGGTAGAGATAAACTTGCAAAAGCAATTATAAAGAGTGTAATGGGTATGCTTATAGCACCGATTAACTTATTGTTATTTTGTTTTTCTAAAATTATATGAATTAATGTTAGACTCCAACTTAAAAAAATTAGAGATTCATAGAGATTGCTTAGTGGGAAATAATTATTTGTAATCCATCTTAATAGTAGCGAGCTTGCTAAAAATATGTTGGTTATAATGATAATTATTTGACCAACTTTATATGTATTTACTAAGTTTGCAAATGTAATACTCAACCAGTAGATTATTAATGCTAACATTAATAATCCAAATGATATATTGACTAGGTAGTTTTCTAATACGTTCGAATTCATAAGGGCTCCAATTTTTTTATAAATATATAGTAATTTTATTACTTTCGTTACGTATAGAATATTATAAAGAATATTAAACTAAATAAAAAAGACAACCAGATAAATTTGGTTGTCTTTTTTATTTATAGATTAGGATAAAGAATTAATAATATAATCTAAAGCAGCTCTAAACTCTACTGCAGCTTGTGAAGACATATCACGAGGTACACACAGTCTATCACGTGCAAATGCAAATGCTGCAACGTAAGAAGCAGAAGGTAAATTTAAAGTACGGTAAACTTCACGAGCGCCTGCAATTCCCCATTCATCTATAGGACCTGTACCGCCTACTACTAAGGCATAGTTTATTAAACGCATGTAGTGATCAATATCTCTAAAGCATTTATTAATTTTTTCTTGAGAGTCGCCAGCTTCACCAGGGTTTTTTAAGTATGAATATTTTGCAAAGCAAGCATCGCCTGCTTCTTTTACAACCGCTTCATGATTAGCAGCAAGTTTTTCAGCTGCTTCTAGTCTAGAAGCAGCGCGCTGAATATTTCCTTGTACAGATTCAAGATCTGAGCTAGATGGAAAACGTCCAGCAGCGTCTGCAGCGCTAATTATAGTAGTGATAACAGATTTCATTGTTTTTCCTTATATTTTTTATATTTACTCAAATATTTATTCTGTATATTTAAATTAAATAATATTTAGCTAATTGAAGCTGCAACTCTATCACAGTAGCTTGCTATTTCTGAGGCTAAAGCTGAACAGTCACCATCAATCGTCTCAATTTTACGTTGAGAAGCAGTGTTATTAATAAAAGCAACTGCTGCAGCTTTCATAATACTTACTGCTCTTACTGAAGAATTAGTTGGTACACCAAGTGCAATATAAGTTTCTTTTAGACCATTTAAACAACGATCTTCTAATACAGAAGGATCTCCTGATAAAAGTGCGTATGAAGCATAACGTAGAATAATTTCACCATCTCGTAGGCAAGCAGCCATGCGTCGGTTAGTGTAACAATTGCCACCAGGAGCAATAAGACCTGGATTTTCACAAATCATTCCAGAGACAGCATCAGAAACAATACAGCTCGCATTAGATACGATTGCATTTACAGAATCTAGACGTTTATTACCATCTGCAATAAACTTTTTAAGAGCTTGTAAATCACTACCGCTTACGTAAGCAGCTTTAGTGTCAGAATTGACTACAACTCGGGAAAATGCATCTAGCATGGATTTCTCCTCATTATTTTATAAAGGATTTTACTGTTTCAGCTGTTGTTTTTTGTATAAGCTGATGTATTGGTATCAAAAGATAAATATAAGCTATTTATATAATTTGTTATATAACAAAGCAATATTCTGTAATACTTCATTAAATATTAGAATTTTTAATGAAGTATTTGATAATATTATCTTTAATCATCATTTGTTTTAGTGTAGCAATTAGATATTTTTTTGATTCTTTATTTTTTAATAGTGATAGTTTTTTTTGGTAAATAGTCAGTTTAAATTCTTGTTCTAAGCTTAACTCATTAGATTTATTCATTATTTGTATTTTTTAATAGCTTTCGTATTTCGATTTTATTAATATGTAATTGTAAATTCTATGCGTTTTAATTTCAATTTTAAATTATTTTGACTTAAAGATAAAAAGTGTTTCTATGTGAATAATCTTAATTAATTTGTTATATAGTATATATTTAGTTGTATATTAATCTATTTATGCATAAATAAGTAGTTTTGGAGAATTATAATGTCTATTCCACTTTTGAAATATTCACTGTCTACTCAAAATCAGAGAGTAAATGGTTTTGAAACATTTCCCGGAGAAGAACAGCCTAAGATTTATACTACAGATAATTTGCCAACACCAGCAGAAATGGATGAAATAATTTGGGTATGTTATCGGCAAATTTTTAGTGAACATCAAATTTTAAGTAGTACGAGAGAGCCTTTTTTAGAATCACAATTAAGATTTAATCAAATTAAAGTTAGGGATTTTATTAAGTCATTAGTTTTGTCAGATTCATTTAGATACTTAAATTATAATGTAAACAATAACTATCGCTTTGTTGAAATATGTATTCAAAGGATTTTAGGGAGAGATATTTATAATAATAGGGAAAAATTAGCTTTTTCAGTATTAATTGCAGACAAAGGTCTAGAATTTTTTGTTAATTTACTTATTAATAGTGAAGAATATATAGAAAATTTTGGAGAGACTGTTGTACCTTATCAAAGAAGACGAATTATTGCTCAGAGAACTAAAGGTGAAGTACCTTTTAATTTAAAGACACCTCGTATGAGTGAAGGTTTTTTGACAAAACAAAATATGCCACAGTTATTATGGCCAGGACCTGTTCGTCGATTTCGACCGCAAGAACAGTTACCTAAATCAGGAGATCCTGCATTATTTTTAACAATGGTTAGTGAATTATCTAATATTTAACTACCTAATTTAAATGCATCTACAAATAAACCATATAAAATACCTATTTTAATATTATTAGAGCATTTAATAATTTGTTTAGCTAAAGAAGTATTATTTTTATTTTGAGAACATGATTGACTTTGGTATACTATTTTACTTGTGATTTCTTGAATTGTTACGAGAATAGCTGCAGCTATGATGCCCCAGTCCCCAGTTTGTGCAGGTATAGTTGATAGTATTGTTGAAATGAAAAAGCCTAAAAATATTTCTAATAGTTGGATACTTAATCTATTAACTCTATAATTGAATAGTCGAGCAATATATTGGTTAATTGCATGCAATTGTAATTCGATATTAGTTTTATTCATTATATTTTTATCTGTCCGTTTTTAAATTTTTATTGAATCGGACAGATTCTATGATTATTGATTTATATATCTTGCTCACTAATGTTTCTAATTAGATACTGAAAGGGATCTCTTATTAAGAATTTGTTATTTTCATTAATTGTGTTAATTTTATTTTGAATAATTTCTTGTAATATTTGTATACTCCTAACTGTTGGTGCTATCGGAACACCTAATGAATTATATGTATCTTTTAAACCATTTAAAACTCTTTCATTTAAGATATTATTGTTACCAGCTATAAGTGCATAACTTGCGTATCTTAAATAGTATTCAATATCTCTAAGGCAAGCAGCATATCGTCTTGTTGTATAGGAGTTACCACCAGGACGTAAAAGTTCTGGTTGTTCATTATATAATTGCGTGGCAGCTTCTTTAATTATAAGAGCAGCTTTGCTATTAATAAATTCTATAGCATTAATTCTATCTAAAGCTGTTGAGAAATATTCTTCTAATTCATTCATGGCAGTGCTATCAAGGTACTTTCCAGTTAAATCATATTGGTTTAAAATATTTGTAATGGCATCTTGCATAAGTCAACTCTCTGAAAAATATTTATAGTTTTTGACAGTCTTATTATATTACTATAAAACTAATCTATAAATTATCCACGAAATTTTTTAATATAATTTATAAATCCTTTTGTATATTTTACTTATCTAGTTCATTTGAGAGTTACAATTTGGAGATAAATTTATTATATATGTATATAAGCATGAATTTTAATGACGATTACTGTATCATTAAAATAAGTAAAGTATGATTTTTTATCTTATTTTAGGTTTAGTATAGTTAATATTAATAGATATTGCAAGATTAATTTTACAGGTTATTCTGCGCAGCAGATATATGACTTAATGAATTTACATCATATTTTATTACATTCTATTTCTTTAAGTCATGCACTTTATTTAGGTAGAGAATTGTATAAGGCTCAGTTATGTATAAGGTTTAATCAAGATTATATTCAAAAATGATTATTTAATTAGAATTATATAGTTTTTGAGTATAAGATAATAACTCTTCTGTGTCATTTATATTTATTTTATTTAATACAAATTTGAAATATAATTGTAATTCAGGTAATTTACGTAGATGTCCATATTTTACATATATTCTAGCAAACTCTAGAATATCTTTATTATTTAGGACTTTTTTGCTTAAAATTTTAAAAAAGATATACTGATCTTTATACCATGCAGGATGATCATTTAATTCTTTATTAAGTTGTTGAAAGTTGATAAATGGTGATTTTTTTATATTATTCATGATATTGTTTGCAATAGGCATGTAGCTCAGTGGATAGAGCTCCAGATTCCGGTTCTGGATGTCGAAGGTTCAATTCCTTTCATGCCGTTTTTTTGTATACTTAAAAAGTTGACTTAGTTCAATTTATAATTTAATATAAGTTTTATAATATAGAAATTTTAGTAAGGGGCTGCCTGGTTTCTACATACAACTCACTGTAATGAAATTAGAGAAAAAGAAGATTAGCTGGACTTCTATAATCCCAGCTTAAAACTAAATCCAAAACATAAAATTGTTCCGTTCTCTAGAAATACTGTAATAGTTTAGTTATAGTATAGTTCCTATCTATGTAGTATAAATTATGAGTATCAAACTAAATTTTCTTCAGTTTATTTTGATTTATATAATGGAGATGCTCTTAAATATTAATATTTAAGTTAAGTTGTAAGTAGAGTTTTCAAGAATTCTCTTTTTATTTTACTTAAATTTTAAGTATTATAAAAAACTTCTAGCATTAGTTGTTATGGACGTGGGTTCGAATCCCACCAGCTCCATATGTGCTTTTAGTCTTTTAGTAAAAAATCATATAGTCTTACTATACTATTTTTTATAGTAAGGTATATATTCAGTTATGTATATTGGGTTATATATAAAACTAATGTACATAATTTTGCAATTATTCTTTTATTTTTCATGACAGTAATTCATGATTTTATTTAATTTAATATTCACAAGATATCTACAGGCTAATTTACCTTTTTCTTTAAAGGAAGCGAAGTATACATTACAAGTTAATAAATGCTTAGAAAAAAAAACGCATAAGTATATAACGCAAACGGCATATATCTTACCTAGGCTTGAAACAGTCACTGAAAATATTGAAGATTTTTCAAATATGTCGCTAATTAAAAAAAATTTTATCCAAAATATCATTGATAAAATTTGGCAACAAACCATTTTTTTATCTAGACCAACAAATTTATCTGATAAGTACATTGCACAGCTAGAATCAATCAATTTAGTCGCTCATAAAAAGCAGCAGAAAAAGTTATTATATCAGTTTAGTAAAGATTTACTTAGAGGTCGCATAGAAGTGCATAGTTCAAAAAATTTATTTACTAATCAGAGTTCTTCATTTTTATTGACACCTTCTATTAAATATATTTGGAGAAAAGGTATAAATTTAAGACCTCCCTTAATTTTAAGTTTATTTAAACAGAATATAAACTATATAGATAATAAAAAGTTTTTGTCTAATTTACAATTTAATCAATTTCCAGTTTTTACTATTGTTAACAAATGGGAACAACTGATTATTTCTGAACCTCCAGGAGAATTGATAGTTAATAAAAGTATATTAGGTAAATTATATAGATGGTATATTGTAAATTTAACTAATGGTTACCATTTTAAACCTGTATATCAGGCTTGGTTTTTTATTAATTATGAAGATGCTCACGAATACTATAATTACATTAAAAAAACTTATCTAATATCTGAATCTCAAAATGAATTAAGAATATTTCCATGTAATTTAGAGGTGTTTTACCAAATGTCTAGAACTTCTTCTAATTTAGTGCAGTTCCGATTAATTCCCAATTTGAATGAGGTAGGTAACTTAGTCAATAAATATAAAAAGTATAAAAATATAAGCTTTGATAAAAAACAAATATATGGAAAAGATTATTTTCAAGGTCAACCTATTTATATTATAGATTATGGTCGATCTAATCAATCTTATCATTATATAGTTTATAAAGATTCTAAGCAAATAACTTATACTCCTATTTTTACTACATATAAATCTGCAGTTGAATTTTGGGAAAAATATATTCACCAAAATTCACCAAGAGAACTAGGTAAGAAACTTCAATTAACAGTGTATAATTTAGAAAATTTTTTGCGTGATCAGTCTCACAAGACTGCTGAATTACAGCAATCTTTTTTGATTATTCCATCTAAAAGTTCTTATCAAACAATAAAGCTACAAAAGAATCATAAAGATGGAAATTTGATATCCATGAAAAAATTAATTAATTTTTCATATATTAAACTATTTATGCACAGAATAATTTGTTCATTAATTAGTAAAAAACCTTAGAATACTATTGTTGAGATTTACAGACTAATATTTGATAAAAAACAATAATAAATTTAATTTATTTTCTGGAATAATATTCAACAATCAGAAGTTCATTTAATTGTAATGCAACCCAATCCCTTTCAATAATACCATTAACTTTTCCTGATAGTTTGGCTTTATCTAATTCTAGATGATTAGGTATATTTACTAAACCAGGAGAGTTTAAGTATTTTTGTACTAGTTTCTCTGAACAACTTTTATTTTTGCATCTTATAGTATCGCCAGGTTTACATTGATAGCTGCAGATATTTAAATTTTTGTTGTTAACAAAAATATGTCCATGATTTACCAGTTGTCTAGCTGCAGGTATAGTTGGAGCTAAGCCTAGTCGGAATATTATGTTATCTAGTCTCATCTCAAGTATTTGTAATAGCAGTAAACCTGTTGAGCCTTGTGCTTTCTTAGCTATTTTTATATATCTTGATAACTGTTTTTCTGTAATACCATAATTAAATCTTATTTTTTGTTTTTCTTCTAAACGCATTGCATATTCTGAAGTTTTTCTTGATCTTTGACCATGTTCACCAGCAGGTATTTGTTTTTTTGAAATTTTGCGAGTAAGACCTGGTAGTTCACCTAATTTTCTACATATGCGTAGACGCGGACCTCGATAACGAGACATATTCAACTCCTTTAATTATTAATATTCAATTGATTATTTGGGTGCTCCTTTTCTAGGAGATAAAATCATTACGAGATGTTTTCCATCTCTGGATGGAGATTGTTGTATATCAGCTAATTCTCGAAGATCATATGCCATTTTATTAAGAAGCTCAATGGCTAAATTGGAGTGCTGAATTTCTCTACCTCGAAAAGTAATAGTTGCTTTTACTTTGTCACCAGCTTGTAAAAATTTAAATGCTTGATTGATTCTAACTTTATAATCATGTTTTTCAATCTTGTATCTCATTTTTACTTCTTTAGTACAAGCATTGTGCTGTTTTTTGCGAGACTCTTTAGCTTTTTTTTCTAATGTAAATTTATATTTTCCATAATTTACAATTCGACAAACGGGTGGATCAGAGCGTTCACTAATCATAATTAAATCCAAACCTTCTTTTTTAGCTAATGCTAAAGCTTCTTGAGAAGAATATATACCTATTTGTGATCCTGATACGTTGATAAGACGTATTCTAGGATAATTAATGGCATTATTAACTATTAAATGATTGTTACTAATATTTTTAAAATTTTTGATTTTTCTAGCACAAAATAATATTTATTTATTGATTTTATAAAAAATGGTTAACTAATTAATGTTTATTATAACACCACATTGCAAAAAATAAAATCAGAATAATTTTTATGTTACTCTAGTTATTAAGCAAAATCTATTTATTTAAATAACTTATCAATTTATTTTTATGAAACATACATTGTCAGTTTTAGTACAGGATGAAGCAGGTGTTTTATCAAGAATAGCCGGATTATTTGCGCGTAGAGGATTTAATATAGAAAGTTTAGCTGTGGGCCCTGCAGAACGAAAAGGAATATCTAGAATTACAATGGTTGTTCCAGGAGATAACAGAACTATAGAACAACTTACTAAACAACTTTATAAATTGGTTAATATACTAAAAGTACAAGATGTTACCAGTATTCCTTCAGTAGAAAGAGAACTATTGCTTTTAAAAATACAAGCTTCTATTGAAAGACGTTCAGAAATTTTAGAGATTGCTAGTGTTTTCAGAGCCAAAGTAGTAGATATTTCAACACATTATCTAATATTAGAAGTTACTGGAGATCCAGGAAAAATGGTTGCTATTGAACAACTTCTTACTGAATATGGTATAGTAGAAATAGCTAGAACAGGTAAAATATCTTTAACACGTGCTTCAAATGTGAATACAGAGTTCTTGAGGAATAGTTTAACGACAAGAAGAATGCTAATAAATTAACTATTGTTTTATAGGGGCAGAGGGACTTGAACCCTCACGATTACTAAAAATCAACAGATTTTAAGTCTGTTATGTCTACCATTCCATCATACCCCCAAAAAACTATTTAGGCGGCACCCAGATTTGAACTGGGGTATAGAGAATTTGCAATCCTCTGCCTTACCACTTGGCTATACCGCCAATATAAAATCATAATAACATATAAATGTTTTTTGTATTTACTGTAATTTAAAAATTTCTTAGTTTTCTCCAAATAAACGGCTTTTTAAAATATCTTCTGACTTAATTGTTACAAGATCTGCTTTCGTTAAGATTTTATCTCCACTGGCAAAAATACGGTTAGCTTGTCTCATTCTTGCTCTATCAATGGCATTTCGAATACTTCTAGCGTTAGCAAAATGCGGTTGCTTCATACGACGCTCAGCATATTCTAATAAAACTGTATCGGCTTTTGATTCAAACTTATATTGCTGTTCTTCTAACATGAGTTTTGCTATTTGTAGAAGTTCTTGTGCTGTATAGTCAGGAAAATCAACATGATTTGTTACTCTTGAAGACAGTCCAGGATTAGATGCATAAAATTTATTCATTCGATCTTTATATCCAGCAAAAATGACTACCAAATCATTTCTTTGATTTTCCATTACTTGGAGTAAAATTTCAATAGCTTCAGCACCATAGTCTCTTTCGTTATCAGGTTTATATAAATAATAGGCTTCATCTATAAAAAGCACGCCACCCATTGCTTGTTTTAATACTTCTTTAGTTTTAGGTGCTGTATGCCCTATGTATTGTCCTACTAGATCATCTCTGGTTACTGTCATTAAATGACCTTTACGAATATAATCTAATCTATGTAAAATATCAGCCATCTTCATTGCAACAGTTGTTTTACCAGTACCAGGACTACCTGTAAATGACATATGTAAACCAGGACTACCTGAGATAAGGTTTAACTTATTTCTTAGTCTATCAATTAATAAAAGCGCAGCTATCTCACGAATCCGATTTTTTACTGGTAATAATCCAATAAGTTCTTGATCTAACTCATCTAGAACTAATTGAATTTGTGTTTTATTGTATTCTTCTTGTAGATTAACAAGTGTATCCTCAGTAAATTTTTCAGTCATATTTTCTCTATTTTATATTATTAATGTTTATCTAGAGAAAATATTATAATATTTTTTCTAGATATAGATATTACAAACAACTATTAAGCTTAATTAGTAACGAGAACCTTCAGGTTTATCTACTGCATAACTATGAAAACTATATTTTTGATTTCTACTAATATCTTCGCTTCTTAATAATGCAAATCCTGGTTCAGAATTTGGTCGGTTGATTATGAAAGATAAGACGCAGCTTTCTGTTCCTCTTATATTATCATAAGCATTCAATTTAATATATAAATTTGGATATTTTTTACGACAGTTATTAATTTCATATAATACTGTTGCATTATCTTTGATATCAAATAATGGTAATCCCCATAATTCCCAATAGCTATTTCTTGGATGTGGATCTTCAGTATATTCAATATTGATAGACCACTTATTGCTTATTGCATAATCTACTTGTTTGCTGATTTGTTCGTCAGTTAGGTCAGAAAGAAAGGAAAAAACTCCTTGTGTTAATCTCACTATTTTTTATTCCTTTGTTTAGTTAAGAAAGTAGTCGAAAAATTTAATTAAATGTAGTTTGTAAACTTAATTAAAATTAAACATTAGCTGTTGGAGTTTCTACAAAGTCAGCAGTATCAGTAGATGTATAATTAAAGGTAATATCTTTCCATAAATCTAAAGCTGTTTGTAGAGGTCCGCAAGTTTTTGCCGCATCACGTAATATTTGTGGTCCTTCTGCAACATAGTCACGCCCTTCGTTACGAGCTAGAACCATTGCTTCAAGTGCTACGCGATTTGCTGTTGCTCCTGCCTGAATACCATCTGGATGACCAATAGTACCTCCACCAAATTGCAGTACTACATCATTTCCTAGGTAATCAAGTAGTTGATGCATTTGTCCACAATGAATACCACCAGATGCTACAGGTGTTACTTTTCTAAGAGATGCCCAATCTTGTTCAAAGAAAATACCTTGTGGTAAATTTACATCTAGATGAGTTAATAGTAGTGTATTGTAGAAACCTCTAATCATTAAAGGATCGCCTTCTAGCTTACCTACTACAGTTCCTGCATGAATATGGTCAACACCAGCCATACGCATCCACTTACAAATTACACGGAAATTCATACCATGTTCTTTTTGACGTGAATATGTGGAATTACCCGCACGATGTAAGTGTAGTATCATATCATTTTTACGTGCCCAAATAGCCATTGTTTGTATTGCTGTGTAACCAATGACAAGGTCAATCATAATAATAATGCTGCCAAGCTGTTTAGCAAACTCAGCTCTTTCATACATGTCTTCCATAGTAGCTGCTGTTACATTTAAATAGTGTCCTTTTATTTCACCAGATGCGGCTATTGATCGATTAACAGCTTCCATAGAATATAGATATCTTTCTTTCCAACGCATGAATGGTTGAGAATTAATGTTTTCGTCATCCTTTAAGAAATCCAGTCCACCTCTTAATCCTTCATAGACAACTCTTCCGTAATTTTTACCAGATAAACCTAATTTTGGTTTTACTGTGGCACCCAAGAAAGGACGACCAAATTTATCCATTCTTTCACGTTCTACAATTATGCCAGTAGCAGGACCTTGGAAAGTTTTCAAATATGCAATAGGAATTCGCATATCCTCTAATCTTAAAGCTTTAAGAGCTTTAAATCCAAATACATTTCCAATGATTGAAGCTGTTAAATTTGCGATTGATCCTTCTTCAAATAAATCGATATCATATGAAATATAAGCAAAGTATTGATCAGTTGTATTAGGTACAGCATCTACTTTATATGCTTTGGCTCTATATAGATCGCATGCTGTTAATAGATCTGTCCAAACAACTGTCCAAGTTGCCGTAGAAGATTCACCAGCAACTGCAGCAGAAGCTTCAATTGGATCAACTCCTGGTTGAGGAGTAATACGAAATAAAGCTAATATATCTGTTTCTTTAACAACATAGTCAGGATCCCAGTAACCCATTTTTGCGTATGGTATTACTCCAGATTCGTAACGTTCATTTTTAATCCTTGTCCGTTGTTCTACGGATTGAGACATGTATTCCTCCTTGAATTTAAGGCCGTATCTATAGATCTTTAAGTCAATTCCACTACACTGTTATTAAGTTTTAATTAGCAGTATTATTTCTGTGACATTATTTATAAACTTATCACGATTTATTAATCAATTAATCTCAACCTTATTTATAATACTGATAATTATTATTAATGTATTGTTTAAATGTAAAATATTATATAATAATTTTTTATACTTTATAAGAATAAATGTATATTTTATCACTTAAAAGAATATTTATATTTCATAATATGATAAAATTTTCTCAGCAAGGGATATAAACAAAACAGATTTAATCTTAATGATTACAATAGTTAAAGATGATTCTTTTGAAGAAGAAGTGTTAGAATCTGTTAAATTAGTATTAGTCGACTTCTGGGCTCCTTGGTGTGGCCCTTGTAGAATGGTTTCTTCTGTAGTAGATGAAATAGCTGAGGATTATAGTGATGATCTTAAAGTTGTTAAACTTAATACTGATGAAAATCCAAGTATAGCAACAGAATATGGCATACGTAGCATTCCTACTCTTATGCTTTTTAAAGAAGGTGAAAAACTTGATACAGTTATTGGTGCTGTGCCAAAATCAACTTTAGAAATGAAAATACAAAAATATTTAAAAACACATAAACAAACAGATAATTAATGGATTAGTAACTATATGCCAAAACAATGTAAAATTATGAGAAAGTGTGCTAATAATGGTTATTCCATCTCCCATTCTCATATTCGCACAAAAAAAATACAGAATGTTAATTTGCAGAAAAAAAAGGTATGGTCTGATAAAAAACATCGCTGGATAAAATTATTAATTTCTACAAAAGCGATTAAATCTATTTACAAAATAAAATTTTAAGTATATTTACTAAATATAGTGACAAATTATTTATAATATGTTAAAATATCTGTTATATAGAAAATGAGAGTGTTGGGAGAAATAGTAATGCAATTACTGAATAATGAATATAATTTAGGAAATAATGAACTTCTTATTGAAAAAACGATTGGATGGTCATCCGCTTGTTTAGATTCGACTATTGACTATTATATAGATTGTAATTCTACAGATGAAAAAATTGATAATCATGAAGAGAATCCACAAGAAAAAGCTAATGTTTGATATATTTATAATAAATTAAAAGTACAGTATCAAATAAATTTGATACTGTATTAAAAAGCGGTGCTAGTATAGCTCAATTGGTAGAGCTGCTGATTTGTAATCAGCAGGTTATGGGTTCGATTCCCTTTACTAGCTTAATTTAAACTACTTAAACCAAGGCTTTGGACCATAGGCAGATTTGCTAGTAGTAAGTAAGCAAATCCAGATCCACCAATTGCACCTACAAGAAATCCAGCTGTGAATTGTTTCCAGCCATCAGTAGTTTGCAATAGATCTTTAGAATCTTCTTTATCAAATGATATATTGCCATACATAGATAAACAGGTTGTTAGAATAATAATTAATCCTACGGCAGATAAAAATCCTGATAATAAAGCTATATCAGTATTTCTCAATGGTCCCAATTTGTCAAAAGGTCCTACTAAAAAATATCCATGGGCCATACCTATCTCTAAACCTCTTAGTAAAGGTGAAAGACCTCTACGATAAGCTGGTAAATTACTAATTAGTGCTTTTGTGAAACTTGACGTACTTATAGGTGTAGATAAATTGCCTACAAAAGGGTTTTCATTATAGGGTTGAATAAAATCTGTCATTAAATATCTATCCAGAAGTAAATTTAATATATATTTATTATTAACTATTAACTATAGTAAACTAAGTTTAGATGACAAAGTGTAGTATACTATATATAAGCTTATACAGTATTATAATATATCTTATACATTATATTTTTCATTTATGTTTACATTTATTAGTTATATAATTTTTATTAGTATTTTTTCTGGTCTTGCCTTGGGATTATTTTGGGGTTTACAAGCAGTAAAATTAATATAATTACTTTTATTGTCTTGACTATAAGATTTTTACAGTTTTATATAAACTTTATTTATGAATTACCGGTTTATTAATTATATCTAATAAAATGACAGTACAATATCAAAATATCCTAAGATAAGAATAGATCAAATTCTAGGATCACGTAGGTTTAGTAATTATTGGTGGGCAACAATTATTTTATTTGGTGGATTAGGTTTTATACTAGTTGGTTTAGCTAGTTATCTGAGAATAGATATTTATCCTTTTACTAAAAGCCCAAAAATTATTTTTATCCCGCAAGGTATCATAATGGTTTTTTATGGCACTACTGGAATGTCTTTAAGTTTATTTCTTTGGTTAACAATTTTTTGGAATGTCGGTGCTGGGTATAATGAGTTTAATAATGAAAAAGGTTTAATAAAAGTTTTTCGATTAGGTTTTCCTGGTAAAAATAGGCAACTTTATTTAGAATATAAACTTAAAGACATTCAAGCCATTAGTGTGAATATTCAAGAAGGAATTAGCCCAAAGCATGAAATTTATTTAAAGACTAAAGATAATCGAAAAATTCCTTTAACACGTGTTGGTGAACCATTATTATTATCAGATATAGAGGAACAAGCTACGGAATTAGCTAAATTTCTAGGAATTATTTTAGAAGGAGTAAATATATAATGATTTATTCTTACCATTAATTTAGCTTTTTACACCATAGTTGTGTTATAATGCTTTAGATTCGCGGGTATAGTTTAGTGGTAAAACATTAGCCTTCCAAGCTAATGATGCGGGTTCGATTCCCGCTACCCGCTTATTAGTCAAATGAATTATATTTATATGTAATAAAAAAATTTTAATTTGCATCTGGCTGGATTCGAACCAGCGACGTTCCTTTCGGAATGGCGGATTATTAGAGTCGATTTCAATCAAATCTCTCTTACTAAACCGTACATGAAATTTTCATTTCATACGGCTTGTACCTACAACAATCTTATTTATTTTTACTAATAAATGAGATGCTATGTGCAAAAATAAAACTTTGCTATGCTTTTTTAGATTTCCATAAATAAAGTATATTATCTATATTTTTATTTATTTTCTTTAATTGTTTAATATTTAATAAGTGTTTATGATATTCATACCAATTCATCATAACTTTATTAATGCTTTGATGAGCTCTATTATAAGTTAAATAGCTGTTTGCTCGCCAATGACCTATTTGATTTTTATGGTAAATTAGTCTTCTAATTTCGTTAAATAAATATTTAATAGAATGTTTATTGTTTTCTATACTAATTTTATTATTATTAGATAAATCAATTTCTAAATCTAAAAATAATATTTTTTCTTTAGAATACTTATTTTTATTTAGATTTATGCTTCTGTTAATAAATCCAATATTTTTGATAAACACAAATAAATGTTTTTCCATCAAATTTACTTGTATTAGTTTGTTAAATAAATAAATATTTTTTTTATATATAATTATCAGTATAATGCGATGAAAATAAATGATTTGTATTTGTTTATAAAGATACCACTGTATGCCAGTATATAAAATTTCTTCTAATAAATTTAGTAATAAATCTGCGTTGTCTATATATTTATTCCATGTTAGTAATTTTTTGTTTTGAATAAAATCAAAATTCTCAATAAATATTTGTCTATTACAAAGAATCTGTATATACTTACTTACATAAGTCAATGATTTTATTTTTCTACATAAATAATTGATATTAAAATATTTTATGGTAGACTTATTTTCTAATTCTATTAGCTTAAATTTAGTATTGTTTTCGAAAAATTTATTAATTCTTTGTTTGATTAATTTAGTATAAAAGAATTTTTTTTTATTTTCAAACAATATTCAAATTTAGTTTTCCATTCTGATTGTAAAGCTAAGAATATTTTATATTTTACGATTTTTTCTTGTATTAAACTTAATTCTTCAAATCTTTGATCGTTATTGAATAGACTATACAAAACTAAAGACTTTAAGTTTTTTTTATAATTAGTATATATCCAGCAATATTTTTCTAGTTGTTTAATAATGATGTGATTAGTAAATAAGCGAATATACTTATTTTGCAATAAGATAGATTGTAAATTATGCATTTCTATTGTTTTGCACTCTTTTGCACAAACATATATTTTTTTTTGGAGTTGTAATATTTGTTCTTCTATTACTTCATAAATATGCTTAATATACAGGTTATCATTACTTAGAATTTGATTCTGAATCATTGTAAATAATTATTATACACAAAGTTTTATTAATGATTGTTAGGTGTAATATGTTAGAGTAACTTATATAAAAGTATATACTCTTTTTACTACTTCTATGTAATGTATAAGTATTCATTGCCTTTATTAACCTAAAATATTGCTTATCTTTATTTAGGAGCTTATACATTACTTACTCCGTTCCGTATTTCCTATGATTTAATTAACTTAGACTCCACTTTATATACTAATTACCTCTGCTATAAGTCATTATTCATTAACTCATACTAACGAATAATAGGTGATGTAAACATATTGATTCTATCAATATATTTTGTTTAGTACTTTATATAAGGGTTTGTTTTACTAATCTTATTAATTTTCCAAATAGTCTGCTTTATTAAAGTAAAACCAAGGCGTAAACTCACTTTAATTGACTAATTGAGTACATTTATGATTTAAAATGATCAGATTTACACTGATAAAAAAAATACAGTTATAACTTAATGTTATTTTTAGTTAGCCAACAATACAAAAAGATTTTTTTCGAACGTTTGACACCTAAAAAACGGATCGCACATGAGTCCGCTGCCTTCGGCCTCTCGGCTACAGATGCTCTTTTAATTAATATTATAACTAAAATATTAAAAAATCAAGTCTCTTTACTCATTCATGTTACGGTACGTAGCAACAGCAGAAGGTGAAATGCGATTTAAGTATCTAAATATCCAATATTTAAAGATAGTATCTAAAATTACTGGAAAAGTAGCAATAAAAACAAAAATAAAATCTCGATTTTCTGCCAATCCAAAATGCCTTAGAATACTCTCAATAATAACTTCCCATCCGTGAGGAGAATGAAAACCAACAAATAAATCTGTAAATAATATAATAAGAAAAGCTTTTGCAGTATCACTCAATCCATAAATAATTTCATCAATGAACGATTTTAAAATAGATAACTGTCTTTTACTTAGACTAATAATTAATAAAAATACTATTATGGACAAAGTATCAGCTAATATATTTTTAAATGCATTTACACTTTCATTAGCATAATATTTAGCTAACTCGAAAGCTTTTTGTTTGATTTGTATTTGGATAGAGCGATAAGAATTTAGCTTGAGTTTACCAACTAAAATTTCAAAATGTAATCTCTCTTCAAATCTTTGTAGTTCTGTAAAAGCTCTTTCTTCTTGTGAGGAATTCAAAAATATATTAGCTTTTTGATCATTCCACATGGAATTAATTAAAGGATCTAAAAGAAAGTTTTTAGATACTTGATTGACAACAATAGGAGTAATAACTAAGATTAAGAGATATTTGACTGATGCTAATGTTTGATATCTAGAAATCTTAAATTCTTCTAATGCTTCTATTTCAGCATTAGGATCTAGATCTTTCTTAAATTTAGTAAATATTTTACTAATGGATCTTGGAATAGCGCCAACTTTTTCTAAACTTGAACTATTTATCTTATTTAAATTCCAATATTTCATTACATCTTATTTATAAAAAGATTCATAGAAGTATATAGATTAACTCAACAAAGTATAAATTTATTGATTTCAGTCAGCAAATTAAATATGTTGAATTGTTATCAAATATAAATACAATAATAATTATCTAACTAACTTATTTTATGCATTTTAATAATATCAACTTAATTAACAAACAAATCGTTAATATGGATAATCAAATAGTTTACAATAATAGAGCCATAAATATATTATTGCAAGGATTTGATAATTTATACATAAGGAAGCGCGTAATAGATAAGATAAGAATAAGTTCCCTAATAAACTATAACAAAGAACTAAAGATTAATGATATTAATTCCATTATAATCAAATTAAGTTTATCTGGCTTTTTTCATTATACTAACACATCAGTTAAGTCTATAAATAATAAGATTTATTTAATAATTAATTTAAAACTTAATCCCATTGTCAAAAATATAAATGTCATCAATTCTTCTAAATTAAAAATACCCAAGAACTATTTGAAAAACTTATTAGATTCTTATGTTGGTTATCCAAAGAATTTTATTTATCATAAGCAAATATTAAAGCAAATAGAATTTTGGTATTTGTTGAAAGGATATAGATGGGTCAAAGTTTTGGCTAATTATATTGGACCTAATAATCAAAGCTTGAATATTAAAATTTTAGAAGGAAAAATTTGTGAATATGAACTAAAATGTATAAATATTATTGATAATATTAAAGAAAAAGAAATTAACCATTTAATTACAAAAGAACTAAAAATTATAAGAGATCAAACATTAAATATCAATAATCTAGAAAATGGTATTACAAAATTAAAAAAACAAAGAGTTATATTAGATTGTAATTATCAAATCGTGCAAAATAATTATGGTTTAAAAATTCTAATTCAATATAAATTACTAAAAAATCATTATGATACATATTTTTTGAATAAATTATCTTTGTATCATATACATTCTGCATTTAATTCACTAATAAAAAATACTTCATTTAAATATATTAATTTTAGTTATAAAGTATATTATAATTTTAATTATTTGATCAATAACCTGTTCATAGATAAGCTAGTTAATTCAACTTTTTACAAAATCGGTTTAAATTTAGAAAAAATATATCTATATTCAGATATTGTGCTCTCACAATTTTATAAAAAATTACTATATTGTACATATAATCTAAATCAAAAGCAAAATGACTTATTGATAAAATTTGAGCTTAATTTCAGAAAATATCAAATCAGTTTATCTTATTCATCTTCTCGAATATATTTATATAATTATTGTGATAGTCAAGCAAGCTTACATATATTCAAAGCAATTCAGGAAAAAGACAATCAGATCTTCCAGTTAAGCTTATAAAATTAATACACAAAACATCTAATAAATATAGCCAAGGCTTTAAGTTATTCTTAGAAAACTTTATATCATATTATATAAGAATTTTACAGGAAATAGATATAAAAACACATCTTAATAAAAGCTACATCTTACCTTCCACATATTTTTATGATGGCTTAAAGATATTTTCAAAAATTACAAGAACAGATTATAAGATACAGAAAATAAATAAAAAAAGATTTAATAATTTAATATATTTTCAAGCTTATTTAGTCTATTCTAAACTTAGAACAAATAAAAAATTAATCCCTGGAAATTTTATTATCATTAAATTTAGATCCTGTAATTCCTTATTATATAAGGATAACAATTTTCACTTCAAACAAAAAAGAAGAATTAAACTAAAATTGAACTATGTACAAATTATTAATATTTACAAAGACGTATTAAAAGAATTAAGTCACTTTTTCAAAATATATATAAAAATAAAAACTTCATTTAAGAAACATATGTATTATTGCTTTAAACAAAGCACTAATAAAATTTTACCGATATATTTTGTAAAAATAAAATTGATATATTATATACCATTAAATCCTCAATACTTTTGGTTTATATTTATAGAGCACTTTAACAAATGTATGAAAAATAATTTCAGTATTCACTCAATGAAATTACTTAATAATAAAAATGTTATAATTATTGGAACTGGATTACAAATGACTTTACCTCTTAAAGAGTTATGGTCAATAAAATTTGAAATTGGTTTACAAATCAATACATATAAATTTTATGCAAAACTATATTTTCAATAAAAAGCTATGAATATAAATATGTTAATTGAACAAATAGAAGGAAATTGGTTTACTCAAAGTACAACATATTTTTTAACTAGAAGTATTATTAATCATTACAAACATCAAGTTGTTTTTAAAGAGATAAAAAATGTAAAAGCTACTACACATGAAATACAAGTTGCACTAAAAAAAATATATGTTCAGTATAAAGAAATTGATGTTCAGGTAGCTTTATTAAAATGTAGTGATTATCAAGAATGTAAGAATTTTTATACCATTTTTGTTTATTTACCAGAAAACAAAAATGGTAATATATGGAAAATTAAATCGGATGGTAAATTAATCGGACAATCTATGTTTCAAGTTGGTTTTTCTAATAGTATCTTTATTGAATATAAATCAAAAAATTTAAAGATTTTTGAACAAATTTATTTTATTAATGATAATTTGAAAATTGTGAAATCTGTTATTAACATTGATAATAAACCAGCAAGCGTGTGCTTTTCATCAGAAATTAAAATTAGTTAATTTTTATACAGTTAACTAATTTTATTTTTACATTAATGAACAATTTTTTTCTATTCTAAATCTTTGCGATTTGGATTTCTTGAAGGATCATTAGATAAAAAACCAAAAAAGAACAAAGATACAAAGAAAATAACAGTAGTATATACAAATATTTTTAAAGTAAACATAATTTTTCCTTTAGATACAAAATTTGAGAATATTATTATTATATATATAAAGAGTTTATATTATATAATAAGTAAATATCATTTATTAATAAAAATACAAGCAGGGTATACATTAATTATATTAAGATTCAATTTTTTTCTGTTTTTAGAATCTTTTAAAGGTAATAAATTACATTCTATAACTATATAATCTCCTAAACAATATAATTCAAAAATCTGTTCACTAATTTCTCCTCTAGCTGTAGCTGTAGCATGAGATAAACCTTTATTAATCTGAGGAAAGATCACATCCAGTTGTGTTGAATATTGATCATTATATAAAACTCTTTTAGGTATTTTATTTATACGAGCAGTAATTAAACAAATATTCATAAGCGCAATATTAATTAACATCCAAAATTTAATTTTAATATATTAGAAACCAATTCTTTGATTAGAATTTAATTGTTTATAATTTAATTCTTTAATTTTTTTCATAACTCGATTAAAGTAATCTTGTAAATAATTTTCTAAAGAATTAATTTCAGAAGAATTAATTTTAAAAAGTGTATATAAGTCATCCATAGATACATTAAAAGATTCTGAATTTAATAATAGATTAGTAAATGCTAATCTTTCTGAAATATTCCAACTCCATTCGAATAGCTTAGTTAATTTACTAGCTAATTGTAAAGTAAAGATAGGTATAATCTTAGTCTTAGATTTTTGACCAGACAACTTTTCACACAATTCAATAATTTCAAAAGATGTCCAAGATCGCTGGCCTGCTAATGTAAAACATTGATTTTTACATTTTGGCAAAGATAAACTCTTAATAGCAAACTTAGCAATATCTTGGGTATCTATATATGCTACAGCTTTTGATTCCTTAGTTATCCAAACTAACTGTTGATCTAATATAGGTACAGCATATTGATTAATTAAGCCCTGAAAAAAACCGCATAAAGAAAAAATTGTATAATTAATTCCTGAATTAATTAATTCTTGTTCAATTTGAAATTTTAGACGCATTAGCGGCACTTGAGGATATTTATAAGCATTAAAAATAGAAAAAAAGATATATCTTTGAATTTTTGCTAATTTAGCAGCCTTTAGTAAAATTAACTTACCATGTAAATCTATTATACTAGCTGTATATAAATCTGATGGTCGAGCTGTTGAAGCATCAATTAACGCAGTAGTACCATATAAAGCATTAGGAATAGTTTGTGGAACTTTTAAATCTCCATAAACTAATTCTGCACCCCATTCTTTTAAAAACGATGATTTCTTGAAATTTCTTACTAGACATTTAACTTGAAAACCTTCTGACAAAGCTCTTCTAACTACCTGTCTTCCTAAAGTACCTGTTGCACCTAACACTAGTAAACTCATAATTTTTAGTAAAAATATCTTAATGGGTAGAGAGGGACTCGAACCCTCAAAACAAAAGTTGTCATATTTTGAATATGATGCGTATACCAATTTCGCCATCTACCCTATTATACTAGTAAATAATGTATAAACAAATAATATAAGTTTTCTAAAAACTTTAATATTATCTAAAATATAGTATAATCACCAAATGAATTTTTTTCAATTATCTTATTACCGTAATTATTTGTATTCACCAAAGACAAGTTTACATAACATAGAAGCAAAAATAAAAATTATTATATTATTTTGCCAACTTATATTTCTACCATATATTTCTATTAAATATATGACTATATTTGTTTTATTATTATTACTATGTATACTTAATTTAAATTTAAACAAAAGCATTAAAAATAATATTTATAGTATTCTAATTCTTTTTTTTTATTTACTTTATTAATTTATAGAGATTACATCATAATATATATGAGTAATTCTATACTAAATTATAAATTAATTGTTATTAATAAAAGTAATTATCTAATTTATCGTTTAATTTTAATAGGATTTATAAATATATTAAGTCTTAAAATACTTTGTTTAACGACCCAACATGAAAAAATGCTCAGTACAATGATTATCATCCCTAATAATTTAAAAAATAAAAAAATGCAAGAAATATTATTTACTTTAGTATTAGGATCAAAGTTTTTAGAAACAATTTGTATACAAATAAAAAACATTCATATTGCAGATAAAATTCGAGGTAATAGTAAGACATATCATTGTAATTTAAATATAACTTTATTTTTATATTTATTGTTAATAAAACACCTTTTAAATACTTTAAATAAGGATATTTTACATATATCCTATTCACTATCTAGTAAAGATATAAAATCTCATAAACTTTACTTAATAGATTTTTATAGATATAAAGTTTAATCATTGACTTAGTAAATATGATTTATTTATACTTTTATATAATCTTATTAAATTTTAGTAAAGTTCATGACAAATAGCAAAAGTTCAATTAATCAATCTTCACAGTTAGAAAAACTAATAAATAAACCATATAAATATGGTTTCTCAACTAAAATAGCTTCTGACAGTTTACCTAAAGGTTTAAATAAAAAAACTATTGAGTTAATTTCTAACAAAAAAAATGATCCTAACTATTTACGTAATTTTAGATTAAATTCTTATATTAAGTGGCAAAAGATGACTGAGCCTAATTGGGCAAAATTGCAATATGAACCAATTAATTACAATGATATTATATATTACTCAACTCCAAAAATTAAAAAAAAATTAAATAGTTTAGATGAAGTAGATCCTGAATTATTAGAAACATTTAATAAACTAGGAATTTCTTTAAATGAGCAAAAGCGTTTAACAAATGTAGCTATAGATGCTGTTTTTGATAGTGTCTCTATTGCTACAACTTTTCAAAAAGAACTATCCGAAGCTGGAGTTATATTTTGTTCAATTTCGGAAGCAATTACCAAATATCCTGAATTAATTAAAAAATACTTAGGGTCAGTAGTGCCCAACGGAGATAATTACTTTGCTGCACTCAATTCAGCTGTTTTTAGCGATGGATCATTTTGTTATATTCCACCAAATACTCATTGTCCTCTGGAGTTATCAACCTATTTTCGTATTAATAACAAAGAATCTGGACAATTTGAAAGAACATTAATTATTGCTGATAAGAACAGTTATGTTAGTTATTTAGAAGGCTGTACAGCACCTAAGTATGATAACAAACAATTACATGCTGCTGTTGTAGAATTAATTGCTCTAGATAATGCAACAATTAAATATTCAACTGTACAGAACTGGTATACTGGAGATGAAAACGGTATCGGTGGCATATACAATTTCGTCACCAAGAGAGGTTTATGCATAGGTAAAAATTCTAAGATTTTATGGACACAAGTTGAAACAGGTTCTGCTGTTACTTGGAAATATCCCAGCTGTATCTTAGTTGGTACTAATTCTATAGGAGAATTTGCTTCTGTTGCTCTAACTAATAATTATCAACAAGCTGACACAGGCAGTAAAATGATTCATATTGGTATTAATACAAAAAGTCGCATTTTGTCAAAAGGTATTTCTGCTGGACATTCTATTAACAATTACCGAGGATTAGTTAAGGTAGGTCCACAAGCTAAGAATGCAAGGAATTATTCACAGTGTGATTCATTATTAATAGGTAAACACTGTCAAGCTAATACTTTTCCTTATATACAAATACAAAACTCTTCTGCTAAAATAGAACATGAAGCTTCAACATCTAAAATTGGAGAAGAGCAAATTTTTTATTTCTTACAAAGAGGTATTCAGATAGAAGAAGCCATCTCTCTCATGATTAGTGGCTTTTGTAAAGAAGTTTTTAATGAATTACCTATGGAATTTGCAATGGAAGCTGATCGTTTATTAAATTTAAAACTTGAAGGGACAGTTGGATAATAAAATGAAAAAAACGATTTTAGAAGTTAAAAATTTACATGTAAACATAAATAATGTACCTATACTTAAAGGTGTTAATCTCTTAGTTAAGACTGGAGAAATACATGCAATTATGGGACCTAATGGCTCTGGTAAGAGCACATTGGCAAAAGTAATTGCTGGACATCCTTTATATAGTATTACACAAGGATCTATTAAACTAAAAAATAAAGATATTACTTTTACTGAACCAGAGGATAGATCACATGAGGGAATTTTCTTAGGATTCCAGTATCCAGTTGAAATTCCAGGTGTTAACAATATAGATTTTTTACGATTAGCTTACAATGCAAAACAAAAGTACAATAAAAAACCTGAATTAGATCCTTTATCATTTTTTACTCTAATTAATAAAAAAGCAAATGAGATAAAAATAGAGACGAAATTTTTGTCACGTAATGTGAATGAAGGTTTCTCTGGCGGAGAGAAGAAAAAGAATGAGATTTTACAGATGTCATTACTAGATAATTTATTATCTATTCTTGACGAAACTGATTCTGGAGTAGATATAGATGCTTTAAAAAACATTTCAGAAAACATTAACAATATTTTTAGTAATCAAAAAAGTATAATATTAATTACTCATTATCAAAGACTACTAAACTACATAGTGCCTGATTTTGTACATATTATGCAAAATGGTAAAATAGTATGTACTGGTAAGGCAGATTTAGCTGAAAGACTTGAAAAAGATGGTTACGATTCAATCAAACTAACAGCTTAGAAATGATGTAGACTAAAATAATGATACTATTTATCAATTTATCATTATTTTAGTATTTTCTTGAATTTAATTTATAAAAGCTTGTTTTACATCATCAATAGCTTTCTTTAATAACTCCTCACTGTCTTCAGTTAGTTTCTTAGTATTGCGTATATTCTCACCAAATTCGGGTTTAGAATTTTGTAAGTCTTGTCTTAAAGCTAAAATAAATTTCTCTACATCTACTAATCTAATATCATCTAAATAACCATTAATTCCTGTATAAATAATTGCTACTTGCTCCTCTACAGGTATTGGAGAGTTTTGTGGTTGTTTTAAAATTTCGCGTAATCTTTGACCACGCGCTAACTGATTTTGAGTAGCTTTATCTAAATCAGAAGCAAATTGAGAAAAGGCTTCTAATTCTGCAAATTGAGCTAGTTCTAGTTTCAACTTACCAGAAACTTGCTTCATAGCTTTTACCTGAGCAGCTGAACCTACACGCGATACAGAAATACCTACATTAATTGCAGGTCGAACACCAGAATTAAATAAATCACCAGATAAAAAAATTTGGCCATCAGTAATAGAAATTACATTAGTAGGTATATATGCAGAAACATCGCCTGCTTGTGTTTCAATAATAGGCAAAGCAGTCATGCTACCACTACCAAGGTCAGCATTCAACTTGGCCGCCCTCTCTAAAAGTCTAGAGTGTAAATAAAATACATCACCTGGATAAGCTTCTCTTCCTGGAGGTCTACGTAATAGAAGAGACATCTGTCGATAAGCTTGAGCTTGTTTAGTTAAATCGTCATAAACAACTAATGTTGCTTTTCCTTTGTACATAAAATATTCTGCTAGAGCTGCACCTGTATAAGGTGCAATATATTGTAAAGTAGCTGGATCATTAGCATTAGCAGCAACTACTATTGTATAATCTAATGCTCCTTTAGACTCTAAATCAGAGACGACTTGTGCTACAGAAGAAGCTTTTTGACCTATTGCTACATATACACAAATAACATCCTGACCTTTCTGATTAATTATCGTATCCAATGCAACTGCTGTTTTACCTGTTTGTCTATCACCAATAATTAATTCACGTTGACCACGACCAATAGGAATCATTGAATCTATTGCTGTAATACCTGTTTGCATTGGTTCACAAACAGATTGTCTACCAATTATGCCTGGGGCATAAGATTCTATTAATCTCGTTTCACGCAAACTTGGCGTACCTTTAGCATCTATAGGACGTGCTAATGGATCAACTACTCTACCTAAAAATTCATCACCTACAGGTATTTGAGCAATCTTACCTGTAGCTTTTACAGAACTTCCTTCTAAAATTTCACGGCCATCTCCCATTAAAACGACACCTACATTATCACTTTCTAAGTTAAGTGCAATTCCAATAGTTTGATCTTCAAACTCTAGTAACTCACCAGCCATTACATCATCAAGGCCATATACTCTAGCAATACCATCACCAACTTGTAAAACCGTTCCTACACTTGCAATCTGGATTTTTTGATCGTATTTTTCAATTTGTTCACGAATAATACTACTGATCTCATCGGGTCTAATATTTAACATATATTTAATTATACTGAATTGATTAACAGACAAAAATTTCACAAAATACTTGATAACCTAAATAATGACTTATCTTTGAACTATACTAAGATGAGAAGTCATTCGATTTAGCTGTCCTAAAAGACTAGTATCAATAATTTTTGATCCTATTTTAATTACTAAACCGCCAATTAAGTCTGGATTAATATCTATTACTAATTTAACTAACTTAGAATTAGTAACATACTTTAATTTATTTTCTAAAGTATCTCTCTGTACGTTTGTCAAAGCAATTGCAGTTGAAATATTAGCTATTATAGTTGACTCTGATTTATTAACTAAATTTGTATAGCAGTCAATAATGGTATTTATTAAAATCATCCTGCGTCGTTCAACTAAAATAAATAAAAACACCAAAACATGGTTATCTACTTTGTCTAATAGCAATTGACGTAGTACATTTTTTTTTGTATCAATACCTAACAAAGGATTAACTAAAAAGTTTTCTAGTGCTTTTGATTGGGATAAAACTCTAGAAATTAATAATAAATCTTTATTTGTCTTTGATATAAGACCTAAAGCTTTTGAAGACGCAAGCAAAGCTTCCGCATAAGGTAAAGCTATTGAGCTGACATTACTCATAAACTTTCTCCTCTCCTATATTTATAATACTATTATCAATAATTTTACTTTGGATTGAAAGATTAATTTGATTTTTTAACTTTATTACAACTTTCCGAATTGCTAAAGTAGTTATTTGTTGTTGAATTTGCTGTTTTACTTGACTTTCTGCTATTTTTATACTTTCTTTTCCTGCTAAGGTTAAACGATTTATGTCTAATTTACCTTGTTCTAAAATAGACTCTCTAACTTTATAAGCAGTTATTTTAGCCTCCTTTTCAATTTGTTGAATCACAAGTTGTGTTTGACTTAATTGCTTTTCTGATTCAGCTAATCTAACATTTGCTTGCTGTAATCTTTCTTCAGATTCCTGAATTGCTGTAATTACTTTTTCTTGTCGATTTAACAAAGTAACACCTAAAAAATTTTTTAAGACATAAATGAGGCCAAACAATAAAAGCCCAATATTAATTACATTAGCTTCTAAAAAATTTGTATTTAAACCGAAGCCTTTTGCAGGAATTGATTTTACTATAATACTGAAAATGTGAGTATAATTTTTCATCTTAATAGTGTTAATTATATAGTTATTATGTTAACATATGTTATAGTAATTCTTCACTTAACAATTTTGCTTGAATTTGATTACTCAAAATATCCACTTGACTTTCTAAAGTCTTAAGGGCCTGATCCTTTTGAATATTAAGCTGTACCGATGCTTCATAAACTAATTCTTCTGCTTCTTGTTGAGCTTCTTTAATACTAACTGACACAATTTTTTGTGCCTCTTGCTGTGCTACACGTATAATTTCCTGTGCTTTTTTACGAGATTCAGCTAATTGATTTTCATATGTTTGAGTTAATTTATCTGCTTTTAATAAAGCTGCAGATGCTGCTGTCAAGCTATTTCTTATATATTGATCTCTTTCATCTAAAATATTGGTAACTGGTTTGTAAAAAATATTATTTAAAATCAACATTAATAACAAAAACTGTAATGCCATTAATGGTAATGTAGCATTAAAATCAAACAAACCACCTTCCGTTTGGTGAATACGATTTTCTAAATTTAGTAAAGTAAATGTTGTTAGCATTGTTTTTTTGTATAAAATTATGAAAATAATCTATAATAAAACTTTATAAAACGCTTAGTTTTCTACTGCAACTGTATTTTTATACAGTAAAAAACTAAGCGCTTTATATTATGTTAACCAGTGTAAGGATTTGCAAACAGTAAAGATAGAGCTACTACTAAGCCGTAAATTGTTAATGACTCCATAAAAGCCAAGCTTAAGAGCAATGTACCTCTAATTTTTCCTTCCACTTCTGGTTGTCTTGCAATACCTTCAACAGCATTTGCTGCTGCACTACCTTGACCAATTCCAGGCCCAATAGCAGCCAAACCAACAGCTAGACCAGCAGCAATTACAGATGCTGCAGAAATAATTGAATCCATAGTTATATTTTTTAATTGTAATAATATATAGAAAATTAACAGATTTCATTCAAATACTATATGTATAGTCTATATAGTATCACTATTATATTATGATAATGTTCTCAATGACCTTCTAAAGCTTCACCAATATAAGCAGCTGATAAAGTAGAAAAAATTAAAGCTTGAATAGAGCTAGCGAATAAACCTAAAATCATAACAGGTAGAGGTATAAAAATAGGCACTAATAATGTAAATACTGAAACAACTAACTCATCAGCAAGAATATTGCCAAATAGTCGAAAACTTAATGATAGCGGTTTTGTAAAATCTTCTAAAATATTAATTGGTAGTAGAATTGGTGTAGGTTCAATATAACGTAAAAAGTAGCTTAATCCATTCTTGTTTAAACCTGCATAAAAATATGCTATAGAAGTTAACAACGCAAGAGCAACAGTTGTATTGATATCATTGGTTGGCGCTGCAAGTTCACCTTCAGGTAAATTAATTAATTTCCATGGAATTAAAGCTCCTGCCCAATTACTACCAAGTATAAATAAAAAAATTGTTGCAATATACGGTACCCATTGCCTGTAATCCTTTTCTCCTATCTGATTCTTAGCAATATCTTGTAAAAATTCTAAAACAAACTCCATAAAGTTTTGTAATCCTTCAGGGACTCTTTTTAAGTTTTGAGTACCTAATAGACTAATAATAAGTAAAAATAATATCACAAGCCATGAAACAATAAAAACTTGGCCATGTATCTTATAAGTACCTATTTCCCAGTATAAGTGCTTACCTACTTCTACTGATGAAAGGTTTAAAAATGTAAACATATCAAATTTATTATAAAAAATAGCAGAGAGCATAATTATAAGTTTATATATCTAATTACTAGTAAACAAATATGAATATATAATAGTCAAAACTACTATAATTAATTATATACTGAAACAAAGCATTATTTAAATTTACTATCTGAATTTGAATACCAATATATCGAAAAAGTATTTACAAATCTAAATTTTCTCCTAAGATGAATTTTTTAAAGCGTCTAATTTTTATATTTTCTCCCAATAAAACAATATTTTGTTTTACTAGTTCAGCAATTGTAATATCAGTATTTCTAATAAATGGCTGATCTAATAAAGATAATTCTTTTAATTGTTTTTCTAGCCTGTTATTTATTATTTTTTCTTTAATTTCATCAACCTTATTGATAATATCATCTTTACCAGATATAATCCTTGTCTCAATTTCAACTACATTATCTGGTATTGCTTTTAAATCTACATATTCAACAGAAGGGCTTGCAACAATTTGCATAGCAATATTTTTAGCTAATGTTTGAAATTCTTCACGACGTGCAACAAAATCTGTTTCACAATTAATTTCTAGAATCACACCAATACGAGAACCTGAATGAATATAACTTTCTATTAAACCTTCAGTTGCTATTCTATTCATTTTTTTATTTGCTGAAGCTAATCCCTGTTTTCTTAAATTTTCAATAGCAGTTTCAATATTACCACTAGATGCTTGTAATGCTTTTTTACAGTCCATCATTCCAGCTCCAGTCTTATTTCGTAGTTCTTTAACATGCTTAGCTGATATTTGCATATAAATCCTTAAAATTTTATATATTTATATATTATAGCTATTACTTATATTTCTAATGAGGATTTGATAAATCTAATCTTATATTTTCTCCCTCTAGGATAGCATCTGCTATTTTACTTATTAACAATCTAATTGATCTTATAGCATCATCATTCGCAGGTATTGGTATATCTATAATATCAGGATTACAATTTGTATCCAAAATACAAATTATTGGGATACCTAATTTAACACACTCTTGGATAGCTGTTGTCTCTCGCTTTTGATCGACAATAATTACTATATCAGGGAGTTTTTGCATATTTTGTATACCACCTAAATGCTTATTTAGCTTTGCTAGTTCTCTATAAAGAGTTGCAGCTTCTTTTTTAGGTAATTGATTAATTAGTCCTTCTTCTTGTTGTTTTTCAAGTGTTTTTAATCTCTGAACTCTTGCACTAATAGTAATCCAATTTGTTAACATACCACCAAGCCATCTTTGATTAACATAAAACGAATTACATCTAAGAGCTTCTTCTGCTATAATGTTTGAAGCTTGTCGTTTTGTGCCCAAAAATAAAAATTTTTTTCCTTCGGCTGCACTATTTTTAATAAATTCATATGCTTCAGTTAAAAATTTTGCTGTTTGTACTAAGTCAATAATATGAATACCATTACGTTCTGTATAAATATATGGGAACATTTTAGGATTCCATCTTCTAGCTTGATGACCAAAATGAACACCTGCTTCTAATAATTCTGCTAAGGATACAATAGCCATATAAAATTTATATTTTTTATAAATAAAACGATTGACAATTTCTATTAAATTCGGATATTTCTATGCAAAGACAAAAAAGTTTATAACTCTTACATAAAATTTCTAAATATTTTATAGTATATTATTATTAGCTTGTAAACTACTAACATGATCTTTTAAGAGTGGAAAATTTCTAGCACTTCTATCATCAAGAATAATATCCTCAAAATTAGAAGAATCTTCTTGAAAAAAATGTTTGTACTCATCAACATTTTTTTTAAAAATTTTCGAGTAGTTGTTTAGAAAACTCTTATTTTTACTATATGAATTAAAACCTGTACCTGCAGGTATTAATCGACCTATAATAACATTTTCTTTTAGTCCTTTCAACCAATCTAGCTTACCTGAAATAGCTGCTTCTGTTAATACTTTTGTAGTTTCCTGAAAGCTAGCAGCTGAAATAAAACTATCTGTATTTAAAGATGCTTTAGTAATACCCAATAAAATTGGATGATATGAAGCCTGTTGTTTATTTAAAAGAGATAGTGCTTGATTGATATCTTCAATTTTTCGTAATTCAATAATTTCACCAGGTAAATATTCAGTATTACCCCCATTCTCTATTTTGACTTTAGACATCATTTGACGAACAATAACTTCAATATGTTTATCAGCGATATCTACACCTTGAGACTGATAAACTAATTGAACTTCTTGAACTAATAAAAGTTGTATTTCTTGTATACTTAAACGAGTAGCATCATACAAACTTAAACCAGAATTTAAATAAAAACGAAATTTACTTTCTAATAACATGTGTGAATTGAATGAGCTTTCTGATTTTTTCCTAGCTTCCAAAATTTCTTCAATTTTAGGTAAGCCTTGTACAATATCACCTGTTTTTGCTCGTTCAAAAACTAGTGAAGCAATATATTCACCTCTCTGTACTAAACTAGTATGATCAACATATAAAGTTGAACCATTAGATACTAGATAAGGTCGCCCTATCCTAAGAACGACACTAAAATCATCAATAAAAATAATCCTACCCGAATCAGTAGTTCTAACTCCACGAGCAATTTCATCACCAGAATATACCCAGTCATTAATTTTTACATAAACATATTGTTTAGGAGTAATTTTAAAAGTACGTTTATCTAAATCTGTTACAACAAGTAGTCGATTTTTATAATTCTCTTTTTCCTGAATAGCATTCACGATACCATTTAAATTTGATTTTATTTCTGTTTTTGCAAGAGTTTGTCCCGATTTTACAAATTCATCATTTTTAATCAATAGTCTGGTAACAATAGAAGTATCTTGAGCATTTGATAAAGTAGGCTCTTTTATTAAAACTTTATCGGCAATAAAAAGCTGAAATGTATAAAATTTAGAATCAACAAATTTTAAGTCCATAAAACAATCTAAATCAGCAATCTGCTGACTTGATTCTATTATTAAATGAGTTTTTATTAATTCAACTCCATTGACTGAACGTATCCTTTCTCCATCTTTAAAGTAAATCCTACGAATTAGCTTGAGATTAATTCTATTAACTGCAAAAGAATTCTTGTGATAATCAAATTCGTAATGTTTTTGTGGTATGGAATATACAATGACCGGACGTATTAATAATAAATAATGATTATCTGTTTTTATATATTCCCAATACACTAGTTTATCTGTATAAATATTATGAATAACTTTCTCACCTGGACGCAAAAACCCTCTTTTCTTAAAAGCTTTATTCAATAAGCTATTAGTCTCTATTTTATAGATTGAACCTGGCTTAATTATAATTTCTCTTAGAATACCGTCTTTTATAATAACTTCCAGTAGACCTGAATTCTTAGCAAAAACATTGCTCACAATTTCTGTTCCAGCTTCTACAAAAGTTCCATGCTTAACTAATAATAATGCAATATCTTTGTTGATTTCATGTGTTTCTTCAGCAATCCAAAGAACATAACCTGCACCTAAAATATCATAGTGTTCATTACTACTACCAAAATTTTTAACTGAGATAGGTAAGTCAAGATATTTAATAATACCTCCTGTTTTTGTCTTGTATACATCTGAAATCAAATTACCAATAATTTGATTATTAACTAATTTTTGATTAGGTATAATTTTTAATATAAATCTATCTTCATGCTCAGTTTTTAGAATATAAGAACTATTATGTGAATCATAATAAACTTTTACATTAGAAAATATCTGAGAACAGATAATAATCCAAATATCTTGCTTAAATTTATTATTTTTTTGATTTATAAAGCGAACAAAACCGTCATACTTGCTAATAAATTGTAGCTGTGCCAAAACACTACCTGAACGAATAAATTGATTCAAACTCACTACTATATCTGCATTCTCTGGAATATGGTGAACTCTACCAGATAAAACCCATATTAATCCACCTTTCTGTACACTACGAATTATATGCTGCTGACTTTGTACTTCTTCTACAGTCAAGTCAGTAAAATATATATCACCAGACAAATCTGTAACAATAGATTTTTGTGCTTTTTCTATTAATGTACGATTACTTAATGGATACTCAGCAATCACTTGATCTTTTTCTATATAAGTTTTGTCATTAACAAGAAGTAAGGTACCTTTACTCAAAGATAAATTAACTACATTATTATTACCAACTTTAGTATTAGTAATATTAGAAATAGTAACCTTACAGCTTTTTTTAACTAGATAAGCTTGTTCTCCATAACGAGTTCTAGTAAGATCTAAGTATATCGAATCTGGATACTTTAAAAAACCATTAGTAGGTGAGAGAATTTTTTGGCCAAATTCCCCTGTAAAGACTCCTCCTGTATGAAAAGTTCTCATAGTTAATTGAGTCCCAGGTTCCCCTATTGATTGCGCAGCAATAATACCAACAGCTTCACCCAAATCAACTAAGCGTCCGTGTGCTAAATTCCAACCATAACATAATTGACAAACTGAACCTGTAGAAATGCACGTAACAGGAGACCTAACTAATACTTTTTTAACATTTGAATTAATGATTTTTTGAGCTAAGGCCTGATTGATTTCCTGATTTTTAAAAGCAATAACATAGTTTTTGGTAAAATGTACAATGTTTTCTGCTAAAACACGACCTATTAAAGATTGCTCTAGACTAATTAGCTGTTTACTACTATCTATCATATCTTCTAAAATAATACCTTTAGAAGTTCTACAATTAATCTCACGAATTATTACATCTTGAGCAACATCTACTAGACGTCTAGTTAAATAACCAGAATCAGCTGTGCGTAGTGCTGTATCTACTAAACCTTTACGAGCTCCATAAGAAGAAATAAAATAATCAGTAACTGTCAAGCCCTCACGAAAATTACTTGATATTGGCAGGTCAATTATTTGCCCTTGAGGATCAGACATTAAACCACGCATACCAACCAATTGTCTAACTTGTGAAATATTACCACGTGCACCAGAAAAAGCCATCATATAAATAGTATTTAATGGATCACGCTCTTTAAAATAACGTATTACTTCTTTTTTTAATGATTCACTAGCATTATTCCATGTATCTATTACTTTTTGAAATCTTTCTACAGCATTAATTTCACCTCTTTTGTATTTATAATCGGTATGTAAAATAGAAGTCGAAGTAGCTTTAAGTAATTCTTGTTTAGTTGGAGGTATACGTAGATCTTCAATACTTAATGAAATACCAGCCTTAGTAGCATAAAAAAAACCTAGATCTTTTAATTTGTCCGCCATATTAGCAGCTCGTGCTATACCATAATTTCTAAAAGCCCACACAATTAATTTTTTTAATTGATTCTTATCAACTACTAAATTTAAAAAACTTGGCTCAAGCATATTATTTATCATTAACTTTATTATGCAATTTTAATTGATTAAAGATTCTTGTATAACTTTATTAAATAAAATTCGACCTGCTGTAGTTCTTATATATTGGACCAATTTATTTCCTGATACATCTTCTTTAATTATTCTATCTGAAAAAATTTTATTTTTATAACCTTCTGCTAAATTTTCAACTTTCATCAAATAACTATTTTCAGAATTATCTACAATACCTTCAAATCGAACCCAAATATAAGCATGTAAATCGATAATTTTTTGCTCATATGCTGTTAAAACATCTTCAAGATCTATAAAATAATGTCCCGCTCCTTTTTGAGAAGCTGGGTTATTAGCAGTTAAATAATAGCATCCCAATACCATATCCTGACTTGGCATTAATATTGGTTGACCAGTAGCTGGAGACAAAAAATTATGAGGAGCTAACATTAATAAACGTGCTTCCGCTTGAGCTTCTAGTGATAATGGTACATGAACAGCCATTTGATCACCATCAAAATCAGCATTAAATGCTGGACAAACTAAAGGATGTAATTTAATTGCTCTACCTTCCACTAAAATTGGTTCAAAAGCTTGAATACCTAATCTATGTAAAGTAGGAGCTCTATTTAAAAGTACAGGATGACCATGAATGACTTCTTGTAAGACACTCCAAACAACTGCTTCACTTTTCTGAATAATTTTTTTAGCGGCTTTAATATTATTAACTAAACCCTGTAAAATTAAACGATGAATTACAAAAGGCTGAAATAATTCTAAAGCCATTTCTCTTGGTAGACCACATTGATGTAACTTTAAATCAGGACCTACAACAATAACAGATCTTCCAGAATAATCTACTCTCTTTCCGAGTAAATTCTGTCTAAAACGCCCTTGTTTTCCTTCAATAATATCAGATAAAGACTTTAAAGGTCTATTATTTGCACCAACAACAGTACGACCTCTTCTTCCATTATCCATTAAAGAATCTACTGCTTCTTGTAACATTCTTTTTTCATTTCTTATAATTATTTCTGGTGCAAGAATTGCTTTTAATCTTGATAAACGATTATTACGATTAATGATTCTTCTATAAAATTCATTTAAGTCTGCTGTTGCAAATCTACCTCCATCTAACTGAACCATCGGTCTTAAATCGGGAGGTATAACAGGAATAACTGAAAAAATCATCCAAGATGGTTCTGCACTAGTAGAAACAAAATTCTCTAGTAAACGTAACCTCTTCATTTTCTTATTAAACTTGGGTGAAGGATTGCTAGATAATTTAGGTGGCTTTAAAGCTTCTTCTCGTAAAATCTGGACAGTAGAACTTAAATCAATATCCTTTAATAATTTGTAGATAGCTTCTGCACCAATACTTACTTCAACTCCAAATAAATTTGAAGACTGAGGATATAATTTCTCTTCTAAAGCACGCCATTCATAACCTTCTAATAACTGCTTATATTTTAATTTTTCATAATCACCAGGATTTGTCACAACATAAGAATGGAAATAGACAATTTTTTCGACTTCTTTTAAAGTTAAATCCAAAGCTAATGCAATATAACTAGTACTACCTTTTAAGTACCATACATGAGTTACCGGAGCTGCTAAATCAATATAAGCCATACGGTGTCTTCGTACTTTTGATTCGGTAACTTCTACTCCACATCTTTCACAAATTATACCTTTATATCTAAAACGTTTATATTTACCACAATGACACTCCCAATCTTTTACAGGACCAAAAATACGTTCACAAAATAACCCATCCATCTCCGGTTTTAAAGTACGATAATTAATCGTTTCAGGTTTAGTAACTTCACCAATTATTTGACCATTAGGTAAAACTCTTTCTCCCCAAGATCTAATTTTTTCAGGAGATGCCAAACTTATTTTTACATAATCAAAATGTTGTTCAAATTTAGTCATAAATATAATTTTTTGAATAAACAATCATTTTCTAATTTATATATTGCTTACTAACTAATATTAAATGAATCCATATCTAAATAAATATCAGAATTCTTAAAATGTGACTTTTCAGTATCTGAATTTTCTACTCTATTTCGTATTTCTAATAATTTATTATTAGACATTAAATCTACTTCTATCTCACGAGTATTACCATTTTCAAATAATTCAACCTTATGTACTGCAATATCTAAACCTAAAGATTGTAATTCTCTCATTAATACTTTAAAAGATTCCGGGGTTCCTGGTTTTGGAATAGGTTTACCTTTAACTATTGCATTTAAAGCTTCATTTCTACCTTGCATATCATCTGACTTAACTGTTAATAATTCTTGCAAAGTATAGGCTGCACCAAAAGCTTCAAGTGCCCACACTTCCATTTCACCTAATCTCTGACCTCCATGTTGAGCTCTGCCACCAAGTGGCTGCTGGGTGACAAGCGAATATGGACCTGTTGATCTAGCATGAATCTTATCATCTACTAAATGAACTAATTTTAACATATAAGCCTGACCTATCGTAACTGGATTATCAAATGCTTCTCCTGTCCTTCCATCAAATAATTGTACTTTACCGGGATGTTGATTACTAAATAACCAAGGAGAATTACTCAATAAACTTGCCTGCTTTAGTTTATTATTCACAAGAGCTCTTGATGCTTCTGGGCCATACATTTCATCAAAAGGAGTAATTTTGAATACTTTATTCATATATTGACCAGCTAAGCCTAATAAACACTCAAATAATTGTCCCACATTCATTCTAGAAGGAACACCTAATGGATTTAATATGATATCAACAGGTGTACCATCAGGTAAGTATGGCATATCTTGGCGTGGTAAAATACGTGAAATAATTCCTTTATTTCCATGTCTACCCGCCATTTTATCCCCCACTTGAATTTTTCTTTTTTGAGCGACATATACTCTGATAATAGCATTAGTACCAGCTGGCAATTCATCACCTTTTGGACGAGTAAATACCCTAACGTTAACTACTCTACCTTTCGCTGCATTTGGTAACCTCAAAGAAGTATCTCGAACATCTCTAGCTTTCTCACCAAAAATTGCACGTAGTAATTTACCTTCAGGCAATTGATCCGACTCACCTTTTGGAGTTATTTTGCCAACAAGTATATCCCCAGATTCTACCCAGGCACCCATAGTAATTATTCCATTTTTATCTAAAAGTCTAGTAGAAGATTCACTAACATTTGGTATATCTCGCGTAATTTCTTCAGAACCTAACTTTGTCTGTCGACATTCCAACTCATATCTTTCAATGTGAATAGATGTGTAAATATCTTCATACACAAGACGTTCACTAATTAAAAAAGCATCTTCATAATTATAACCTTCCCAGGGCATATAAGCAACTAAAATATTTCTTCCTAATGCTATCTCAGCTCCTTCAGTTGATGCTCCATCTGCAATTATTTCACCTTCAGTTACCTTATCGCCTGGCCAAACAATTGGGTGTTGATTAATACATGTATCTTGATTAGAGCGATAATACTTTTTTAAACGATAATGAATAGTTTTACCTTTTACATCCTGAATACCTATTTTATTAGCAGAAACGTAACTAACTGTACCATTATTTCTACTAATAACTACAATCCCTGAATCTTTAGCTATTTTTGATTCTAATCCTGTACCAACAAGTGGCTTATCTGGATGAAGTAAAGGTACTGCCTGCCTTTGCATATTTGAACCCATTAATGCTCTATTTGCATCATCATGTTCTAAAAAAGGTATTAAAGAAGTTGCTGCGGATATTACTTGAATAGGTGATACAGCGATATAATCAACTTGATCAGATGCCACCGTAATAAACTCTTGCCTATATCTAGCAGGTATAATATCTCCTTTTATACAACCAAAAGCATCCAATTTAATATCAGCCGGTGCTATACGCAAATCATCTTCATCATCAGCAGTCATGTAAGTAGGTAGCATGTCCAACATAGCTTTACCGTTCTTAGCTTTATAAAAGGGAGTTTCTATAAAACCATAAGAGTTAACTCTTGCATATATACTTAATGAACCAATTAAACCTGCATTTGGCCCCTCAGGAGTTTCAATTGGGCAAATACGACCATAATGGCTAGGGTGCAAGTCTCTTACTGCAAACCCAGCTCTATCTTTATTTAGTCCTCCCGGTCCCAACGCACTAATTCTCCTTTTATGTGTTAACTCAGATAGAGGATTAGTTTGATCCATAAATTGAGATAATTGACTAGAACCAAAAAATTCTCTAACGGAAGCCATCAATGGCTTGGGATTTACTAAGTTAGATAAACTTAATGAATCTAAATCACAAATTATCATTCTTTCACGAATAATTCGCTCTAAACGGTTTAAACCAACCCTAATTTGATTTTGTAGAAGCTCTCCAACAGACCTTACACGCCTATTACCTAAATGATCAATGTCATCAAAAGTACCTATATTTTGTTCCTTAATATTAATTAAATAATCAATAACAGCCACAATATCTTGTGACGACAAAACTCGAAAAGAGATAGGAATTTTTAAATTTAATTTTTTATTAATTTTATGTCTACCAACTTCACCTAAATCATAACGTTTTGGATCAAAGAATCGAGAGTATAACATTTGTTGAGCCACTGCTACAGTAGCAGGTTCATTAGGCCTTAATTTACTATAAACGATCAATAATGCTTCCTCATCAGTGATACTCTCTATAGAAGAATTTAGCAAATTCCTTTTTAACTCCTTTATTTCATATAGTAAAGAAGCTCTCAATAAAAATGAGTATTTTGATAGACTTTTTTTTAATTCTTCCGTACTTAAACCTAAAGATCTCAAAAACACATAGGCATTAACTTTATGTGTTTTATCAATTCTAACCCATATTTGTTCTTTAGCATCTATTTCAAACTTAAGCCAAGAACCTCTATTCGATATTAAACTAGCGCTGTATATATGCTTGCCATTTTTATCTAATTCTTGCTTATAATAGACACCTGGACTTCTAACAATTTGATTAATAATAACTCTCTCTGTACCAGAAACAATAAAAGTTCCTCTATTAGTCATCAGAGGCAAATCACCAATAAAGACAGACCTTTTTTTATATTTCTTGTATTTGTCATGATCATAAATACTATTAAGCAAATTCTGTTGAATATTACCACCTAATCGCTCTGTATTTTTTCTTGTTAATTTAGAAGGAATATACATCTGCGCACTATAAGTTCTATCACGACTTTTAGCACGTCTTACACTATAACGTGGAAATTTTAGTTTGTATTCTTTTCCAAAAAATGCTAATTCTAATTTTCCTGTAGGATCTGTTACTATAGGTAAAAAATCTAATACTTCTCCTAATCCTTCGAATAAAAAATGTTTAAAACTGCTTCTCTGAATTTCTGTCAGATCTGAAAAAACTGAATGATTTATTGCTTTATATAACATTTATAATGTTAAAACCAATATTTAATACAATACAAAAACACACTCTAAAGTTTTTAAACTATAGTTGTTAAATGGATTTGAATATTTATAGTTAAAAGTAAGAATATTTAATCTATTTAGCTAAAATTTTAGTAATACCAAAAATCAAGTAATTTTAAAATTGTGATTTTGAAACTAAGTTTTTAACTAATTTATGCAAAGCAGATTTTTTACGAGCTCCATGATTTTTATGTAATATACCTTTCTTTACTGCTTTATCTATCTTACTATATGCATCTGATAAACTGCTTTGAACTGCTTGAATATCTTGGTTATAAAGTTGAATATATAAATACTTAATTTTAGTTTTTATAGAGGACTTATATATTTTATTTCTTAAATTATTTCTAGCCGTAATTTGTACTCTTTTAGATGAAGATAAGGTATTAGACATATTTATTGAACTTATAAAATATTTTCAAATGATATTATAACACTGCTTAATACCATGCACAATATATACATATAAACTTAATAAAATTATCATTAATATTGCAGACATATTAAGAAACATGGGATAATAGATATACAAAGAATTATAAATTACAAAAATGGCAAAAAACAAAGGGTCTCGTATAACTATAACAATGGAATGCCATTGCAAAAGTAATAATAACATAAAAAGAAAAAATGGTATCTTTCGTTATACAAGTACAAAGAATAAGAGAAACACACCGAATAGGATAATATTAAAGAAATTTTGTCCTAATTGTAACAAACATACATTATTTAAAGAAATAAAATAATATCTAAAGTTATATAAAACAATGACATCAGAAATAAAACAACTTAAAAATATTAGAAACAATGAAATTTTAAACCACAAAGAAATCGATTTATTACGTAAACTTATTACTGAACAAGGAAAAATATTGCCTAAAAGAGTTACTTGCTTAAAATCTAAACAACAAAAAAAATTAACTAAAGTAATAAAACGGGCACGTATTTTATCGTTATTACCTTTTAATCACAAAGAATAAGAATAATTAGTATATATTGTACTAGTGTGTAAGATGAGTAATAAATTACATAATTATTCATCTTATAACTTTAGAGATTTTTTTCTCCGACTTTTAACTCATATGCATCAATTTCATCTTTTTCATGCCATAAATGATAATCATAACACATAATTCCACATTCATTATTCATTGTGACTTCTTGAACATCTTCTTTTAATTTTTTTAAAGAATTTAGTTTTCCTTCATAAACTATTACTTGCTTTCTGCGTACTGTAATTAAAGCATTCTTTTTTAACTTGCCATATAATACAAAACAACCAGCCACTGCTCCTTTCTTAACCTCAAAGACTGTTTTTACTTCAGCTTTACCTAAATTTTCTTTTTTGTACACCAGATCAACAAAAGTCAGCATATAATTTCTAATATAATCAACTAAGTCATAAATTATACTAAATTCCTTAATTATAAGCTTAGTATTCTTAGGAATATGACGACTAGATAGATTAATATTAAAAGCTAAAATAATAGCATTACTAGTAGAAGCTAATTCTATATCTTTGCCAGAGATTTCAGAAGCACTTGCAAACAAAATATTTATTTGCACTTTTTGTTGTGGAATTTGCTCAAATGCATTAATAATTGCTTCTATAGATCCCTGAGTATCTGCTTTTAAAATTACATTCACTTGTTTAATAGTTTTTCTATTATTATGCATTGAATGCAGCTGAATTCTAGTATTTAATTTTTGATCTAAAATATTTAAGTCTTTATATTCTAATGCATAAAATTTTGCTAATTTCTCATTAGGTACAGATTTAAATATAAGTCCTATTCTAGGAACTACAGAAAAACCTAAAATTTCTACCACAGAAACCGAATGAACAGATAACACCTTATTTTTTTTACTATTTAATATAGCTTTAACCTTAGCATAGGTATTACCAGCAACTAAAATATCTCCTACAGAAAGAGTGCCTTTCTGCAATATTATATGAGCTATGGGCCCCTTTTGTCTATCTAAACTAGATTCTAATATAAATCCCTCTGCGGGTTTAGAAATATCTGTTCTATAATCTTGATATTCAAATAACTGTAAAAGAGATGAAAGTAACAGATTAATATTTTTACCAGTAATTGCACTAACCTCAATGATAGGTACTGATCCACCCCAATCTTTATCAAGAATATCATATTTAGCAAGCTGTTGTTTTACTTTTTGCGCATTAATATTTAACTTATCTATTTTATTTAAAGCAACTACAAAAGGTATTTTGTGTTCTTTTATATGATTAATAGCCTCAATTGTTTGTGGCTTTAAGCCATCATCGGCTGCCACAACAAGAATTGCTAAGTCAGTAATCTGAGCTCCTCTTTCTCTCATACCCACAAATGCTTCATGTCCTGGTGTATCTAGAAATATTAATTTACTAACTTTATAATTTGCGCTCAATTCTACTTCGTAAGCTACTATTGACTGAGTAATATTACCAGCCTCTAAAATCAAGGAATTATTATTCTTTAGAGCATTCAATAAAGTAGTTTTACCATGATCTACATGTCCAAAGACTGTAATAATTGGTGCTCTAAATTCAGATGTTTCAGCTCTTAAATTCTGCTCCTTTTTAATAGAATTCTTTATAAGCACTTTAGAATTTTTATCATTTATAATTTTAAAATTATAATGATTTGCAACTAATTTACAAATTGAAATATCAATAAATTGATTAATCGTGATAGAAATCCCCTGTAAAAATAACCACTTAATAATCTCTGCACTAGGAATGTGCATGCTTTTTGATAAATCTTCTATAGTTAACAAGCGATTGAAAATAATTTCTTTATTCACCCGCTTTTCTTGATCAGAAAATAACGTACTAATATTTTTAGAATTAAGTTTCTGATCTTTTTTTTGTTTTATACTTCTAGGTGACCTTATTAATGATATCTCAGATTGATTACTAAGATCTAAATTATGACTAGAATGAGAAAAATCTTCATTTAAGTGAATTTTTGCTCTTAGTTTCTTTTTCTGCTTATTTTTTTTATTTTCTAAATTGTCCAATGATTTATTGTGTGATTTAGATTTTCTATCTGCTTTTATATCACTTATATTATTATTATGAATTTGCAACAAACTTATTGGTTCACTATTACTAACTACATATTCCGATTGATTTAAATCCAATAATAATCTAGGATAATCTAAATGCAAAACAGATTCATATTCATCTAAAGATAAGCAATAACTCGAGATTAAATACGATTGGAAAAACTCTACAAACTTGTAATGATTAATTATTTTTTTTAGCATTCTAACTCAGTAACAAAATATTTTTATAGATTTTTAGAATTTAATGAGAAAGACATCAAATATAGTTATAATAAAATGAGAAAGATTAAAAAATCATTAGTTTAAATAGTATATAAATTGATATTTAAAAACTATAAAACTTAAGGAAATAATATGCCTAGATCTCAAAAAAATGATAATTTTATAGACAAAACATTTACAGTCTTAGCAGACATTGTACTTAAAATCTTACCAACAAGTAAAGAAGAAAAAGAAGCTTTTTGCTACTATCGTGATGGTATGTCTGCACAATCAGAAGGAGAATACGCAGAAGCTCTTGAAAATTATTACGAAGCTTTGAAGCTAGAAGAAGATCCTTATGATAGGTCCTATATATTATATAATACTGGATTAATTTATGCAAGTAATGGAGAGCATCTTAAAGCTTTAGAATATTATCATCAAGCTTTAGAACTTAACTCTCAATTACCACAAGCACTTAATAATGTTGCCGTTATATATCATTATCAGGGCTTAAAAGCTAAAAATCAAGGTGATATTGATATTGCCAAATCTTTATTTGATAAAGCAGCTGAATATTGGAAACAAGCTATTAATTTAGCGCCTAATAATTATATAGAGGCTCAAAACTGGTTAAAAACTACTGGTAGATTTTCTATACTAGATTTGAAAATATAAAATAGCAATGAAATTTAAGGTAATTCTCTAATTTTTTAATTATATACTAAAATAGTATATAATTAAATGTAGTTATAAATAGATCAGAAATTTTATCTATTGTCTAAAAATTAATATATGATAATTACTAAATGACAAGTGTATCTAATACTGGATCAGTAACACAAATAATTGGACCTGTACTTGATATAGAATTTATAAATGGTCAACTACCTAAAGTATTTAATGCATTAAAAGTACAAGGTCCTAATAATACTATTACATGCGAAGTGCAACAACTATTAGGAGATAACCGAGTAAGAGCTGTTGCTATGAGTTCTACTGAAGGCTTACAACGAGGAATTGAAGTTAAAGATACGGGTGCTCCTATTTGTGTTCCTGTAGGTATTCCAACATTAGGAAGGATCTTCAATGTACTCGGAGAACCAGTAGATAGTTTAGGAAATGTGAATGCAGAAAATACATTACCTATACACCGTCCAGCTCCGGCTTTTACTAAGTTAGAAACAAAACCATCCATATTTGAGACTGGAATCAAAGTAGTTGATTTACTAGCTCCTTATCGTAAAGGTGGTAAAATTGGCTTATTTGGTGGTGCTGGAGTAGGTAAAACTGTACTAATAATGGAACTCATAAACAACATTGCAAAAGAACATGGAGGAGTTTCTGTATTTGGTGGTGTTGGTGAAAGAACTCGAGAAGGTAATGATCTTTACGAAGAAATGAAAGAATCTAAAGTAATTGACCAAAATAATTTACCTAATTCTAAAGTAGCTCTTGTATATGGTCAAATGAATGAACCTCCTGGAGCAAGAATGAGAGTTGGTTTAACTGCATTAACAATGGCAGAATATTTTAGAGATATTAATAAGCAAGATGTACTCTTATTTATAGATAACATCTTTAGATTTGTACAAGCAGGCTCAGAAGTATCAGCACTTTTAGGAAGAATGCCATCAGCGGTTGGTTATCAACCTACATTAGCAACTGAAATGGGAGCACTACAAGAAAGAATTACATCTACTACAGAAGGATCTATTACATCTATACAAGCAGTATATGTACCTGCAGACGATTTAACTGACCCTGCACCAGCTACTACTTTCGCGCATTTAGATGCAACCACAGTATTATCTAGAGGACTAGCAGCAAAAGGAATATACCCTGCAGTAGACCCATTAGATTCTACTTCTACTATGCTTCAACCAGGAATTGTTGGTGAAGAACATTACAATACAGCACAAAAAGTAAAATCAACTCTTCAAAGATATAAAGAATTACAAGATATTATTGCAATTTTAGGCTTAGATGAATTATCTGAGGAGGATCGTTTAACGGTTGCTAGAGCTCGAAAAATAGAGCGATTCTTATCACAGCCATTCTTTGTAGCAGAAGTTTTTACTGGATCACCAGGTAAATATGTATCACTAGAAAAATCAATTAAAGGCTTCACAATGATACTAAAAGGTGAATTAGATGACTTACCCGAACAAGCGTTTTATTTAGTAGGAGACATTGAAGAAGCTGTTAATAAAGCTCAAAAAATAAAATAAAGGTAATACAAATATGACATTAAATATACGTGTCATTGCTCCTGATAGAACCGTATGGGATGCAAATGCCGAAGAAGTAATCTTACCAAGCAGTACCGGTCAGCTGGGTATACTTACAGGACATATACCATTACTAACAGCAATAGATATTGGTGTAATGAGAGTACGTATTGACAAAGATTGGATACCAATAGTACTCCTAGGAGGATTCGCTGAAGTTGACAACAATACTATTACTATTCTGGTTAATGGAGCTGAGGAAGGAAATTCTATAAATCTTGAGGCTGCACGATCTAGTCTGGAACAGGCAAACTCAATTTTAGAAAAAGCTGAAACTAATAAAGAAAAAATAGAAGCTACACAAAACGTTAGAAAAGCACGTGCTAGAGTACAGGCAGCTAATGTAATTAATAGGTAAGATATGTTCATAAAATAGAATAAAAAGATAGATATAAATATACATCTTTTTATTCTTATAAATTTAACTCAGTCCTGAACAGATATAATCAAAATATAGACCCATTTCTTTACCTGCATCTTGACCAACTAAAGTAGTAATAACTTCTTTCATTGCTTGAATTGCTTGAATTGTTGCTCCAATAGGTACTCCAAGAGAATTATAAGTTTCTTTTAAACCATTTAAAACTCTCTCATCTAAAATTGAAGGGTCACCTGCTAACATTCCATAGGTCGCATAACGTAAATAATAGTCTAAATCACGAATACATGCAGCATATCTTCTAGTAGTATACATATTACCACCTGGACGAGTAATATCAGAATATAACAAAGATTTAGCAACTGACTCTTTAATAGTAGCAGCTGCATTAGCAGCAATTGTTGCTGCTGCTCTTACTCTAAGCTCACCTGTTTGAAAATATCCTCTTAGTTTTTCAACGGAATTATCATCTAAATATTGACCTTGTACATCAGCAGCATTAATAACAGAAGTAATTGCATCTTGCATAATATATAGTTTCCTTAGTGTAAAAAATTGTAAAAAATAAGCTATTGCATGGCACCTAGTGTATAGTCAAAATAAAATCCTGCTTCTGCAGAATCTTCACCAGATAATAAAGAACATGCTATTAACTTCATAGAACGTATACCCTCAGCTACGCCTGAAATAGGGGTACCTAAAGAATTATACATTTCCTTAACACCAACAAGTCCTATCTCTTCTATTGGTGTTACATCACCAGCAACTATTCCATATGTTACTAAACGTAAATAATAATCCAAGTCCCGCAAACATGTTGCTGTCATCTCTTCACCATAAGCATTTCCACCTGGTGATACAAAATCAGGCCTTTTCTGAAATAATTCTTGGCCTCCTTGTTTCACAATTCTCTCTCTATTTCCGGTTAAAATTTGTGCTATTCTTAAACGACGCTGACCTGATAAAACAAAACTTTTTATTCTATCTAGTTCTCCTGGACTTAGATATCTAGCTTCAGCATCTGCATTTACAATTGATTTAGTAACAATACTCATGAGTAATACTCCTTATATACTTTCTATAAATCTAATATCATTTATTATAATCCGATATAATATAAGCTTACGAGGTTAATCAATAAAGAAGATAATAAGTAAAAGGAATTAGATCATGCTACTAATTATATTACAATATTATAACCAATCAATAGCTGAATACTAAAACAAAAAGGTTAAAAGACTTTTACTATTGATTTCCAGAAATAGCATCAAAACTAGGAATAACAATAGACTGATTTTGTTTAGTTAAATTTCTATACAACTTTTCTGTATTAGGAAAATTAGCTGCTGGTAAAGTAGGAAATCTACGATAAGGAACAGTATTATCACCAAAAACCAGCTGGTACTCATTACTATTTACTAAAGTTAAAATAAAAGCACATAAACCTTGAGATGCTAAAATCTGATTATAAAACCTAATCTCTGCCTGATTATTAGGAGCTCGACCTAGAAAATGTTTCGTACCTAATTCAATAACTTTAGTATTCGGATAAGGTTCATAAAATTCTTTGCGATATAAACTAGAAGTACCCAATCTTTGAATTAATTGTTTAATATTAATTTCTCCTGAAATAAAAACTTTATCTAAGTAAGTAAATTCTAGACCCAAACTAAATGAACTTATATCTCTTTCAAAAACTTGACGATAAGCTGCTCGCAATATTTGCTCTAAACTATTTTTTTTATTATCTTGAAAAATCACTACTTGGTCTCTCGTTGAAGTCACCCCTTGTTTTATCCTACGTTGAATACTATATGAACTTCTGATTTCTCTCACAGAACCTAATTTCATGAAATTATTGATTAACTGTAAATTTGGTACAGTTTTAGGAACAAATTTTTTTACACCTGATCTCAAAGTTTTAGCTGATAAACCATATGCTGTAATATATCTCTCATAAGGAACAGTGTTACTACCAAAAACCTGTAAATATTCTGCACTATCTACTATAGAATCAATTAATGCATAATAGCCTTCTTTATAGACAATATTAAAATACTGGTTTATTTCTTGACGACCATATGTTGGTCTACCTAGTAAACGATTATGAATATACTCAATTGCTTTGCATATATATAAAGGTTGCCAATATAAAGCACGAAAAATTGATGACTTGGCTAAATAAGATATAAACTCACGAACTGAAATTCTATTTTCTCTTAATTGACTTTCGAATTTTTTCAATATGATAAGTTCTTCTGAGTAAATCGGTCGCCCAAAAACTCGTAGATAAGCTGCTCTCACAACTGAATTGAGAGAAGTTTCTATATCATCCCTAGATTGTAGACTATTACTCAACTGGAATACTTTAGGCCCTAGAGAGCCTACTATCTTAGATCTTTCATAAGGATTACTAATCTGACTATAAATTCCGGGACCTTGTCTTAGTAAAATTCTCCTTGTATCTTTTCCAAAGGGTGCTGATTTTTTACGCAAATTAACTCGGTTTTTAGGAAAAATTGCACCAAATTGAATTACTAGTGGATCATTACCCAAACCATAAGGATGCTGATCAGGCAAAGTTTGTTCATAATCACTAAATAATGTAATAAACTGCGGTATTTTTCTAAAAGGTGCACTGTAATTCAAGAGATCTATCTGTGGACCCCAATTACAGCATTCTTGTGGTTCTTCTCCTAGCGATCTAATATAGGGAACAGTCTCCTCACCAAAATAATCGGCATATTCTTTTGAATTTATTAAAAAATCAATTAGACCATCCAAACCTCTAGATGATAACACTGCAAAGTATTTTTGAAACTCTTTTAGAGAACCTGGCCCCCTTCCTAAAAAATGTCGAAATGCTAGTTCTAAGGCCCTACTATTCACGTAAGGCTCAAGAAACTGTCTTCTGTACAAGGAAGACTTACCTAATGCACGTACAAATTCTTTAACAGATAACTGACCATTTTTTAATTGCGACTCTAAATTAGATATGGATAAATTATATGCTTTTAGAATATCTCTTTCAAAAATTTGCCGATAACATGCGCGAATTACACTATTTTTTTCATCTGTAGATAAGCTACTTTTCATAATAAAACGCTGAGTTGAAACACCAGCCTTAGCATAAATTTGAGGTAAGCGTAACCCTTGCAAATCACCCGAATTTGTTTTTCTTAACTTATCAGTTAAAGCTGAAGCTTCAAACTCTTTAATAATGATATTAAAATACTCCATAACCAATCTTTTACCTTGTTCATCCTGACTGAAAATCATGAGTGCATTTTTTCGCATTTCTCTTAAAGCCACTGTTGCTGCTGCACTAGAACAAGCATTATCAATTAAATCACGTAAACCACATATATTCACAGATAGAATATTGGTATCTCCGGCAATAATAGCATAAGTTAGATACCTTAAAAACCAATCTAAATCTCGCAAAGACTTTTTCATTCTTTCACGACCATAACGGACAACATTAATAGGTTTAAAACCTGGTGGTAAACCTTCCCCAGAACTAAAAGCTGATTGTATGCCCAGCAATAAATTTTCTTGAGTATTACCAGATAAACTTTGATTAGAGAGCTTATTTATCTTATTATCCTCACTTAATAGAAAAGAAGCTTGAGGACGTTCTAAATAGGAAATAGCAGCTCCACCTACAAAAATTTTATCAACTGCTTTAGCAACCAAAATATTGGCATTTTTAGCCAATAGGTTAGCAACTTCTAAACGCTTATTACCGGAATTTAAAAACGTCACTAGATCATTTAATTCAGCTAACTGTAAAAATCTATCTTGTTGTTCTGCCTGAGCAATAGTTGAAATTGATGCTGTTCGATACAGTTGTGGTTTTGCTGTTGGGCTTCCCCCACTTGCCTTAACACTCATGCTAATATATCTCCTTAATTTAAAATGACTGTATTAATATTAATAATTGTGTAATAAAGATTAAACACTAGTAATTAAACAAACATACGCATAATTATTGAATATTACGAATTTTATTATTTAATTTTAATAATATAATGTAAGACTATTCTAACTAAGATAAAGATAACTTTTGTAATACTTTCTCTACAATTGAGATAAAATCATACAAATAATACAGTTCTACAACTATTACATTATAATAGTAAAATATACAACTACAAAAAATTTGATATTAATGAAGATATTAAGTACTAAAACAAAAAACAATAATAAAAATAACGATAATAGTATAAATAATGATATAAAAATGTCTATTTTTGAACATCTAGAAGAATTACGTACAAGAATTATAAAATCATTTTTATGTTTCACTATTACTACATGTCTCTCATTTATATATATTAAAGATATATCGTATTTATTAAAACAACCAGCTATTGGAATAAAATTTTTACAGCTATCTCCTGGAGAATATTTTTTTACATCCATAAAAGTAGCAATGTATACAGGACTTATTACCAGCAGTCCATTTATTATATATCAAATCACACTTTTTATTTTACCTGGCTTAACAGTAAGAGAAACAAAGTTAATACTACCTATTCTAATAACATCAATTCTCTTATTTTTCATCGGTATCTTGTTTTCTTATTCAACTCTAACGCCAGCAGCATTAAATTTTTTTATTAACTATGGATCTGATATTGTAGAACCTGTATGGTCATTTGAACAGTATTTTGATTTCATTTTAACCTTACTATTAAGTACAGGAATAGCTTTTCAAGTACCAGTTATTCAAATAGTAGTAGGAATATTTGAAATCATTTCATCTACACAAATGATTAGTGCATGGAAATATATTGTCTTAATATGTACAATTATTGGTGCTATTTTAACTCCATCTACAGACCCTTTTACTCAAATTATTTTATCTTTTGCCATACTTTCACTATACTTTATAGCAACTTGTATACTTATGATATTAAAGAAATGATTAATTTACATACAAATTAGTATAAAATATTAATTAGTATCTAAAATTTACTGATAACAGCAAATATTGGATGTTATGATAATAATAAATAGATGATTAATTTATAATTTATACAACAATGAACTTAGAGTATTTATATAATATAGGAAGAAAATCAATAGCTTTAATTTTAGCTATAGCAGTAATGATTAACTTTGTATTAATCTGTCCATATCATTTACAAGCTTTTCCTATATATGCACAACAAAGTTATGAAGACCCCAGAGAACCCACAGGACGTATTGTTTGCGCTAATTGTCATTTAGCACAAAAACCAATTACTATAGAAGCACCTCAATCTGTATTACCTAATACCATATTTGAAACCATAGTAAAAATTCCATATAATACTAAAAGTCAACAAATTTTAGGTAATGGCCAAAAAGGCCCTCTAAATGTAGGTGCTATAGTTATATTACCTGAAGGCTTTAAACTAGCTCCATCCAACTTAGTTTCTAATGAAATCAAAGAAAAAAATAAAAGAGTTTATATTCAACCTTACAGTACAGCTAAAGATAATATTTTAGTCGTAGGACCAATATCGGGAGAACAGAATCAAGAAATTACTTTCCCTATTCTTTCACCAGATCCTAGTAAAAATAAAAATGTACACTTTTTAAAATATCCTATTTATGTAGGTGCTAATAAAGGTAGAGGACAATTATATCCTACTGGTGATAAAAGTAATAACAACATAATTACTTCTTCTACAAGTGGCACTGTAATTGATATTAACACAACAGAGCAAGGCGGATATAGTATACAGATAAAAAAAACAAATGGAGATTATATTCTAGAAAATGTTCCAAAAGGTCTAAATTTAGACATTTATAAAGGACAAAATATTATAACTAATCAAGCACTAACAAAGGATCCCAATGTAGGTGGATTTGGACAAAATGAAACTGAAATAGTACTACAAAGCCCCGATAGAATCAAAGGTATGATCACCTTTTTCTTTATTATTACCATTGCACAAATCTTTTTTGTACTCAAGAAAAAACAGTGGGAAAAAGTACAAGCAGCAGATATGAATTTTTAAATAACTATTTACAGTACTATAAAAAAGTAAGCTAAACTAAGCTTACCTAAAATTGAACTTAAACTTTCGAATTTAGTAACATCCTCACAGATTCAATTATTTGATGAGGATGAATAACAGTTGCTTTTTCAAGTTTACCATTATAAGGAGTTGGTATATCTTGTGAAGATAAACGTATTATAGGTAAATCCAGTTGATCAAAAAAATTATCATTAATTTGTGCAATTAATTCTGCACCAATACCTCCTGTTTTCATACATTCTTCAACAATAATTACTTTATGAGTTTTTATAATAGAAAGACCTATAGTGTTTATATCTAAAGGCTTTAGCGATATTAAATCTATAATCTCAGGATCGTAACCCTCCTGTACTAAAATATCTACTGCTTGCACTACATGGTGTCGCATTCTAGAATAAGTAATTATGGTTATATCTGCACCTGGTCTTACAATTTCAGCTTTGTCTAAAGGCAACAAATAATCACTTTTCGGTAAATTTTCTTGTAAATTATATAGTAAAACATGTTCAAATAAAATTACGGGATTATCATCTCTAATTGCTGATTTTAGCAATCCCTTAGCATTATAAGGTGTCGAACACGCAACTATTTTAAGGCCCGGAATAGCTTGAAAGTATGCCTCTAATCTTTGTGAATGCTCTGCTCCTAACTGTCTCCCTACACCACCAGGACCTCTAATTACTATAGGTATTTTAAAATTACCACCAGAAGTATACCGTAACATTCCTGCATTATTTGCAATTTGATTAAAAGCTAACAATAAAAAACTCATATTCATTCCTTCAACGATAGGCCTTAAGCCTGTCATAGCTGCACCAATAGCCATACCTGTAAAACTATTTTCTGCGATTGGAGTATCTAATATACGTAAATCACCATACTTAGCATGCAAATCTTTAGTTACTTTATAAGAACCACCATAATGTCCCACATCTTCACCTATAACAAACACTCGCTGATCTCTTTGCATTTCTTCATCTGTAGCTTCCCTCAGCGCATCAAACATAAGAAGTTTGTTCATTATTTACTCACACTCACTATTATTTAAAAAACAAAAAAATGAATCATCAATTATCACTAAGAATTTTCAACAAATAGATATTTTTTTAAATCTTCTACTTTTGGCTCTTCACTCAACAAAGCAAAATCAATAGCTTCTCTAACTTCTTTCTTAATTTTTATATCTATACTATTTAATGAGAATTCATTATGAATATTATTATCAACAATGTGTTTCTTAAATATTTCAATAGGATCTCTAGATAACCAAGCTTCTTTTTCTTTAGATGAGCGTAATTCATCAGGATCTGCCAATGAGTGTCCTCTAAATCTATAAGTTAAAGCTTCAATTAAAGTAGGTCCTTCACCCATCCGAGCTCGTTTAATAGCACTTTTCGCAACTTCGCGAACTGCCAATACATCCATGCCATCTACTTCAATTCCTGGCATTCCAAACGCCTGTGCTTTTTTGTAAATTTCAGGGCTAGCTGTTGATCTATGGTGAGCCATTCCAATAGCCCACTGATTATTTTCAACCACAAAAATAACAGGTAATTTCCATAATACTGCCATATTTAAACACTCAAAAAACTGACCATTATTACTAGTACCATCACCAAAAAATGATACCGTCACTTGGATTTTTTTAAACTCTTGTAAAACTTGTTGCCTATATATACTTTGAAATGCTGCCCCAATCGCTATTGGTATACCTTCTCCAATAAAAGCAAAACCACCAAGAAAATTATGAGGAGCTGAAAAAATGTGCATTGAACCTCCTCTTCCTTTACTACAACCTGTTTCTTTACCAAACAATTCTGCCATTACTAATTTAGCAGGAACACCTTTACTTAAGGCATGCACATGGTCTCTATAAGTGCTACAGACATAATCTTCATGATCTAAAGCCTTAATCACACCAGTTGACACTGCTTCTTGACCATTATATAGATGAACAAAACCAAACATTCTACCTCTATAATACATTTGAGCACACATATCTTCAAATCGACGTCCCAAAACCATGTCTTCATAAAGTGTTAATAACTCTTGCTTTTCTATTTTATCTTCCAATTTATGCGTAACTGGTAAAGTAATTTTTTCACTCATAACTAGGTTAAGACCTTGTAATAATAATAAATATAATAAATTGTTCTGCTCCTGATTATTATAAAAAATAATTAAGATTTTAATTAACAAAACATTAATAATAAAATAATCAATTGTTAATGATGATATACAAAAAAATATTAAATATTATAAAATAATACTAATTAAATTTTTCATAGAAAAATTTAAAACTAGATAGCTTCCATCAAACACAAATATTATATTAAAAATAAACATGTTTTCACAAATAAAACTAGACTTAAAAATACTAGACTCAAATTTAAAAAAAATGATAGGGGCTAGACATCCCATACTTTACGCAGCAGCCGAACATCTATTTGATGCTGGCGGGAAAAAAATACGTCCTGCAATTGTATTACTGGTTTCCAAAGCAACCAATACTAATAATAAAATAAAAAATGAACATAAACGATTAGCTGAGATTACTGAGATTATACACACTGCTAGCTTGGTACACGATGATGTAATTGATGATTGCGATACTAGAAGAGGCATACAAACTGTTCATAATACATTCAGTAATAAAATTGCAATCTTAGCGGGTGACTTTTTATTTGCTCAAGCTTCTTGGTATCTAGCCAATCTTGACAATCTTGAAGTAGTTAAAATCATTTCAAAAGTAATCACAGATTTTGCTGAAGGTGAAGTAATGCAAGGAATCACTAACTTTGATACTTCTATATCTATAGAAGACTATGTAGAAAAATCATTTTATAAAACAGCTTCTTTAATAGCTGCAAGTTGTAAAGCCGCTGTAATGATTAATCATGTTGATGAAAACACACAACGTATATTTTACAACTATGGTAAACATATTGGTTTAGCATTTCAAATTATGGATGATATTCTAGATATAACTGGATCAGAAACATCTTTAGGAAAACCTGCAGGCTCAGATTTAAAAAATGGTAATTTAACATCTCCTCTAATCTTCGCATTACACAATCAGCCTGAATTAATTAAATTGATTGACAGAGAATTTCAAGAAGACGGTGATCAGAAAAAAGCAGTTGAATTAATTCACAGAACTCACGCAATTGAAAAAGCTAAAGATTTAGCAATAGAACATGCGCAAGCATCTCTTCAATACTTAAAAACCTATCAACATAATGATTTTATAGATACACTAAAATATATTAGTAATTATATAATTAACAGAATTCACTAGCTATACTCTTTTTCAATTACCAATATAATAGATAATAAATAAACTAAACTAGATAAAACAAATAATAAACAATAAATCTCTAGTATTAAATAGATGTAACTATATTTATAATTTGCTTAAAAGTATTTTTATCAAAAATAGCTAGCTGAGATAATATTTTGCGATTTAGTCCTATATTTGCTTCTTTCAATAAGCTAATAAACTTACTGTAATTTATATTATAAGAACGAACTGCAGCATTAATTCTTGAAATCCACAAACGACGATAATCTCGTTTTTTATTCTTACGTCCTTTATAAGAATAACGTAAAGACTTTAATACTTGCTGCTTAGCTGTGCGGAAAAGGCAAGAATGAGAACCTCTAAAGCCCTTTGCTAACTTGAGAATTTTTTTCCTTCTCTTCTGAGCAACATTACCTCTCTTTACCCTTGTCATATAACTTAACTCCGATTAATAATAATGTTACTAAAATAAATATAAAAGTTTTGATTTAATTCTTGATATTTCACATTGTTGTAAAAATAATGTTTTACGTAAACTTTGTTTACGCTTAGAAGACTTTTTCTGCAATAAATGACTACGTCCTGCTCTATGTCTTAAAAAAAGTCTATTAGAAGTCACCTTTAATCTTTTAGATATAGAACGATTTGATTTAATTTTATAATTTTTCATAAGATACAATAATTTTAAGTATAAAATATTAAATTAATATCAAAAACTGTTTTTGATTTCAGAAAACTACTAATATTACTGGTTAATAACATAACCATAATTTTTATTATATTAGAATTTAATTCCTGAAACACTTTCATATTTAAATGAAAAGCAATATTAGCTTCTGAAATAATTTGATCAACTGTTTCTTTTCCAATAGGAACATTGTCTAAAGCAGTTCTATACATTTGTTTAAATTTATTATCATCATCAATAGATTTAAATATATAAAAATTCGTTCCCTGGTTCTCTTCCAATTGCATAGCCCTTTTAGCTATTTTCTTTAAAATTTGTCCGCCAGAAAGATCGCCCATATAACGAGTATATGCATGTGCAATTAAAAGCTCCGGTTGGCTTCTACCAATACTATGAATTCTATTAACATAAACTTGAGTAGCTGAAGATGCAGCAATTTTAGATTTCCAATCATGATCATAGTAGTATATTAAATCTTCTTCAAGACTTGCTTTCCTATGTAATTGTGGAAAATATATCATTTGTATTGCTTTATAATCTTTATTATTTTCTATCTCTTCTTCAAGAGCTGAATATATAAAATATAAGTTTGCCAGAAGTTTACGGTATGATTTTTTATCAACCACACCACCCAGAAATGACTTAACAAAATTAACATTTTCAGCCATACTGTGTGATTTAGTTGTACCCTCACGCAATTTCTTAGCTAAGTTGATGTTCATAATTTTTTTCCTAACAAATAAACTCAAATAATACCTACTATCTATTTTATGTGCCGTAAAATGTTTTATATAAATCTAATTATATGATAAATTCGAAAAAACTACCTAATCCTTTATATTGATTTAAAGTACTCTTTTGATTTAATAGGATCTGCTATCATTGTAGTATCTCCAGGTTTCCAATTAGCTGGACAAACTTCATCTGGATGAGATTGAACATACTGTATTGCTTGTAAAGTTCTCAGTGTTTCACTTACACTTCTACCAAAATCTAAGTTATTAATTACAGCATGCTGTATAATACCTTTAGTATCAATAACAAATAACCCTCTCAAAGCTTTTCCTTCATCTGTTAAAACATTATAAGATTTACTAATTGATTTAGTTAAATCAGATAATAAAGGATAGTTTAAATCACCTAACCCCCCACTATCTCTTTGAGTTTGTAACCAAGCAAGATGTGCATATTCACTATCGACTGATATACCCAAAATTTCTGTATTCAATTGTGAAAAAAGATTATATGAATCACTAAATGCAGTTATTTCTGTTGGGCATACAAAAGTAAAATCTAAAGGATAAAAAAATAGAACTACATATTGACCACGATAGTCTGACAATTTAATAGTTTTAAATTCCTGATCATATACTGCAGTAGCAGTAAAATTTGGTGCTGGCTGACCAACTTGAGCGTAATTATTATGTAATAGCATTAAATTTTCCGTAAAACTTAAATCAAAAATAGTAATATATAATATAACATAATCTTAAAATATAGAAATTGAGAAGATTTTTTTCACATAGAATAAATTATTAAATATTAAAATAATCAAATTAAAGCATACTAGTTAAAATACACAATTTATTAAACTATATATTCATACTATCCAATATTTTCGAACTCCAATAACTAGATTAAGATCTTGCATGTATATTAGTGATTATTTATTATTTATAATCTTGGATACTATCATTGATTAATTGTAAAAAATCATTTAAACGATCTATATCTATAGTTCTGCCACTATTTGAGAGAAACAATAATTTTTCTTTAAGAATTTTTATATCAAAATCAATATCTAATTATATATAAAGATATTCAATATATTGTAATTAGCTTGTTCATAACAATAAATTTTAGTTAATGTTTAGGATATGACGTAAAGATTTATGATATACACTACCATTTTAAACTTTGTTTTAATAAACAAATTTGATAAATCATCAATTATTTACATAATGTAACCAGCTTTATACAATAGAAATTATCATAATATAACTAAATAAGCCAGAGTTGCAAAATCAATTAATAATCTTAATTACTCAATTACAATAACTAAGATTCTAAAAGAAAATAGTAATACTACAAAAGACACATATTACTATTTACTAACAAAGGCAAAGAAAAGTATTCTGTATAGATCGTATAAAATCTAAAAACAAATCCCAGTAAATTAGATGAAAAAATTATCGAGAAATTTTTGTACATTCTGTAACAAGAAAACAATATGCAACTATCTTATAATTCTCTAATGATATGCTAAAGGATAATTTATATGATTAAAAACATCATGTTTATTTTTATTTTTCTTTAGAGAAGGAAGTAAAACTTTTTTATTCTTTGATATCTTACTAAACAGTTGAATTAAAAACTAATCTACATATAAACACACATAAAACTAATAAAATTATTTTAATTAATAGAAATTAAACATCAGTAACATACAAAATAGCGGGGAATGGATTTGAACCATTGGCCTTCGGGTTATGAGCCCGACGAGCTACCAGACTGCTCTACCCCGCGCTAAGATCAATATAATACATTATTAATTACAAATCAAATAATAAAACATAGATTCAAATATTAGAGCTAACAAAAATATAGCTAATGTATATTCAATACGATGTAAAAATGGAATAACTTGATACATCCCAATTAATCTATCCTTAGTCAACATATCTGCTGTTTTAATCCAAAATTGTCCATCATGCCACCCTGATTCCTCATAAAAAATAGTAGCACTCAAAAGACGTTTTGTAATATATGACCAACCTAAATATAATCTTATCAAAAATAAAATTACAATAAATGCTACACATAAATTATCTAAAAGAAAAAATTGCAATAAGGATAATTCCTTAAAAGTTAAAACTAGAGGTATAAATAAAAGAGCAGCCAGAAAATAAATACTAATAACACCTTTTATATAATCTCTAATATTTAAATTAAGCCATGAAAAAAAACAAGACTTTTTCAAAGAACAAAATTCATTTAAAGGCTGTTGATCAAATGGTACAGGACAAATATCTTTAGAAATAAACATAATTCAAATTGCTAGCAAATAAAATTGTGAATAATAGAAAAATAAGTATCGAGAATATAATTATAGTTTGTAGCTTTTTTCGGGTACTCCTAGTGTAACTAAACAACTGAGACTGACTACCTAAACCGTCTAATCCTTTCGCTTTAGGATTATCAATTAGAATCAACATAATAATTATTAAACTTGATAAGTACCAAATAGATTTCATATTTTTATGACATAAGTTAATATATAAATTGTATATACAAATATGGTAAAGAGAACAAAAATAAATCTTTACCATATTAAAAATTAATCTCCCTGGACTTTTAATAAAATAAAACCAAGAGTTAAACCAAATAACACTAAAAGAGAACTAATAAAAGCTACCATAATAATTTCACTGCCCATTTTTATATAATCCTTTTTGTAACATAAATAATATTCACTATGACAAACATAACTTAGAAACCATTTCTTCCCCAAATTACTAGCGTAATTGAAAAAGTAAAAACAGCTAAAAAAGAGCCCCAGCCTAGAGTTAGGATATCCATTTTTTATTCCTATAACTATAAATTTTTTCTTAATTACTATTATAGTATAAATTACTTATCATAAACTGGTCTGTAAAACTAACTATCTAAATAGTACTAATAGTAAAATCAAGAAATGTAAATATTTTGATAATTATATGTGAATTACTGAAAACTTAGAGTTAGTATAACTTTAAACTTTCATCTAATAAAACTAAATTGAATAGATAAAAAACATGCAAGCAAACATTAAATTAGAAACTACAAAAGAAACATTACTAACACCTAGATTTTACACTACTGACTTTAAAGAAATGAGTGAAATTAATATAAAATCTAACGAAAAAGAATTTAAGGCTTTGCTGGAAGAATTGCGTGCAGATTATAATAGGCAACATTTTATTCGAGGTGATGAATTTCAACAAAAATGGGATAAATTTGATAAACAAACTAAATTATTATTTATAGAATTTTTAGAACGCTCCTGTACTGCCGAATTCTCTGGTTTCCTACTTTATAAAGAATTATCCAGGAGATTAGAAAGAACAAACCCAATTTTAGCAGAATGTTTTCTATTAATGTCTAGAGATGAAGCAAGACATGCAGGTTTTTTAAACAAGGCTATGGCCGATTTTAATTTATCTCTCGATCTAGGATTTTTAACAAAAAATAGAAAATATACTTTTTTCTCTCCTAAATTTATTTTCTATGCTACTTACTTATCTGAAAAAATAGGATACTGGAGATACATAACAATATATAGACACCTAGAGAAGTATCCAGAATATCGTATTTACCCCATCTTCAAATTTTTTGAAAATTGGTGTCAAGATGAAAATAGACACGGTGATTTTTTCGCAGCTTTATTAAAATCACAACCAAAATATTTAAATGATTTATCTGCAAAACTATGGTGTAAGTTTTTTTTATTGAGTGTTTTTGCAACAATGTATTTAAATGACTTTCAAAGATCAAACTTCTATCGCTCTATTGGCCTTGACTCAAGGCAATATGATATACAAGTAATTCGTAAAACAAATGAGAGTGCATCAAGAATTTTTCCTATTGCTTTAGATATTGACCACAAAAGTTTCTTCAAACTTATGGATAAATGCGCCATACAAAATAAACGCCTACTTGAAATAGATAATCAATATAACAACACAATAACAAAAACAATTATTAAAACTCCTATATACACCAAACTAATTATAAACTTCATGAAACTATACTTGATACCAAGCATTAATTCAGCTAGCATAGCACAAACTATAAAGTAGTACAGGACCCAACAAAATATTCATTGTTGGGTTTTATAAATCGATAATCATCAAGCTATATATTCTTTGGCTGCATACATAACTTGTAATGATATATTCTTATAATTGTTATCATAAGCAAATTTTTCTGTATTTCTTTTAACTTTACTTCTAATAAAACCTGGTATTTTCATTAACTCATGTTGTGCCTCATCTGTCCAAGAAAAAGAATAATCATTAGATAATCGAGTACTTAATACTTGGCTAGTATCATGGCCACCAAAAACTTCTAATAGATGATCTTCCATACCAAGAGTAAAAGAATTATAAACCAAATCTGCTATTTGATTTGTTCCTTCATAACCTAAAAATGGCTTGTAACTCAATGGAAAATTTTGTATATGAACTGGTGAGGAAATAACACCACAAGGAATACCTAAGCGCTTTCCTATATGTCTTTCCATTTGAGTACCAAAAATTGCATCTGGTTCTACTTTAGCAATTAAATCTGCTATTAATGTATAATCATCTGATATAACAATCTGATCACAGTAATAAGCTACTTCTTGTTGAAACCATTCTGCATCATTTAGACAATAAGTACCAGCCCAAATAACTTTTATACCCATTTCTTTACTTAAAACTCTAGTCATAGCAGATGAATGAGTAGCATCACCAAAAACCACTGCCTTTTTACACGTTAAATTCTGACAATCTATAGAACGAGAAAACCAGGCAGATTGTGAAATAAATCTATTTTGTCGATCAATATATCTCGAATAATCAACTTCTTGCCCACAACTAAACAACAATTGTTGAATTGCTTCTACCATTTTAGTAATCTGCGTAATGCCCATAGGAATTATATCAATAAAAGGCATATCAAATTTTTGTTTTAAGTAATCAGCTGATAATAATCCAACTTCACGATAAGGAACAAAGTTAAACCAAGCTTTTGGAATTTTTTTTATATCATGAACAAACATAGAATCAGGAATTATTAAATTAATTTCTATATTTAAATCAAAAAATAATCTTTTTAACTCTGATAAATCATGATAATTATGAAATCCTAAAGAAATCATACCAATAATATTAACTGATGGATTTGCTGTCTTAATCAAATCAAAATTATTAATTTTTTTTTCTTTTTCTAAGTAGAAAGATATAATTTGCATTAATGTTCTATCACTAGCTTGCAATTCATTGACACGATAGTGATTAACATCTGCCAATAGTACGTCTGCAGAAGTATCTAATGCAGCTCTATCGACAAAGTTTTTTAAATCTTCTTGTAAAATACTAGATGTACATGTAGGTGTCAAAACAAATAAATCTGGTTTTTCCTCCTTATCTTTACGATTAATATTATTTATAACTTTTTGTTGAGATCCCCTAGCTAATACATGCCTATCTACAACACTAGCCGTAACTGGCGTAAAATTTCTTTCTCGTTCTAGCATTGATTTCATAACATTGTTAACCTAAATAATTATATACAAATTATTCGGCTTCAAAACCGTACATGAAACTTTCACTTCATACGGCTTCTCTTACATTTATTATAGTCAATTAGTTCAAAATTCTGGGATAAAGAATTCAGAGAATTTGTAAATTTATTCCGAAAACCATGATAACTTTATAAGAAAATACAACTTATAATTGATAGAGTCTCTAATTAAGCTTGACATAATCCACATACTTGCTTGAATTTTGTTATTAAAGCAATATTGATTCGATGGAAAATACTTAGCTTTAATTTTATAATGAGATAAACCAGAATCCATATTTATAATATAAGCCTTTAACTTTAAATATATTAAATAATCTAAAAGAGAAAAAATATTCTGTCTGCTAACTTTAAGAAATAGTCGTGAATAATATAATAAAAATTTATTTAACTGAATAATCAGTAAAAAGAAAGATTTACCTTTTAATTCCTTGATAATTATAGATATATCTCTTAATAAACAAAATTGAGCATACAAGGAAGGCTTAATAAATAAGCTCTTACAAAATTTAGATGATTCATAAGTAATAAAATATTTTCCTAAATAATTACCCTCAAAACAGGAAGTGATTTTTTGAGTAACAGTATATAAAACCTGTACTCCATTAGAAACTAACCATTTCCAATACACATACTGCCATTTTTTGAGCACTGTATAATTATTACTGAGAAGTAAAATTTGGCAATCATTACTAAAAGCATAAAAATTTTCAGTTAATAATTTATTATTACAATCAACATCGGCTTGCAACATAAATTTAATTTCATCAAATAGTATTAAAATAGTGAAATCAATTAACAATTTTCCTATATACAATTCTATATCTTCATAATTCAAACCATACTTAATACTATGTAACAACCGAACTATATTAATTAATTTACCCTTTAGTAACCAGTCAGCAAGAAAGTGTCTCAACTTTTGATTTATATTCAATTTAGTTAGTAAAAAATCTGTACTCATGAAATAAAATATGGATTTTAACTCAATTGTTATTGAGTACAAAGTTAATTCAGAATTTAAATTAGCAAAATTAGTAATAAAATTTGCTTGAAAATCACTAAACCTAAAGTAGTTTTTTGATTTTGTATCATAAAAACTTTGTAAATAGACTTCTAAAACCCAGCTAGTCAATAACTCTCTTATTTGCTTAAAAATATTAAATAAATTACTAAGTTGAGTATTCAACAGTTTAGATTCTTTATAAAGCAAAATATCAACATCTAAAGAATCATCAAAATTCAGATAATTAGACAAATAACCTATGTGAAAATCTCTCCAAGTATTACTCAATAAATGAAAATCATTTATAAAAATTTTTTGTTTTAAATATAAAATTTTTTTTAAAGCTAAAATTTTAACCAAAGGTGAAGATATTAATTTAACCTGTAGATAATAAGCTTTTTTATAATAGTTTTGAACTAATGCTTTATATATTCTAGATTTTAAATAGTAAACATATTTATTAAGTTTAATCCAGTAAATATATTTCCAAACTATCGTATTGAAATTACGAGCTAACTTCATACTCATTAGTTCTTTTAATTATTTAGAATTTATAACAACAAATGAAAGTGACTATATTAGCATATTATAAATCATTACATTTATACTTTAGCTTTTGTAGTCAATCCTAAAGAATATTAATGTACTTCTATTTAGAAACAGAAGAAAAACATCAGACATTCTTTCCCTGTTCCATAGTAAAACTCTCATGACAACCTTAGACACAAACAATACTCCACAAAGCAATTAACATTAGTATGATAAATACAAACTTCAACGTATTTATTGCAATATAAAAACTATTTGAAATAATAGTTAAAATTATGAGACTTAATAAGATATTTAGTAGCGAAGCTTAAATTTGAATTGTCTTAATTGTTTTAATACTTAACTTATGCTTTAAAATAAAAACTATAATCAAAATATTTTTACCAAGTTAAATATATTCATTTAATACTATAAATGAAGGAATCAAACCTTCGCTTTACCATAGTTAATCTGCTTTTTAATAAGCCAATAATCTAGTTACATATATAAATGTTATAAGATTAACAGGTCACACAAAGTAATCATCTCCCAAAGGAGCATGCATTATAGCATGCACATTCTTAAAAGAACTTGCAACTCTTAAAGTACCTATATGAGCAGGTCCTGCATACATCCAATATGCTAGTTTCATAGTTTTAACTCACCTAATGATTTAATAAAATAATAAAGTTATTATTAAATAAATATTAAGATAATATAAATATACTTTTATTATTCTTAATAAGAAGATGCATAAGAACAGACAATACTTAATAAGTAAAGCTTTATTGACTTTCAAATCAAAAAACTAATTAAGGTACAATAATATAATATCAAAAATTAAATAATAAATAAAAGTATGGATAATCAAATTAACTTAAAAATGCCAGCTCCTACATTCAACGGAAGTACGGGTGGCTGGCTGAGATCCGCAGAAGTAGAAGAAAAATATGCAATTACTTGGACAAGTAAAAAAGAACAAATCTTTGAAATGCCTACCGGCGGTGCTGCTATCATGCGTGAAGGTGATAATCTTCTATATCTAGCAAGAAAAGAACAATGCTTAGCATTAAGCGCTCAAATGAAAAGCAAATTCAAGATCATTGATTTTAAAATATATAGAATATTTCCAACTGGTGAAGTACAATACTTACATCCTAAAGACGGCATCTTTCCAGAAAAAGTAAATGCTGGACGTACTGGAGTAGGTAATATATTTCACTCTATTGGCAAAAACTCAGAGCCGGTAGATAAAAAGTTCTCTGGACAAGCAACTTACGAATAAAATATATAATTATAAAGACTATAAAAATTACTATAATTATTTATAGTCTGATATAATAACTAAATCAATTATACATTAGGAGAGGTGGTAGAGTTGGTCGATTGCGTCTGATTTGAAATCAGATGAACCGAATAGGTTCCGTGGGTTCGAATCCCACCCTCTCCTTATTTTATTTACTATTTACCGCCTGCTGAATAAATCTAATAGCCTCATCTAAAGTTGCTATTTTCTCTGCATCTTCATCAGGTATTTCAATTTCAAATTCTTCTTCTATTGCCATAACTAATTCTACTGTATCTAAAGAATCTGCACCTAAATCATTAGCAAAATTAGCTTCCAAGGTAACCTGATTTTTATCTACACCTAATTGTTGTACAACAATATCTTGTACCCTTTCAAAAATATTATCTGTCATAATGTAACCCCTAATAAATTTTATAAAATATATTTTACTATCTTTATATCCTATTACTATAGTAACAAGAAAGATTAAATTTATCTTTAAATAATGAAATACTATGACGGATAAATTCTTAATCTACGATTTGGTTCTTCACCAAAACTTCTAGATTTTAAACTATATAAATTTGCTAATTGATATTGAATTCTTCTCAAGTCTGCTAAATGAGCTAAAAGTTCTACTGGTTTTTGTTTTTTAAGAATTATATTCTCAATAGCCTTACGAGCTTCATATAATACTTCTATTTGTTTAAAAGTCTTATTTTGACATATTTTTGACCAGTTTACTTTTGTGGTTAAATTTAAGCTCAAGATTTTACGCAATGCCCTTGTAATATGAGGAATAGTACTACTATGTATAGTATATATAGTAATATGCCTAGACTTTGCAACCTGTCTAAGTTTTGTGTTTTGTTTCACACTGGATCTTAGAGCTAAAATAACATCTGCTTTTACTGCATCTTTAGTTACAGATAAAGGTAATTCTAAAGAACTAATTATAGTTTCCACATAATTAATATTAACAAAGTAAGGATAAATGAAAAATGGAACGTTTTTAGTAGCAATATTAAATGAATTTATACTTGCTTTAGCAACTAAACTATTCACTTTTTCTAAACTTGAAGTTAAGAGACTAGAGAAATTCCTCTGATTGATACGCTGTATATAAGGTAAAGAAGAAAAAGAATGAGTTGTCTTCCATCTACTTGTACTAAAAGATGAATAATAAATATCTGAAGATTGAGCACATTCAATAATTAAAGAACCATCATTTTTACATTTCCTTCTTTGCACTGAAACACACGACCCATGCAAAATTTGATCTACTACATGATCAACTCTTTCATGAACTACCCAACAATTTCTTTGATGAATTTCAATAGCAACTTGAAAAGCGGGTGCTGCTTTTCTTTCTAAAATACTTTTTTGAGTACCTCTACGCTTAGCTTCATCATCTCCTAAGGTAACATACTGTATACCCCCTATTAAATCTGATAAGATTGGATTTTTTATCAAACTCTCTAAATAATTACCATGTGCTGTACCCACCAATTGTACTCCTCTCTCAGCAATAGTACGTGCTGCAAGAGATTCTAATTCAGTTCCTATTTCATCAATAATAATTACTTCAGGCATATGATTTTCGACTGCCTCTATCATTACTTGATGTTGTAGTTCTGGCTGAGAAACTTGCATTCTCCGTGCACGACCAATAGCTGGATGTGGAATATCTCCATCACCAGCAATTTCATTAGAAGTATCAATAATAACTACACGCTTTTCCATTTCATCAGCTAGAATTCTGGCAATTTCTCGAATAGCAGTAGTTTTACCTACTCCAGGTTTTCCAAGAAGTAATAGAGATTGTTCTTTCTCTAAAAGATCTCTAATAAGACTAATAGTACCAAAAATAGCCCTTCCTACTCTACAAGTTAAACCAATAATACTACCTTGTCTATTTCTAATAGAACTAATTCTATGAAGCGTTCTTTCTATACCTGATCGATTATCACCACTAAAATTACCAACTCTTTTGATGCAAAAATCTAAATCCTGCCAAGAAATTGTCCTATTCGATAAATATTGTGGACCTGTAGGAAATCTAGCCTCAGGTCTACAACCTAAGTCCATTACAACTTCAATTAAAAATTTTCTACTAGGATGAGAATCTAGCGGTAAACGTACAAAATCTGGTAATATTTCTAATAGCTTGTCCAAATCATCTGCAATTAACATTAACCTGATATCATATTACAAATTTATTTAAATAATACGGTAAAAATAATTATTAACTTTTTGATTAAAATGATTAAAGATCTTAACGAATACGTAAAAATTAAAGAGCTAAGATATGATACTTCACTAGATATTATAAACTACTTCGGGGAAAAAGGACAAATTAGAGGACATATATTATTAAAACAAGAAATCATGAATTTAGTTGAGTTAGACAACTATAATAGAATATGGATAATGAGAGCAGAAGCAGAGTTTCTATAAATTCTATTACATCAAAATAATTACTTTATACAAACAAACATCTAAATATGCAATTTACAATCACAGAATTAAAAACATTTTTGTCTTCAATAAAAAAACGTAAAATTGAACTAATTAACATAAAAAGTAAAAATTTAAAAATAATCATTAATAAAGACTTTAATATCGAAATAAAACAAATAAAATCTAATGCAATAGAAGAAGTAAATAAAAAAATAAATAAAACACAAATATATCAAAATAATCAAAAAATTGTACGCAATAAAACTAGAGAAAAAGATACATTTTTCACAATAGTATCACCAATGATCGGTACATTTTATAGATCTCCTGGCCCTAACGAACCTCATTTTGTTGAAATTAATGATGTAGTAAAAATTAATCAAACTGTCTGTATTATTGAAGCCATGAAACTCATGAATGAAATAGAATCAGAAATTAATGGCCATATTGTAGAAATACTAGTACAAGATGGAGATATTGTAGATTGTGGCCAAGCTTTAATGAAGATAAAACCTGATTAAGTAAACATTAATTATACAAAGATTTTAAATATTGTTAACAGATTTTAATTACTAACCAGGTTACGCTTATACTAAATAATAGATAAAAACTCACTATCATATAGACAACATGAACTTATATCGATTTTTATAAGAGTGAGCGTTTTAACTTCTTGTCTGATTGATAAATATAGATAGGAGAATTTCAATGACAATTAGCTCAGAAGAGCAAAAAATGAATAAAGTAAAAATTGCCGTAGAAAAAGATCCTGTTAGGACATCATTTGAAAAATGGGCAAAACCTGGACACTTTTCTCGGACATTAGCAAAAGGACCAACAACAACAACTTGGATTTGGAATTTACATGCTGATGCACACGATTTTGACAGTCATACAAGCTCATTAGAAGAAGTGTCTCGCCAAATTTTCAGTGCACACTTTGGACAATTAGCAATTATCTTTTTATGGCTAAGTGGCATGTATTTTCATGGCGCACGCTTTTCTAACTACATTGCATGGCTAGGAAACCCGACAAACATAAAACCCAGTGCACAGATAGTTTGGCCTATAGTAGGTCAAGAGATATTAAACGGTGATGTAGGAGGTGGATTTCAAGGTATACAAGTCACATCTGGCTGGTTTCAGTTATGGAGAGCTTCAGGAATCACTACAGAATTTCAACTGTATATTACTGCACTTGGTGGTTTATTAATGGCTGGATTAATGGTTTTTGCCGGGTGGTTTCACTATCATAAGTCTGCTCCAAAGCTAGAATGGTTTCAAAATGTTGAATCAATGTTAAATCATCATTTAGCAGGATTACTAGGATTAGGATGCTTAGGCTGGGCCGGACACCAAATACATATATCACTACCCATTAATAAATTATTAGACTCCGGGGTTTCACCTCAAGAACTACCTGCACCACATGAATTTTTAGTAAATAGAGATTTAATGTCAGAATTATACCCTAGTTTTAGTAAAGGTATTCTGCCATTCTTTACTTTAAATTGGAACGAATATTCAGATTTTTTAACATTCAAAGGTGGTCTCAATCCTATTACAGGAGGTTTATGGTTAAGTGATACTGCACATCATCACTTAGCATTAGCTGTTTTATTTATAATTGCTGGGCATATGTACCGTACTAACTGGGGTATTGGTCATAGCATGAAAGAAATCTTAGAAGGACATAAAGGACCTTTTACAGGAGAAGGACATAAAGGATTATATGAAATACTAACCACATCTTGGCATGCTCAACTAGCAATTAATTTAGCAATGATAGGATCATTAAGTATTATAGTAGCACACCATATGTATGCGATGCCTCCTTATCCTTACATTGCAACTGACTATCCAACACAATTATCATTATTCACACATCATATGTGGATAGGAGGTTTTTGTATTGTTGGAGCTGGTGCACACGCTTCCATTTTCATGGTTAGAGATTATAATCCAGCACAAAACTATAATAATGTACTAGATAGAATTATAAGACATCGAGATGCAATTATATCTCATTTAAATTGGGTATGTATCTTTTTAGGTTTTCACTCATTTGGATTATATATTCACAATGATACTATGAGAGCATTAGGAAGATCACAGGATATGTTTTCAGACACTGCAATACAATTACAACCTATTTTTGCTCAATGGGTTCAAAATATACACACATTAGCACCTGGAAACACTAGCCCAAACACATTAGCAAGTGCAAGTTATGCATTTGGAGGAGATATAATATCAGTAGGTAATAAAATTGCTATGATGCCTATTTCACTTGGAACAGCAGACTTTATGGTACATCATATACACGCATTTACCATACATGTTACTGTTTTGATTTTAGTAAAAGGCTTCTTATTTGCTCGTAACTCGAGATTAATTCCTGACAAAAATATATTAGGATTTAGATTTCCTTGTGATGGACCAGGACGTGGTGGTACTTGCCAAGTATCTGGATGGGACCATGTATTTCTAGGACTTTTCTGGATGTATAACTCATTATCAATTGCATTGTTCCATTTTAGTTGGAAAATGCAATCTGATGTGTGGGGAAGCATTAAATCAAATGGAGCAATAAGTCATATAACCGGTGGAAATTTTGCTCAAAGTGCTATTACGATTAATGGATGGCTAAGAGATTTTTTATGGGCTCAAGCATCACAAGTTATACAATCATATGGATCAGCATTATCTGCATACGGATTAATTTTTCTAGGTGCACATTTTGTTTGGGCTTTCAGTCTAATGTTTTTATTCAGTGGCAGAGGATATTGGCAAGAACTTATTGAATCAATTGTTTGGGCACACAATAAGCTTAAAGTGACGCCTGCAATTCAACCTAGAGCCCTAAGCATTACACAAGGACGAGCTGTAGGATTAGCTCATTATTTACTGGGAGGAATTGGCACAACTTGGGCATTCTTCTTGGCACGAATTATTGCAATAGGATAGATATAATATGGCAACAAAATTTCCAAAATTTAGCCAAGCATTGGCACAAGATCCAACAACCAGAAGAATATGGTATGGAATAGCTACAGCACATGATTTCGAAAGTCATGACGGAATTACTGAAGAAAATTTATATCAAAAAATTTTTGCTTCTCACTTTGGACATTTAGCTATTATCTTTTTATGGACTTCTGGGAATTTATTTCATGTAGCTTGGCAAGGTAATTTCGAAGAGTGGATAACAAATCCTACAAAAATCAAACCTATTGCCCATGCTATCTGGGATCCACATTTTGGGCAACCAGCTATAAAAGCATTTACAAAAGGAGACATATCCTATCCTGTAGATATCGCATATTCAGGAATATACCATTGGTGGTATACAATTGGCATGAGAACCAATAATGATCTATACACAGGATCTATCTTTCTATTAATATTATCAGTAGTAATGCTATTTGCAGGATGGTTGCATTTACAACCTAAGTTTAGACCTGGATTGGCTTGGTTCAAAAATAATGAATCTCGACTAAACCACCACCTTTCAGGTTTACTAGGTGTAAGCTCTTTAGCGTGGACAGGTCACCTAATTCATGTTGCTATACCCGAATCTAGAGGTCAACACATTGGATGGGAAAATTTTCTGAGTGTACCTCCTCATCCTGCAGGTCTAAAGCCTTTCTTCAGTGGCAATTGGGGAATTTATTCATCAAACCCAGATACAAATAATCATATATTTGGAAGCAACCAAGGAGCTGGAAATGCTATCTTAACTTTCTTAGGAGGATTCCATCCGCAAAGCCAATCTCTTTGGCTAACTGATATAGCTCATCACCATTTAGCAATAGCAGTTATTTTTATAATTGCTGGACATATGTATAAAACAAATTGGGGAATAGGACATAATATTAAGGATATTTTAGAAGCACACAAACCACCAAGTGGCAAACTAGGATCTGGACATAAAGGAATTTATGAAACTATTACCAATTCACTGCATATGCAACTTGGCTTAGCATTAGCTTCTCTAGGTGTTATAACATCATTAGTAGCACAACATATGTATGCACTACCTCCTTACGCATTTATTGCAAAAGATTTTACAACACAAGCAGCACTATATACACACCATCAATACATTGCCGGATTCCTAATGGTTGGTGCATTTGCACATGGCGCAATATTTTTTGTGAGAGATTACGATCCTATACAAAATGAAAATAATGTTTTAGCAAGAATGCTTGAGCATAAAGAAGCTATAATATCTCACTTAAGTTGGGCTTCCTTATTTTTAGGATTTCATACACTAGGCTTATATATTCACAATGACACTGTTGTGGCATTTGGTAATCCAGAAAAACAAATTTTAATTGAACCTGTTTTTGCACAATGGATACAAGCAAGCTCAGGTAAAGCATTATATGGGTTTGATATTTTACTATCAAATACTAATAACATTGCATCAGAAGCTGGCAGTAATATTTGGTTACCAGGATGGCTAGAAGCTATTAATAACAGCAAAAACTCTTTATTCCTTACTATTGGGCCTGGTGACTTTCTAGTTCACCATGCTATTGCATTAGGACTACATACAACAACACTAATTTTAGTAAAAGGTGCTTTAGATGCTAGAGGCTCCAAACTAATGCCAGATAAAAAAGATTTTGGTTATAGTTTCCCATGTGATGGTCCTGGTCGTGGTGGTACATGCGATATATCTGCATGGGATGCTTTTTATCTATCAGTATTTTGGATGTTAAACACCATAGGCTGGGTAACTTTTTACTGGCATTGGAAACATATAACTACTTGGCAAGGTAATATAAATCAATTTAATGAATCTTCCACATACTTAATGGGATGGCTTAGAGATTATTTATGGTTAAACTCTTCTCCATTAATTAATGGCTATAATCCTTATGGCATGAATAACTTATCAGTATGGGCATGGATGTTTTTATTTGGACATTTAGTTTGGGCAACCGGATTCATGTTCTTAATCTCATGGAGAGGATACTGGCAAGAACTAATTGAAACATTAGCATGGGCTCACGAAAGAACACCATTAGCGAACTTAATTAGATGGAAAGATAAACCTGTAGCTTTGTCAATTGTACAAGCTAGACTAGTAGGATTAGTACACTTTTCTGTTGGTTACATAATGACATATGCTGCATTTGTAATTGCTTCAACAGTAGGCAAACTAGGTTAAAAGAAGAAATTATATAACCTTTAGTATTTAATTAATTCTAATATAAATACTAAGGGTAAATATATTGCAATAATACTCAAAATAACATAATATATTCAGATAAATTCACTTATTTTTACGTAACATATGGCAAAAAAAAGTCTGATAGAAAAAGAACTAAAAAGAAAAAAACTAGCTATACAACACCAAGATAAAAGAAATAAGCTGAAAGCTGCAATCAAGAAAACTTCCAAATTAAACGAACAACTAAAATTACAAAAAGGCCTTCAAAAATTACCAAGAAATAGTGCACCGATCAGAATAAGAAATCGCTGCTGGTTAACTGGACGAAGTAGAGGATATTATAGAGATTTTGGATTATCAAGACATATTTTAAGAGAAATGGCACATAATTGTTTACTTCCTGGAGTTATAAAAGCCAGTTGGTAAAAGTAATATAAATACTCTAAAAGTTAAGAAATGTTAACTTAGAGCACCTATATTATATATACACACTTATTCTAAAACTTTCCTATAAACCAAATTGATTTCCTCTACGGTACTGCAAATAAGCAGCTACTAGTAAACCTAACAAAGTTATAGGAATTAAACCTAAAACAATACCCGATAAAAGTGGTTCTACCATAAATATAATTAAATTTAACTTAAAAACTTTATTTTAAATAGACAAATTAAACTGAAAATTTATCTAAATCCAATTGCTGCTTGCCATACAAAAGCTAAGAGTAAAAAAAAGACTGGAATTACTGGCAAAACATCTACCAAAGGTCTAAATATAGCATATGCTTCTGGCAATTTTGCTAAAACTATTGTAGTTAACATATAAACATACCTCTTATAATCTCGAGAAGAAAAAATCTATTCTTTAAAATGTACATTAAAAATAATATTTTGATATAATTTCTTCTTATTTTTTCATGTTAATATAAGAAAAACGTTGAGTTTTTTATAATTTTATAAAATATATACTTTCAATAGTAAAAGGATCAATAAATAGTTAATAATATAATGATATAATTTACTTAGATTATAAAATATACAGATTTAAAAATAAAAAAGAGGTAATAATGACTATTGCTATTCAGATACTAGTACTAGGACTAATTATATTATCAGTTATTTCATTAGTCACTGTACCAGTAATTTTAGCTTCGCCCGGTGAATGGGAAAAATCAAAAAATATAGTATATACAAGTGCTGGAGTATGGTCAATGTTAGTTATAATAACAGGCATAGCTAATTTATTTATTGCTTAAAGTTTATAAAATAACTTGGTTTTATTTCAAATTAATAAAATATACAAATAAATCATAATATTGACAGTATAGAAATAATTAGCAATAATTTATACAATGTATTAAGCGGGTATAGCTCAGTGGTAGAGCATAACCTTGCCAAGGTTAATGTCGCGCGTTCGAGTCGCGTTACCCGCTTTCAACTTACTACACTTGCGCAGAATCAGTATCAATTACCGTATCCGTATCTTTTTTTTCACTGTTTTCTAAATTTGATTTACTATAAACTTTTTTACCAATCTCCATTAATAAATCTTGAAGCCTTTTCTGCTTTACAAGAATCTCATCATAATTATTCACAAGAATTTCCTGCTTTAATAAAGAAATCGCACTAGTAATTTCTTCTTTTTCTTCTGAGCTAATTTTGTCCTGCAATTCTTGAAGTTGACGTTCTGCTTGATAACACAAAGCATCTGCCTGATTTTTAGTATCTACTTGTTTTCTTTTCTCTTTATCAATATCAGAGTTTTTCTCAGCCTCTCTAACTAATTTATCTACTTCATCTTTAGGCAATGTAGATGCACCACTAATAGTTATAGATTGCTCTTTGCCTGTTCCTTTATCTTTTGCATTAACTGATAATATCCCATTAGCATCTATATCAAAAGTTACTTCAATTTGAGGTACTCCTCTCGGAGCTGGCATAATACCATCTAACCTAAAAGTACCTAAGCTTTTATTATCTTTAGTAAATTCCCTTTCACCTTGTAAAATGTGTATTTCTACATTAGGTTGATTATCTACTGCAGTAGAAAAAACTTCTGATTTCTTCGTAGGCACTGTAGTATTACGTGGAATTACTTTAGTCATAACGCCACCTAAAGTTTCAACTCCCAAAGATAGAGGAGTAACATCCAGTAACAAAATATCTTTAACTTCTCCTGCTAAAACACCTGCCTGTACTGCTGCACCTATTGCTACAACTTCATCGGGATTTACGCTTTGATTAGGCTCTTTACCTATAATTTCTTTTACGAGTAATTGAATAGCAGGTATTCTAGTCGAACCTCCAACTAATACAACTTGATCTATTTTACTAGGATCCAATTGAGCATCATTAAGTGCTGTAGTAACAGGTACTTTACATCTATTTATTAAATCCATACATAAATCTTCAAATTTTGCTCGTGTCATTGTTCTTTCTAAATGCTTAGGACCTGTATCTGTAGCAGTAATAAAGGGTAAATTAATCTCTGTTTGAGATAGATTTGATAGCTCAATCTTAGCTTTTTCTGCAGCTTCTGTTAAACGTTGTAGGGCTTGTCTATCTTGAGATAAATCAATTCCTTCATCTATCTTAAATTCTTGAATTAACCATTGCACAATTGTACGATCAAAATCATCGCCTCCTAAATGTGTATCACCAGAAGTTGATAATACCTCAAAAACACCATCACCAACTTCTAATACAGAAACATCAAACGTACCTCCACCTAAATCAAAAACCAAAATGGTTTCATTATTTTGCTTGTCTAAACCATATGACAACGAAGCTGCAGTTGGTTCATTGATAATACGTAAAACATCTAATCCTGCTATTTTACCTGCATCTTTAGTTGCTTGCCTTTGTGAATCGTTAAAATACGCAGGAACTGTAATAACAGCTTGAGTTACTGTTTGCCCCAAATATTTACTTGCATCTTCAACAAGTTTTCTTAATACCTGTGCAGAGATCTCTTCTGGTGCAAAATCCTTTTTTAAAGCTGGACACTGAATCTTAATATTCAAATTATCATCTGTTTTAAGAACATAAGAAGACTGCTTCAACTCAGTTTTAATCTCTTCTTTTTTACATCCAATAAATCTTTTAACAGAATAAAAAGTATTTTCTGGATTTATTACGGCTTGCCTTTTTGCTATTTGACCAACTAATTTATCACCATTTTTAGTATAAGCAACTACTGAGGCAGTTGTCCTAAAACCTTCCGAATTTGGTATAACTGTTGGTTTACCTCCTTCCATTACAGCAACTACTGAATTAGTAGTTCCTAAATCAATTCCAACAACTTTACTCATAAGCATATCCTTTACAAAATTTCTACTTAACTATAGATTTATTATTTATG